ATGGAGAGTTTGATCCTGGCTCAGGATGAACGCTGGCGGTATGCCTTACACATGCAAGTCGAACGAAAGCTTTAGCTTTAGTGGCGAACGGGTGAGTAACACGTAAGAATCTACCTTTAGGAGGGAAATAACAACTGGAAACGGTTGCTAACATCCCATATGCTGTAAAGTGAAATAATTTTTTGCCTAGAGATGAGCTTGCGTCTGATTAGCTAGTTGGTAAGGTAATGGCTTACCAAGGCAACGATCAGTAGCTGGTTTGAGAGGACGATCAGCCACACTGGAACTGAGACACGGTCCAGACTTCTACGGAAGGCAGCAGTGGGGAATTTTCCGCAATGGGCGAAAGCCTGACGGAGCAATACCGCGTGAGGGATGAATGCCTGTGGGTTGTAAACCTCTTTTATCGGGGAAGAATTTTGACGGTACCCGAAGAATAAGCATCGGCTAACTCCGTGCCAGCAGCCGCGGTAATACGGGGGATGCAAGCGTTATCCGGAATTATTGGGCGTAAAGAGTCTGCAGGTTGTGTCATAAGTCTGCTGTTAAATATTAGAGCTCAACTCTAAGCAAGCAGTGGAAACTATTATACTAGAGTATGGTAGGGGCAAAGGGAATTCCCAGTGTAGCGGTGAAATGCGTAGATATTGGGAAGAACACCAGAAGCGAAAGCGCTTTGCTGGGCCATTACTGACACTCAGAGACGAAAGCTAGGGGAGCGAATGGGATTAGATACCCCAGTAGTCCTAGCCGTAAACGATGGATACTAGATGTTGCGCGTATCGATCCGTGCAGTATCGTAGCTAACGCGTTAAGTATCCCGCCTGGGAAGTATGCTCGCAAGAGTGAAACTCAAAGGAATTGACGGGGGCCCGCACAAGCGGTGGAGCATGTGGTTTAATTCGATGCAACACGAAGAACCTTACCAGAATTTGACATGTCGTGGATTTTTATGAAAGTAGAAAGTGCCTTCGGGAACACGAGCACAGGTGGTGCATGGCTGTCGTCAGCTCGTGTCGTGAGATGTTGGGTTAAGTCCCGCAACGAGCGCAACCCTTGTTTTTAGTTGCCATCATTTAGTTGGGTACTTTAAAAAGACTGCCGGTGACAAACCGGAGGAAGGTGAGGATGACGTCAAGTCAGCATGCCCCTTACATTCTGGGCTACACACGTGCTACAATGGGTATGACAAAAAGTTGCTAAACTGTGAAGTCAAGCCAATCTCTAAACATATTCTCAGTTCGGATTGTAGGCTGAAACTCGCCTACATGAAGGTGGAATCGCTAGTAATCGCCGGTCAGCTATACGGCGGTGAATCCGTTCCCGGGCCTTGTACACACCGCCCGTCACACCACGGGAGCTGGCCATGCCCGAAGTTACTGCTTAGCTTTAAGTGTACCTAAGGTAGGGCTAGTGACTGGGGTGAAGTCGTAACAAGGTAGCCGTACTGGAAGGTGCGGCTGGATCACCTCCTTATTAGGGATATACTTATTTATCTCAGATCGTTACATATAAAGGGCTATTAGCTCAGTTGGTTAGAGCGCACCCCTGATAAGGGTGAGGTCCCAGGTTCAAATCCTGGATAGCCCAGATTTAGGGGGGTATAGCTCAGTTGGTAGAGCGCTGCTTTTGCAAGGCAGATGTCAGCGGTTCGAGTCCGCTTATCTCCAGCGATATATTTAATTGTTTTAGATATATATATATTGTGCATACGTATATGTTTGTGTTAATTAATTATTATTAGTATCAAGTAAATTAAGGCTTACGATGGATACCTTGGCATTTAGAAGCGATGAAGGGCGTGACTACCAACGAAATATTTCGGTAAGCTGGAAGTAAGCTATGACCCGGAAATTCCCGAATGAGGAAACTCTTTATACTGTCTATTGAATCCATAAATAGATAAGAGCTAACTTAGTGAACTGAAACATCTTAGTAACTAAAGGAAAAGAAAGCAAAAGCGATTTCCTTAGTAGCGGCGAGCGAAAAGGAAACAGCCTAAACCACTTTAATGCGTTTTAGTGGGGTAGAGGGACATTAGTAACATAATTATCAAAAATTAGTTGAAACAGTTGGAATATTGTACCATAGTAAGGTGAAAGTCCTGTAGGCGAAAATGTTTGAAAAATTATAAATGTATCCCAAGTAGCATGGGACACGTGAAACCCCGTGTGAATCAGCGAGGACCACCTCGTAAGGCTAAATATTCCTAAATGACCGATAGTGAACTAGTACCGTGAGGGAAAGGTGAAAAGAACCCCGGGAGGGGAGTGAAATAGAACATGAAATCGTAAGCTGACAAGCAGTAGAAGGACGACTTATCGTCTGACTATGTGCATGTTGAAGAATGAGCCGGCGACTTATAAGTAGTGGCAGGTTAAAATAGAAAATATTGGAGCCATAGTGAAAGCGAGCTTGAATAGAGCGTTAGTCACTGTTTATAGACCCGAACCCGAATGATCTAACCATGGCCAGGGTGAAGCTTAGGTAGTACTAAGTGGAGGTCCGAACCGACTGATGTTGAAAAATCAGCGGACGAGCTGTGGTTAGGGGTGAAATGCCAATCGAATTCGGAGCTAGCTGGTTCTCCCCGAAATGCGTTTTGGCGCAGCGGTTGATGCTATAGCTTAGGGGTAAAGCACTGTTTCGGTGCGGGCTGCGAAAGCGGTACCAAATCAAGGCAAACTCTGAATACTAAGTGAGTAGTCAACCAGTGAGACAGTGGGGGATAAGCTTCATTGTCAAAAGGGAAACAGCCCAGACCACCATCTAAGGCCCCTAAATGATTACTAAGTGGCAAAGGAAGTAAGAATGCTTATACAACCAGGAGGTTTGCTTAGAAGCAGCAATCCTTTAAAGAGTGCGTAATAGCTCACTGGTCTAGTGATCTTGCGCCGAAAATGAATGGGACTAAGTAATTTGCCGAAGATGTGGGATGTTTTACATCGGTAGGGGAGCGTTCTGTTGTAGTTTGAAGCATTAACGAAAGTGGATGTGGACGAATCAGAAGTGAGAATGTCGGCTTGAGTAGCGAAAACATTGGTGAGAATCCAATGCCCCGAAAACCTAAGGTTTCCTTTGGAAGGTTCGTCCGCGAAGGGTAAGTCAGGACCTAAGATGAGGTTGAAAAACGTAGTTGATGGATAACAGGTTAATATTCCTGTACTATTTATTGCTGATATTGAGTGACGAAGTAGGCTAAATCATCCGGATGTTGGTTACCGGTTTAAACTATCGAGGTTAAGACGAGTGGAGAAAACATTCTGAGCTAAGAAGTGAGTACAAGATACTACGGTATCAAAGTGATTGATGTCACACTTCCAAGAAAATCTTATCATATCTGAAGCAATAAATACCTGTACCTTAAACTGACACAAGTAGGTAGGTAGAGAATACTAAGGGGCGCGAGATAACTCTCTCTAAGGAACTCGGCAAAATAGCCCCGTAACTTCGGAAGAAGGGGTACCCTTGTAGGGTTGCAATAAATAGGCCCAAGCGACTGTTTATCAAAAACACAGGTCTCCGCGAAGTCGCAAGACAATGTATGGGGGCTGACGCCTGCCCAGTGCCGGAAGGTTAAGGAAGTCGGTTAGTATATTTACGAAGCTGATGACTGAAGCCCCGGTGAACGGCGGCCGTAACTATAACGGTCCTAAGGTAGCGAAATTCCTTGTCGGGTAAGTTCCGACCCGCACGAAAGGCGTAACGATTTGGGCACTGTCTCGGAGAGAGACTCGGCGAAATAGAATTGTCTGTGAAGATGCGGACTACCTGCACCTGGACAGAAAGACCCTATGAAGCTTTACTGTAACCTGGAATTGAATTTGGGTTTATTTTGCGCAGTATAGGTGGGAGGCTAAGATAGTACGTTTGTGGACGTAAAGGAGCCAACAGTGAGATACCACTCTAACTAAACTAGAATTCTAATCTTGATGTCGTTATCCGGCCAAGAAACAGTTTCAGGCGGGCAGTTTGACTGGGGCGGTCGCCTCCTAAAAAGTAACGGAGGCGTGCAAAGGTTCCTTCAGGCTGGTTGGAAATCAGTCGTAGAGTGCAAAGGCAAAAAGGAGCTTGACTGCGAGACCTACAAGTCGAGCAGAGACGAAAGTCGGCCTTAGTGATCCGACAGTTCTGAGTGGAAAGGCTGTCGCTCAACGGATAAAAGTTACTCTAGGGATAACAGGCTGATCTCCCCCAAGAGTTCACATCGACGGGGAGGTTTGGCACCTCGATGTCGGCTCATCGCATCCTGGGGCGGTAGCACGTCCCAAGGGTTGGGCTGTTCGCCCATGAAAGCGGTACGCGAGCTGGGTTCAGAACGTCGTGAGACAGTTCGGTCCATATCCGGTGCAGGCGTTAGAGTATTGAGAGGACTTCTCCTTAGTACGAGAGGACCGGGAGAAACATACCGCTGGTGTACCAGTTATTGTGCCAACAGTAAACGCTGGGTAGCCAAGTATGGATTGGATAACCGCTGAAAGCATCTAAGTGGGAAGCCTACCTCAAGATGAGTACTCTTCTGAGATCACGGTAAGATTAACCGTTTGATAGGCGTTAAGTGTAAGTGTAGTAATATATTCAGCTAAGACGTACTAATAGATCAAAAACTTGACTAATACTATTTGCTATAAGTTCCGTAGCACAACTTATGCTTTGATATTCATAGCGCAGTGGAACCACTCCAAACCATTCCGAACTTGGTTGTTAAACTCTGCAGCGACGATGATACTTGAGAGGAAACTCTCCGGGAAAGTAGTTCAATATCAAAGCAACTTAAATTAACAAGGTTAATAAATAAAAACTAGGCTATCTTTACTGCTCCTGAATGTCCCCACTGTCTCATTCTGACAATTTTATTTCTTTCTGTTACGGCTAAAGGTATGATGTTTTTTATAGATTGAATGATGTCTTTAGTACAGAATTCTCTTTTGTCATAGAATGAGAGATACATTGCATTTATAATTGCTTGCTCTATCTCTGCTCCGGAAAATTTTTTACTGATTTTGCTTAAGTAATATATATTATATGTTTTCCAGGTGATTGGTCTTAATCTTTTTAAATGTATTTTAAAGATGTTAATTCTTTCTTGTAAATTGGGTAAATCTACAAAAAAAATTTCATCAAATCTTCCTTTTCTTAACATTTCTATAGGCAGGTGTTTTATACTATTAGCTGTCGCAACTATAAACACATTTTTTTTCTCCTCTGATAACCATGTTAAGAATAAATTTGTTACACGATTTGTTGTACCACTATCATTACTATTTATATTTTGAGTAAATATTTTGTCTATTTCATCTATCCATAAGACACAGGGAGATACCTGCTCACAAGTAGTAATTATTACTTTAATTTGTGCTTCTGATCCACCTAGTACGCCAGTAAACACTTTGCTAAGATCTAATTTGATTAGTGGTAAGCTCCAAGTGGTTGCAATAGCTTCTGCACTTAATGATTTACCTGTGCCTTGTATGCCTACTAATATAATTCCTTTTGGATTCTTAATTCCGTAGATACATGCTTGTTTAGTAAATGCATAGTACCTGATTTTTAGCCATGCTTTTAACTTTTTTAGTCCACCTATGTCGAGTATTTTTTTAGTTGTACTATAAAATTCTAGTATCTCTGTCTGTTGAATCATTTGCTCCTTATCGTTTAATACATTTTTTAGTATATCTCCTGTTGATTTTTCGCTTGCGATTATTTGTGACATTGATTTACGTATTTTGTTAATAGTGAATCCTCTATATGTATTTAGTAAGGTTTCTATTATATTTTGTTCTTGTATTGAAGATATATCTATAAATCTTTTGACCTCTAATTCTATTTCTGCTTTATTAGGTCTTGGTAATTTTATGCAAGTTAAGTATTCCTTGAGTAAATTTGGTATGTTTTTTTCTAATCCGCTTATAATTATGTACTTATCATATTTTTTTAACCATTTAAATAAATTTTTTAGTTTCCTGCTTATACTTAAATCATTTATAAAATAACAAAAATCTTTTAGAAAAAAGATTTTTATATCTGTATTTTGTTGTTTAGAAATTACGTCTAATGCTTCTAGAGGATTACGTTGTCCATATTTTGAATAGTTAGGATTATTTATATATCCATCGATGAAGTTCCAGGTGCATATTTTTTGCTTAAATATGTTGTTACTTAAGTTAACTAGTATATATTCTAGTCTCTCTTCTTCCTCTGTTTCTATAAAAATCAGAAAGTTGTTCGATGATAGTAGTTTAATAAGCTCTTTTTTGAAATTCATAAAGTTTTTGTAGAAATTGTTACTATATTTAAGACTCCAAAATGTGTATTAGAGTCTGAAATATGTTTACTTACTAACTCTTTTCCGCTTTTTGCTGCGCCTTGTACTAATTATTTTTTGTCCACTTTTATCTCTCATTTTTTTTAAAAAACCTGATTTTCTTTTTTTCTTTAAATTCGTTCCTGTCTTCATATGTTTATTGATTTTAAGATTTTTTTACTAATTATATCTTGGTTTGTTATTACTTGTATATTATTTTTATATTATCATTTTTATTTTAATCATTTTGAATGACTAGTAATGTTTTGATATTCCGTTGTTATTTATGTATTGCTTTATGTTTTTTGATACCTTTCTCAATTTTGCTTTCAGTACAGGTTTATTCTATATTCCAAACTAATTTAATAATTTCTTGGTTAGGTAAAGAATTTAAAGAAAAAAAAATTATTGATGAAGATTTTTACTCAAATTTATCTAAATCATACTTACGGCGCAAAAAATGGTTGGATTTTATAGCTCTTCATGAATTTTTCTATAATTATGATATTGTAAATAAAGATAGGTTATATAGTTCTTTAGCTTATTGTTATGAAAGTAGTATTTTCACCAAGACAGCAGAATATTTTTATCTTAAAGCAGTGTTTCTATCTCCTTCTAGTTTGCCAATTCTAAAGAAGTTATTAAAATTTTACAAAAAGTTTGAAAGTTTCGAAAAAGTTAGTAAATTATCTGATCAAATCCAAAATATTGAAGCGTCAAGTTCTAATAGAAGCAGATAATTGAATAATATACTTAGTTCTTTGATAAATCTCAATGATATAGATTTAAAACTCTATGGTTATAATCATCGGGATAGCAGGATTTGAACCTGCGACATCCTGCTCCCAAAGCAGGCGCGCTACCAAACTGCGCTATATCCCGTCGTATATTCTGATATTATATAGGATAATTATCTCTCTGTCTAGTTCTTTAATTGTATTTATCAAAGTTTTGTGGTTGCTTGATTAAATGTCACAATCTTAAACCGGATACCAAAACATTCCTTTTACTCCATCAGGATCAACCATAAAGCCTAAGTGCCTGTAAAACTTAATTACCTCTGGATCAGCAAAAAGTGTAATAGTACTGATATCGTAATATCTTAATTGTTTAATTGTTTCGTTAATTAGTGCTTTTCCTAATCCTTTTCCTTGAAATTCGGGATGTATTACTACATCCCAAATAGTTGCATTGAATGCATTGTCAGATGTTGCTCGCGCAAATCCAATTAGTTGTTTTTTATTTTCATTATAGTAAAAAAGCGATAATATTAAAAAACTATTGTCAATTGCTGTTTTTACTTTTTTTAGTGGCCTACGTACCCATCCTACAGCATCACATAGTTTTTCTAGCTCATATAAATTAATGTCCTTGCTTAAACTAAAGTAGACATCTAGATTTCTATTACTTTGTTTTAGGTTTTTGACGAATATGAGTTGTTTAGGATTTAAATGTGAATAACTTATTGATTTTGTTTCTTGAGAATTAAAGAAAAATTTCCAAGGTGTCATAGTTTTATTTGTCTTTATGGATTTATTTGATTTATTATAGAGTTTTATTTATCTTCATGTTCAAAAAATGTTAATTTTTTAACATAAGTTTTAGGTATATATTATTATTAGGTATTATAACCTATTTTATAAAGCGTAACTTATGTTATTATTGAAACTTCTAATTCATTAAGGAAAAAAAGTGAGAAAATTTATTTTATTATTATTAACAGGTTTTATATGTTTCTCAATGCCTATTCAGTCTAATGCTGACATAGCTGGTTTGACACCATGTAAGGATTCTGCTGCTTTTGATAAGAGGCTAAAAACTAGTGTAAAGAGGCTAGAAAGTCGTATGTCTAAATATGAGCCATCTACTCCACCAGCTTTAGCTCTTCAAAAACAGATCAACTCAACGAAGGTTCGATTTGAAAAATATAAAAATGCTGGCATATTGTGTGGTTCAGAAGGTTTACCCCATTTGATTGCTGATGGAAGATGGAATCATGCAGGTGATTTCACATTACCAGGTTTATTGTTTATATATATTACAGGTTGGATTGGATGGGTTGGAAGAGGATACTTACAAGCTGTTTCAACTGCAAATAAACCGACAGAAAAAGAGATTATTATTGATGTACCTCTGGCTGTTAAATTTTCTTTATCTGGTTTTATTTGGCCTTTAGCAGCAATACAAGAATTTACTAGTGGAACTTTGTTAGCTTCTAATGATGATATTACTATCTCTCCTCGTTAATTTAAATATATACTAAAATTAAATAAGGATATTGAATTATGGAAAACAACTTTATCAAATATTTATCTACTGCTCCTGTTATTGCAACTATTTGGATTACTTTCACAGCTGGCTTTATAATAGAAATTAATCGTTTTTTTCCTGATATTTTATCTTTTTCTTTTTAGATTTTGGAATAAAAATATTTATACCTTATTCATAATTGCTAAATTTAAAATATATACTGTAAGCTTTTTATATTAGAAAAGTATTACTATTTTTTTGTTAATATAAAATTTATATATTAATTATTTTACCCACATTGAATATGAGCTTAGTAACTAAAGTTATTCTCAATGCAGATAATGAATTGAGATATCCTAGTGTAGGAGAGTTAGAAAGTTTACAGAGCTACTTTGGAACTAGTGAAAAACGTATTGTTATTGCTTCTATATTGAGGGATGAAGAGCAAGAAATTATTAAGACTGCTAGTAAAGCTATTTTTCAAATTCATCCTGAATATATAGCACCAGGAGGTAATGCGGAAGGTGCTCGTAAAAGGTCATTATGTTTACGTGATTATGGATGGTACTTGAGATTGGTTACTTATGGTATTTTAGCAGGAGATAAGGATTCTATTGAGCAAGTTGGTGTGATAGGTGTGAAAGATATGTATAATTCTTTGGGCGTACCTATCATTGGGATGATAGATTCTATTGAATGTTTGAAAAACGCATCAATCGAATTTTTATCTAAAGACCAATCTGATTTTGCAAGTCCTTACTTTGATTTTATTATTCAAGGTATGTCAATTTAACTATTTATCGATATATAGTTGCTTGATATTATATGTAATGTTATAATTTTATGTAAGCTCGAAATAATACATAAATAATTGTTAAATCTTGTCAGGACTGAAAAGTAGCAGCAATTAACTTATGATATTTAGGTATTGTTTCGGGTTTTTATTATTTAATCTATTAGATAGTATTTTATATAAAATAAAATCGATGTTTAGATCTTATTTCAAGTATTAATTTTTTTATTCAAGTCTATTATAGGTAGTATGAAATCATTGTTTATGCAAGGAGCAAAAATTCTTGCTACAGGTTCTGCTGTGCCTCATATGATTCTGAGCAATGATCATATGAGTCAGATTGTTCAAACGTCCGATGAGTGGATATTTACTCGTACTGGTATAAAAGAAAGAAGAGTTCTCACTGGTCTTAACCAATCTGTTGCTGACCTTGCTATTTTAGCGTCTATTAAGGCTTTAAATAAAATTTCTATGGATCCTTCTCAAATAGATTTAATAATTCTTGCTACGTCAAGTCCAAATGATCTATTTGGTAGTGCTAGTCAAATACAATCTAGTATAGGAGCAGTTAATGCAGTAGCTTTTGATCTTACTGCTGCTTGCTCAGGTTTTGTACTTGGAATTGTTACTGCTTCCCAATTTTTAAAAAATGGTAGTTATCGAAATATACTAGTTATTGGTGCAGATGTTCTATCTAAATGGGTAGATTGGTCTGACCGTAGTACATGTATTTTGTTTGGTGATGCTGCTGGTGCAGCTATACTACAATCATGTTCTGAAGATGATAACTCTATTTTAGATTTCCAGCTAAATACAGATGGTAAATATTCTAATCATTTATCTATTGCTTACAAAGAAGCAAGTGATCCTCATCCTATTTTAAAATTATACCAAGGTTCTTTTAATTATGTTTACATGAATGGAAAAGAAGTTTATAAGTTTGCCGTTTCTCAAGTTCCTCTAAGTATTCTGAAATGTTTAAATTCACTTGATATGTCAATTAAAGATATTGATTGGTTGCTACTTCATCAAGCAAATGAAAGAATTCTAAAAGCAGTTGCAGAAAAGTTATCTATATGTAGTAATAAGATTATAGCAAATTTAAGCAAGTACGGTAATACATCTGCTGCATCAATACCTTTAGCATTGGATGAAGCTTTACAAGAAGGTAAGATATCTGATAATGATATTATTGTCATTTCTGGATTTGGAGCAGGCTTAACTTGGGGGACTGTTGTTATTAGATGGAAATCTTTATAATTAAAATAAATCTTACTTACGATTTATATATTAAAATATAAATATGATCGTATTTCGAATTTTTCATAGTTCCTAATTACGTGAGATGTATTTTATTTTTTACTAAAAAAGGATCTTTATATGACACCTTCCTTATCTAGTTTTTTTAATAGTTTGATTTTAGGTTTTTTAGTTGTAGTTATACCAATTGGTTTAGCTCTTCTTTTTGTTAGTCAAAAAGATAAAACGCAACGTAATTAGTTTACATTGCTTAAACCGCAAAAATTGTTGATTTTAAAATATGGCAACAGGTTAAATACCGTAATCTAGTTGTCTTTTATTTTTATGTTTTACTATTATTTATTCTGATTAATAAACTAAATCTATTATATTTTATACTATGTCTTTATCTGAATGGTTAGTTCAAAAACGAAATTTGTTAAATAAAATTAAATATAGCCAAACTGAATTATCTGAAAGTTTATGGACTAAGTGTAATCAGTGCAACTTATTAATGTATAATAAAGTTTTAGAAGAGAATCTCAAGGTCTGCCCTAAGTGTTTACATCATTTTCCTACATCTAGTCAAGATAGAATTAGATATTTATTCGATTTAGGTAGTTGGAAAGGTATTGATAATGACCTATCTTCAACAGACCCTTTAGGTTTTGCTGATAGGAAGTTTTATAGTAAAAGGTTAATTGATATGAGGCTAAAAACTGGTTTGTGTGATGCTGTTCAGACTGGTATAGCTTCTATTCATAATATACCTGTCGCTTGTGGTATTATGGATTTTAGGTTTATGGGTGGTAGTATGGGTTCTGTTGTTGGTGAAAAGTTGACACGCTTAATAGAACGAGCTACCTATTTAAAATTACCGTTAATTATTTTATGTTCTTCTGGTGGAGCTAGGATGCAAGAAGGAATGTTAAGTTTAATGCAAATGGCTAAAGTTTCTTCATCATTGCATAAGTATAGTGAATCATCACTACCTTACTTTGCTATATTGACATCTCCAACTACTGGAGGAGTTACTGCCAGTTTTGCAATGTTAGGTGATTTAATTATTGCAGAGCCTGGTGCATTAATTGCTTTTGCTGGTAGAAGGGTAATTGAACAAACGATTAAAGAGGAAATACCTGATAATTTTCAAACATCCGAATATCTATTTAAGCATGGTTTTATCGATTTAATAATTCCACGCACAGAGTTGCGATCAAATTTACATAAACTATTGTCTTTGTATGTTATGAAGTCTTATTAGTACTTTTTAATGAAGATAGTTAATACCAATATTGTAATATATATATAATAGTAATGTAATATTAAGAAAATGTGAATAAAGTTATTTATATTATAATTTTTACTACAATAGTTAGAGTGTAATGCAATTTAAGCTTTTTTTCGAGCTTTAAATGATATCTTAAATTTATACTCTAAAATTTCTATTATTTAATATTAAATGGGTTAATTATGTTGAAAAAAAAGATTTTTTTGTTGTCTTTTATAGTATTTTCATTGTGTTTTAATTTAGTTATTTTACCTACCTTATCTATAGAATTGGATGAAGCTACAAGAACCATTACATTAGATAATTCTGGTAAAACAATAACTCTCACTCCTGAACAAGTAAAACGAGGGAAGCGTTTATTTAATAATTCTTGTGCTCAGTGTCATAATGGAGGTATTACTAAAACTAATCCTAATATAGGATTAGAGCTAGAGTCTTTAAGCTTGGCAACACCAGCTAGAGATAGTGTTTATAGCTTAGTGGATTACATGAAGAATCCAACTAGTTATGATGGTCAATACTCAATAGCCGAATTACATCCAAGTATTAAGAGTGCAGAAATTTTTCCTAAGATGCGTAACCTAACAGATGAAGATTTAGTATCTGTTGCTGGTTATATATTACTACAACCAAGAGTTGCACCAGAAAAATGGGGTGGTGGAAAAATTTATTACTAATTTTTGTGTTTTAATATATTAATTATATATCAAAAAAGAGATATAATTTAATTATATTCTTTTTGAGGGAAAATTATTGCTTCAATTATTAAATTAAATCATATAGGAATTGAATAATGAAATTTTTATTATCTTTATTATCAACTCTTTGTTTCGTACTTTTTACTAGTATTCAGATAGCGTATAGTCAATCTATTGACTTAGATGAAGGCGAAAAGGTTTTTTCAGAAAATTGCACTGCTTGTCATGCTGGAGGTAATAATGTTATTGCTGCTGAGAAAACTTTAAAATTGGACGCTTTAGAGAAGTACGAAAAAGCTAGTGTAGACGCCATTGTTTATCAAGTAACTAATGGGAATGCTGGAGGTATGCCTGCTTTTGGTGATCGTTTGTCTGATGATCAAATTCAAAATGTTGCAAACTATGTTTTGAATCAAGCTAAAACTGATAGTTGGTAATTAACAAATCAATGTTCTAAGAGTAAATGTTTGTTCTTTGCTCTTAGATTTCTATTTACATATTTTATTTATTTATAGTTTTTTTATTCCTTTAATGTCAAATACTTTATACCCCTCAATTTTGTACTTACAAGATGGGAAATATTACAAAGGTTGGTCTTTTTTCAAATTATCATGTCATGCTGGTGAAATAGTTTTTAATACTGGCATGACTGGTTACCAAGAAATTTTTTCAGATCCTAGCTATTCTGGTCAAACAGTCATTTTTACTTATCCTGAGATAGGCAATACTGGCCTAAACAGTCTGGATAATGAATCTAGCTTAATTCATATACAGGGGATAGTAGCAAAAAATATATCTTCTATATCTAGTAACTGGCGATCTGATATTTCTCTTAAAAATTTTATATTACTGAAAGGTATACCTCATATATTTGGCATTGATACTAGGTCTTTAACTAAGCATATAAGATCTTATGGAGTAATGAATTCAGTTTTATGTGATTCAAATTATAATATTAGTTCATTTAATTTTGAATCCAAAAAATTAGATAAATTGGACTTGATACGTAAGGTGACAACAGAAAACTTGTACTATACGCATTCTATGTTAAATATGAGAGATAAGAATAGAGTTTTATCAAATTATAGATTTGGAGCTGAATCTCAAGGTTATCCTGAAAATAAATATGAAATATTAGTGATTGATTTTGGTCTTAAATTTAATATTATAAGGAAATTAGCATCTTTAGGATGTAAAGTTTATATTATTCCAGCTACTTCTAGTTATCAAACTATTTTAAAGTATAAACCTGATGGCATACTTTTGTCTAATGGTCCTGGTGATCCCACTTTAGCTACTTACGCAATTAATACGATTAAAAAACTTCTTTATTTTTCTAAAGTTCCTATTTTTGGTATTTGTATGGGCCACCAGGTTTTGAATATTGCTTTGGGAGCAGATACATTTAAACTAAAATTTGGTCATAGAGGACTTAATCATCCTTGTGGTTTTAATAACTGTTCAGAAATTACAAGCCAGAATCATGGCTTTGCTGTTAATCAACAATCTTTGCTTCAGAATGACTTATTGCAAATTTTAAGTATTGTTCACCTAAATTTTAATGATCTTACTGTTTCTAGTACTCGTCATAAACGTTATCCTATTTTTTCTGTACAGTATCATCCCGAGGCAAGCCCTGGACCTCATGATTCTGATTACTTATTTCAGTTATTTACTAAACTGATAGATTTAATTAAATTTAAATCGTAATCATTTTATTATTTTATTTTTTTAATAAGTTTTTAGAATTACCACTTTATACTGTTAAATAAATAAAGTAAAGTCTTTGTACCTCTTAATTGATTAAATAATGGTAGATGCCCTTCTGGTGCTTCTGTTGTCCATATAAATTCTTTAGGGTATCTTCTCATTATTCCTTTATCGACCCAATAAATTTTTTCCCATAATTTGTCCCATTGCTTATCATTTTTTATCCATATTTTTTTTTGTATAGAAAAACCAAATTTTCCATTGGAATAAATTTGCCAAAGTATATCAATCACGTATAAGTCTTCTAATGGCAAGGATTGTATATCTGTAAAGTAAAGCCATTTTCTTTTATATTTCGTTTTTATTTCTACTAGTTGGCACATGAACTCTTGAGTTAGTTGATTTGCTTCTTGAAACTTTTGTTTCATTAATAAATTTTGAAGTGGTTGGTAGTTGATACTTAAAGATCTTTCTAACTTCAATAAGCCATAAGGAAAGATGTTAATTAATCTACCTTTTATGTCACTTTGCATTAATTTTTGAAATATAAATCCATCTATAATTTCTGGTTTTTGTTGATTGATGAGAACTTTTTTTCTTATTAAATCAAGTAATAGGTCTGGTGCTTCTTTATATTTTTGACATATTTCATCTATTTGTAGTTCTAATTTATTTGTTATTAAATTATTATTTTTACTTAATATTAAGGTAATTCGTTGTCCAATATCTATTTTGTTTAATTGACTTTCTTTCATAAAAAAATTAAGTGATATTTCTTATATCTATTCTTATTATATAAGTTTTTTAACTGAAATTTTTCTATAGGCTTTTATTTATTCAAGTAAAAAACAATAATCCTCATTAATATAATTACAAGATTGCTAAAAAGATTAATAAGAAAATATATTAAGTATTTTGCTAATTGTATTAATATTTTCTCTATTCTAGGTATTATAATATCTTTAATTTCTAACCAAAATAAAAATATAATCTGAAATTGGTTGAATTTCTCTATTTTCTGTACCTTTGAAATATATATATATTTACATGTAATTCCCCTCGAACTAATTAACCATACTTGCTGACGCTCATTATAGACTGCCTTAGTCTCATTGATATATAAGTTAATGAAGTTTTGTAATCTTAAGTTATTTAAAAATAGAACGGTTGATCGGCTTGATGTATACAATAAGTTTGACTTATTACCTAACTTAAGAAAATCACTAATTTCTTTTAGATTTCTTAATCTGTAAATGGCTTGTTTAGTAATAATATTACTTACTCTAATAATAAAGTTTTCTAATAGTACTTGAACATGTTGATATGGTGTATAAATTGGATCAAATAAAAATAATTGTTGGTCCATGCTTGATGATCCAAAAATACAGTACATTAGTAAATAATTTATTATTTCTCCGCATTCACTTGTTACGTAATTTTCAGTTGTTGTAATTTCATGGGATAGAAAATTTTGTGATGTCTTTTCTATAAAAATTATTAGAATTCTCGTATGTAATATTTTCAGATATTGTTTACTTAAGTTAAGCTCGATAAGGTCTAGAATTAAGTTTTTGAATTCATCCAAGACTATTTTAAATAATTTTTGTTTGCTTTTATTATTGAGAACATCAATATATAAGTAATACTGAGTATAATTTGATAGGTCATACTTTATCTTTTGTTCCGTACTTAATAGTAGTTCTACAATAGCATTATTAAGATTTATACTAGGTTGGTTAGGCCAATATTTGAGCATTTTTATTTTAAGGTAGTATTATTAATAGGTTTATTATATAAATTGGTAATTAGGTAAAAACTTCTTAATTATGATACTTTTATATTAGAATAAAGTTTATATACTGATCAATTTACTACATTTTTAATATTTTAATTATATAGTCCAATGTACAAATACTATTTTGCAATTGCTAGCCAAGATTTTTTTCTATATCAGGAGCCAATAGAAGAAATACTGCGTGAGAGAACACAGTACTATCAAGGTTTAAATAAGGAAATTGATTTCTGGTTCGTTATAAATCCAAATTTCTTGAATCTAATTGATAAAAGTAATTGCCTTATTAATACCTCAGGCTCCTTGGCTGCTATAGTTTCTTTAGATAAACAATTTATACAGTGGTTAAAATTGAGAATTGGTTTTGTTTACATTGGTAGCTTCGAATCTAAATCAGTTTTTCTACCCAATTAATGACTTTAATCTGGGGAGATTTGATTTCGTTTTGGTGTAACAAATAAAGTTAAAATTTCGTTACTGAAAGTTTCAGCTGCTTTTGATTTATACCTATTGGGATGAATGATAATGGATAGCATACGTTTTATGGTAACATTTTTGATTTTTGCCCAATGTATAATTCCTAATTCTAATTCTTTTGCTATTGCTGATACTGAAACAAACGCAGCACCTAGTCCTGATTGGACAGCGTTTTTTATTGCTTCTATCGAATTTAATTCCATTTCTATTTTAAATCTACTGCTATCTATATCATGTTGATGTAAAATTTTATCAATCACTTTTCTTATAGTAGATTGTGTATCTAATGCAATAAATCTTAATCTATATAAGTCTTCCTTCTGAATATTTGTAACTTTAGAAAATGTATGAGATATAGGTACTATAAGAGCAAGCTCATCTTCTGCATAAGATGTTATTTGTAAAATATCTTTTAGTTCATTGGGTACCTCACCTCCTATAACAGCTAAATCAACTTGTCCATTTGCTACACTCCATGAAATCAGTCGTGTAGAGTGTACTTGTAGCTGAACATTGACTTGCGGATATCTTTGTCTAAAAAGTCCTATTAATCGAGGCATTAAATATGTTCCTGTAGTTTGACTTGCCCCAATTATTAGGGAACCTCCTTGAAGATTTTGTATATCTTCTAAAGCTCTACATGTTTCCTCACATAGTGCTAAAATTCTCCCTCCATATCTTAGGAGCAAGTTACCTGCCTCTGTTAAGGTTGCTTTTTTGCTGGTTCTCTCAAAAATAGGTATATTTAATTGTTTTTCTAGGTTTTGTATTTGTAAGCTTATTGCTGGTTGAGATACGTAAAGACTGTCTGCTGCTTTCTTGAAGCTTCCTTCTTTTATAATGGCTTTGAGAATTCTTAGTTGATCTAGTGTAAATGGTAAATCTCTCATGTATGTACTTGAAAAATATGATTTTTTATAGAATTTTTAGTTATCCAATAAATTTTATTTATTTTTATATACTAATTATTATTAAAATATAGTATTTATAATATATATAAAAATTTTTTCTTCATGGGAAAATTGGAATACTTTAAGGAATGTATAAATGGATATTAGGTTATTAATTGTTTTTATGCCAGTCATTGCAGCAGGTTCTTGGGCAATATATAATATTGGTAGAATTGCCTTACAGCAGTTTCGTAGTATGTAGTATAATTAAAGTATAAATTTTTGAATTAATTTGAAGGTAGAATATAATAATTATTTAAAATTATTCTACTCTTTGTTGCATAGTATTATTTACTCTTTTCATATGGCTGTTCCTAAAAAAAGAACCTCAAAATCCAAGTCTGGTAAAATTTGTTGGCAAAAAAAAGCATTTTTTGTAAGTCAGAAATCTGTATCGTTAGCAAAATCATTACTAAATGACAAACAAACTAGTTTTATATACAATAAAACATTAAGAAATAATATTTAATTGAGTTTTTAAGTATTATTTGATATTTCTTCTTGGTTGTAAATATAATATAATTATTTGTATGATATTTCGTTATATTGGTCTTGGTACTCATGTTATTGACAGATCTAATAAATCTTTTTTAATTAAATTATCTATGACTAAAGATATATGGGTATTTAATTGTATTGAAGGGTTTCAATCTAATATTTTTAGCCAAGATTTTAAAATTAATAACATTTCTAAGATTATTATAACTAACTTGCATATTGAGAATATTTCAGGTTTATTGGGTTTGTTATCTAGTTTAAATTTAATAGGAAGGCTTAAGTCTCTACACATCTACGCCCCTATTGATTTAAAGTATTATTTGGATCTTGGTAAGAAGTATTCTAAAACTAATTTTAATTATGTAGTCTATCTACATATTTTGAAAACAGGTTTAGTCGCTAATCACCAAGGATGCCGTATATATGCTTTTTGTAATACAAATTCCTATGAATTTATTATAATGCAACCTGAAGACTATGGCACTTTCTTTTTAGATCAAGCCAGAAGAAATTATTTGGCTCCAGGTCCTTTATATGGTAAATTAAAGAAGGGTTGTACATTTGTTCTTCCTGATGGATTTATAATTGATGGTCGAAAACTGACATCAATGAATTTAAAAGGTAATCAGTTATGTTTATTGATAAATTGTTTTTATAAAAGAAAAATTTTAGAAAGCTCAACTAAATCTAGATTAGTTCTGTTCTCGTAAGAATTTTTTTACATAAAACTATATACAATCTTTACAAAAAAATCTTAATTATTAATAAAAATTTATGGTTTATGCAGTTGTTGAAATAGGTGGAAATCAAATTATTATTGAGCCAGGAAAATTTTATGATGTAAATTATATTTGTGCGAATCCTGGTGATATAGTTAGTTTTAATAGGGTTTTGTATATAGCTCAATCTAATAATTTTAGTATTGGTAGGCCTTGTTTAAATAACATTATTGTTAAAGTTAAGATTTTGAGGCATTTTAAAGATAATAAGCTAACTGTTTTTAAAATTAAACCTAAAAAGAATGCACGTCTCAAAAAAGGTCATCGTCAAAAATTAACAAGAGTTTTTATTGAGCAAATTCTCATGACAAATCTCACATAAATATTTTTTCTAATTTATAATTATATAATGGCACACAAAAAAGGTAGTGGTAGTACGAAAAACGGACGTGATTCTAATTCTAAGAGATTGGGTCTAAAAAAATATGGTGGTGAAGTAGTAAAGCCAGGTAGTATTATTGTACGTCAACGGGGTAGTCAATTTAAGTTAGGTTATAATGTTTGTCAAGGTAAGGACTATACTATTTTTTCTTTAATTAATGGTATAGTCAGATTCGAGTTAATTAACAAAAAAAGACGTAAGATTAGTGTTTACCCTATGTAAGCATAGCTGATAATTTTAGTTTTATAGTAATATTATTTTTATTGAAAAATGAATTCATATTATATGAATTTTTATTATTTTATGGATGATAAAAAAAATTGTAATTTCTTATTTTAATAGCGTTGCTGCAATCTTACAAAATAACAGAATCCAAGAAATCATCATTAATAATGATGATTATCAGGTGAATGATATATATATTGGCACTGTACATAAAATTTTTTCTAGTATTAATGCTGCTTTCATAAAATTAGGTAAATATAGAAAAAGCGGTTTTATTCATATAAGTGACACTAAACCATTGATAAGAAATAGAAAACTATCATATATTTCCGATGTTTTATCAATTAATCAAGTAGTTTTAGTCCAAATAATAAAAGAACCGACTTCTAGTAAAGGTCCTCGTCTTACTGCTAATATTCACCTGCATGGTAAGTATATTGTTCTAATGCCTTTTTGTAATACTATTCTTATATCTAATCGTGTTTACGATAGCAACGAGCGTTTACATTTATATTCTTTGGCTGTCTTAATTAAACCTAAATTAATGGGTATAATTATAAAATCTTCTTCTGAAGGAGCTTCTGAATCAGCTATATTAAAGGATTTAGAGTCATTGATAAAGCAATGGTATTTTATACAAAAAGTTTTTATTCTAAATTCTAATCCAGTACTCATATACAAAGATGATGACCTAATTAAAAAAATAATAAGAGATTTTTATGAAAACAGTACTCAAAAAATAATTATTGATTCTGAACATGGTCTAAAGCTTATTTATTTTTATTTACAAGAATGGTCCTGCTTATCTTTTCCTATGAAAACCAAATTGCAGCTTTATAATAGCCAGTTTTGTATATTAGATAAATTTTTTGTTAAACGTGCAATTAAAGAAGCTTTAAGACCTAAAGTTACACTAAAATGTGGTGGATATATAATAATAGAAAATTATGAAGCTTTAACTATTATTGATGTTAACTCTGGATCTTTCAATAAGCTTAATAATTCTAGAGAAACTATTATCAAGATAAACTTTTATGCTGCTATTGAAATTGCTCATCAATTAAAAATTAGAAATCTCAATGGTGTTATAATAATTGATTTTATAGATATGGATTATCAGAGGGACCAACTTAAATTACTTGAGCATTTTAATAAATTATTAATATTAGATGATGCTAAGCCACAAATAGTTCAATTATCTGAATTAGGTTTAATTGAGCTAACTCGAAAACGTAAAGGACAAAGTCTTCGAGAAGTTTTTGGTAGTACTATTAAGCATAAATCTGACAATTTTAGTTTTTTTCCTGCAAATCGTGTATATTTTAAATTATTTTTTAAAATCTCTCGTCAGTATTTGAAATATGGGTCATTAGTTAATAAAAATATCCGTTCTTTATTTTTTAATAAAAATTTTTCTAACAATAAATTATTGGAGAGTAAATGTTTTTTTTCTAATCGGCTAGTATATCGTAAGTATTTTGTTTGTATAGATAATACTTATCCAATCTATCTATTTAATCCTAAGGCTAATTACTTGGTTCCTTTAGTTTTTTATTATAGTTTAGTTAAATACAAAAAACACATTGGTTAATAATTTTATTTAATTATGTAATATTGAAAAAAGCTACAACAATAAACATTATTTATATTTATTGTTGTAGCTTAGTTTACTTAATTTGTCTGATATTTAGATTAACTTATAATAGCTAGATTATCCGATTATCCGTTGATAGATGGTGCAACTAGAGCTAATGGTAAAGACTCTTGAGATGCTAAATCTAGAGGGAAGTTGTGTGCATTACGTTCATGCATTACTTCCATACCTAAGTTAGCTCTATTTAAGATATCTGCCCAAGTATTAATTACACGACCTTGGCTATCAACAACTGATTGGTTAAAGTTGAAACCGTTTAAATTGAAAGCCATTGTACTTACAGACATTGCTGTAAACCAAATACCTACTACTGGCCATAAACCTAGGAAGAAGTGTAATGCACGAGAGTTGTTGAAACTAGCGTATTGGAAAATCAAACGACCGAAGTAGCCATGAGCCGCAACGATGTTATAAGTTTCTTCTTCTTGACCAAATTTATATCCATTGTTTGCTGATTCATTTTCAGTTGTTTCACGGATTAAACTAGATGTTACTAGAGATCCATGCATAGCACTGAATAAAGATCCACCGAATACACCTGCAACACCTAATTGGTGGAAAGGATGCATAAGGATATTGTGTTCAGCTTGGAATACAAGCATAAAGTTGAATGTACCAGAGATACCAAGAGGCATACCATCAGAGAAGCTTCCTTGTCCAATTGGATAAACAAGGAATACTGCTGCTGCCGCCGCTACAGGTGCTGTAAAAGCAACTGAGATCCAAGGACGCATACCTAAACGGTAGCTTAATTCCCACTCACGACCAATATAGCATAATACACCTAATAAGAAATGAAGAACGATTAATTGGTAAGGACCACCATTATATAACCATTCATCTAAAGATGCAGCTTCCCAGATAGGGTAGAAGTGGATACCAATGGCTGCAGAACTAGGTATAACAGCACCAGAAATAATGTTGTTACCGTATAGTAGAGAACCAGCAACTGGTTCACGAATTCCGTCGATATCTACAGGAGGTGCAGCAACGAATGCAATGATGAATACAGATGTAGCAGTTAATAGTGTTGGAATCATTACAACACCGAACCAACCGATGTAAAGACGGTTTTCAGTGCTAGTAATCCAAGTACAAAAACGTTCCCACAGGCTTGCGCTTTCGCGTCTTTCTAAAGTAGCAGTCATAGTAAAATATATTATTTTTAGGATTTATAGAGGATACTTCCCAAGTTTCTATACTTGTTAAACTTATTATTACAAGATTTGTTGTTGGATGTAAAGCTTTTTCACAAAAAATTGATTTAGTTCACTAAGTTATATTTATTAAGAAATAAGTCATTTCAAGTAATGAATTCCTTGATTATTATAAAATAATATTAGACATTAATTAAGAATGCATTTACTTTTTATATATTTTATATGTCACATTTTAGTAAAATTAAAACTAATATTTCTAATTTAGATATTCTTGAAAAAACTATTATTCAGTTAGGCTTTAACTGTGAAATTATTAAGGAAAATACTAATAATTCATTAGGCAAAAGAATCGTTGTTTATAAATCTGATCAACTTAAGGATTCTGTTTTTAGTTTTGTTTGGAGTGGTTATGAGTATAGCTTAATAGTTGATTTACAGCTTTGGAGTCTAAAAATAGATGTTAATCATTTTGTTGATCTATTATCTCAGAAGTATGCATATAATGTTATATTAAAGCAAAGTACTTCAAATGGCTTCCAGAAAGTTGAAGAGGAAATAGTTGATGATGGTTCAATTAGATTAACTTTACAAAGGTGGTCATTAAACTATAGTTCCTAGGTATTTTTAAATAATCTTATAGTTTTTTCTATTGATGCGGACGGAGAGACTTGAACTCTCACGAGATATTCTCACTAGAACCTAAATCTAGCGTGTCTGCCAATTTCACCACGTCCGCTCTACTCTTTAAATAGTAGATAGAAATCAGGTTATCATATTTTTCGAATAAATACAAGTTTGGTAGCCTCTTTAGCTTGTTTTTTAGATACTTTAATGTTAGCATTGTTAAGTGTTCTTTCCTCAGTAGCTCAGTGGTAGAGCGATCGGCTGTTAACCGATTGGTCGTAGGTTCAAGTCCTTCCTGGGGAGTTATATTTTTTATATCAGAACGATTTATTCACTTTTTATGCTTTATATTTATAGATTACTTGATAAGTATGAAATAATTACATACTCTTTATATCAAAGTTTGTATAGTTTACTTTTTTCATCTTCTAATTTCACAAACTTTTTTTCTATTTGTCTATTCTTTTCTTTAGGCTTGATAACTATTTTGACACCCTGCTTTATTTCTATTATACCTTTAGTATTATCTTATGCTAATTATACAAATCAACAAAAGTTTAATAAAATTTTGTTTCTATGTGGTTTGTTAAATAGTTTTTTTTTGATGCTTATTTTGAGTAATTTCTTTAGCTTCTATATTTTTTTTGATAAAATATCTATATTGTCTTCATTATTCTTAATAGTAATTGCACTAAATTTGATGCAAATTTTGGATTTTTCACTACTTTCTAATTTTTTTTATCAGATAATACCTAATTATTTGAAATTTGGTTTTAATGCTTCTAGTTACATTATAGGTTCATTTATTGGCTTAAGCTCTATACCTTGCAATAGTTCTATAATTTTATTTGTTACATTCTGGCTGACAAATTTAAATAATTGTATTAGTTTTTTACTTTATTTGTCTATCTATTTATTGGGTTGTTTATTACCACTATTATTTTTATTAAATTTTAAAATGAGTTACAGTAATATTCGAATTCTATCTTCAACTTCTAGTCTTATTTTTCCTTTTAGTGGTTCCTTTTTATTAATATTCTCATTGCTGTCTCTACTAAGGCTAACATTCCTTTAATTACGTGGATCTTTAATTTACAATTCGATATGTTTTAAGCTTTAATCTGAATGAGTTAATATATTTATATACTTTACTATTTACCAAAGACTGAAATTTTTATTTTTTTACATAATATATGTTTAACTTTGAACCTAGGAATTTTTTATGGACTGTTGCAAAAAGTTTTGCTAATCTCAGTTTGGCTATTATTATTTTATTTGTCATAATATTATTTAGTGTTATAGGCTCTGTTATTGAACAGAATCAAGACATATCGTACTATCAAGTTAATTACCCTATGATTAGTTCTAAATTAATTGATATTAATTGGAAGATAATTACTAATTTAGGCATAGATCATATTTTTCAAACCTGGTGGTTTATTACCGTCTTGCTTCTTTTTATTTTCAGCCTAGCCTCATGTAGTTTTGTAACACAGTTACCTAGTCTACGCAATGCTAGACGCTGGAAATTTGTTTCTAAGCCAATAACAATTAGAAATCAGTTTTCTTTTCAAAATAATGATTTTATTCAAGATAATTGTTTAACGAATCTTATCTATTCATTATTAGATGCAAATTTTTTTGTTTTTTACCAAGGCTATTCTGTTTATTCTTATAAAGGCTTATATGGTAGAGTTGCCCCTATTTTTGTTCATTTAAGTATTATAACAATATTAATTGGTTCAATGTTAAGTAGTCTGTTTAGCTTTGTAGCGCAAGAACTAGTTCCTAATGGTGAAATATTTCATATTAAGAATATTATTTATTCAGGTTTTTTTAGCAGATTACCTTTAGATTTGTTCACAAAAGTTGAAAATTTTTCTATTAAGTACAATTTTGATGATTCTATTCAGCAATTTTTCTCTGAAATATCATTTTTTAGTTCTAACAGAATTGGTTTATCGAAAGAATCACTTGCTGTTAATTATCCTATAAAGTTTCATGGAATTACTATTTATCAAACTGATTGGGAATTAAATGCTTTAAGGTTGAATTTTGGTTTAGAGACTGAGCTACAAAAAAAAATATTAAAAATGAGTATTGGCAATAAGAATTTTTGGTTGTCTAATCTATACATCACTAATGATAAGCAATTATTTTTTTTAATCTTTAATTTGCAAGATTCCATTCTTATTTGTAATTCAAATGGATTAGTAATAGGTAAAGTTCCTGTAGGACAGGTTTTTTACATTGATAATATACCCTTTATGATAAAAGATATTATTACTAGTACAGGTTTACAACTTAAAATGGATTTAGGCGTTAGATTAGTATACTTAGGATTTTTTGTCTTAATGCTTAGTTCTATTCTAAGTTATCTTTCTTATTCTCAAGTATGGATCTATAAAAACTTTAATTCTTTAGAGTTTATTGCATCTACTAATAGGGCTAACTTATTTTTTGAAGAAGATATTTCCTTAATAAGTAATAATTATCAATTTTATTGTGACTTTGATATTTGCAAATACTTTCATTGTACAGAAAAAGTTTTAAAGTAATAAGAAATTTTTTAAAATATTTTTACCTTCTTTTGTCCACAAACTTTCCGGATGAAATTGAATTCCACGTAGTTTTGTGTAAATTTTATGTCTGCATCCCATTATTAAACCATCATTTGTCTCAGCTGTAATTTCTAAGTTTTTTGGAAAATTTTTTTTATCTATTACTAAACTGTGGTAGCGGCTTGCTTTAAAAGGATTAGGTAAGTTATAGAAAATATCGTCACTATTATGTATTATATTACTTAATTTGCCATGCATAGGTTTTTTAATTTGTTTAATTTGTCCACCGTATACATATCCTATACCTTGGTGACCTAAGCATATACCTAAAATGGGTATATGATTTGCATAATTTTTAATAACTTCTAAACAAATTCCTGATTTTTCTGGCCTACCTGGGCCAGGTGATAAAATGATATGCGTAGGTTCAATTTTTTTTATCTCTTGTATTGTAATTGCATCATTTCTTACTACATTTATTCTATAGCCTAGCTCACCAATATATTGTGCTAAATTATTTGTAAAGCTGTCATAGTTGTCTATTATAATAATCATTTCTTTCTCTGGTCTATTTTATATTAGTTTTAGTAAGCCTTCCTTAGGTGAACTTGCATTAGCAAGTTTTTCTTTTTCCATTATACCTGATAGATAACATTTTCTTCCTGATATTACACCTAATCTCATGGCTTCTGCCATATTTCGCGGTTTAGATGAGTTTGCTACAGCTGTGTTTAGTAGAACAGCAGATGCTCCTATTTCCATTGCATGACTAGCGTCACTAGCCTTTCCTATGCCTGCATCAACTATAACTGGTACTTTAGCATTATCAATAATTATTTGTATGTTGTGTAAATTTTTGAGCCCTTGACCCGATCCTATGGGTGAACCTAGTGGCATTACAGTTTTACATCCTATTTCCTCTAATTGTTTTGCTAGTACAGGATCTGGATAGATGTAAGGTAGTACATCAAAGTCCTGCTTTACTAAGTATTCTGCAGCTTTTAGTGTTCCTATTGGATCTGGTAGTAAGTGTTTTGAGTCTGAAATCACTTCTAGTTTGATAAATTTATTGTTTATTTGTCCTATTTTTTTACTAATTTCTTGACCTAAAAATGCTATTCTAATAGCTTCATCTGCAGTTTCACAGCCTGCTGTATTTGGTAGTAGCCAAAGTTTTTTCCAATTGAGCCCATCAATTAGATTGCTTTTTCCAATATTTTTTGCATATTGTGCCCTACGTATAGCAACTGTTACAATTGATGCTTGACTTATTTCAATACTTTCTTGTGCTATCTTTAGATTTTTATATTTTCCTGTACCTAGCAGCAATCTTGAATCGAATTGTTTCTTACCAATTATTAAGCTATCATTTTTTATTCTAGAAATAAAATTACTTTTTGACTTTTGACTATTCATTATGTTGTTGTATCTACAAATTTATTAAATAGTATAGCTTTTGTTTTTTTAAATGTTAAATTATAATAATTTTGTTTGTATAACAATAATATATATTTTTAATTATTTTTTTATATATTTGTTTTATTATTATTTTTTTCTACTTTTATCATATTAGTATTATGTTTAGCTATTTTCTCTACTGGATACTTAGTATATTGTTTGTTGTTTTGTGTGTTATGTTTTGCTACCAGTTTTACTTAGCAATTATAAATACTTATATTAATAAAAACAGTAATATTACAGTTATTGATAGATTCGGATCTGTACTTCCATATGGCTTGCCTTTGCTAGAGGGGTTACAGAATTTTGGGCAGCAAATTTTGCCAGATTATCCTTTTAGTTTGATGAGTATGTATAAAAAAACTTTTATGCCATTAGTTATTTTTTATGTTACTCATCCGGAGTTAGCCTTCATTATTTTTTTCGTACTTTATTATTTATTTGTGAGAGCTAAAAGTCCTATACCGAGCCGTCCGTTCATACGTTTTAATGTGTTACAAGCTATTTTATTATTTCTAATTAACTCTTTATTAGGTTCTGCTTTTAGAGCACTACCCATGGAATTTAAAGTTAGCTTATATGGTTTAATTTTATGTAATACATTGTTTTGGTTTGTCCTATTAACTATTCTCTATTCTGTGATAAAATCTTTGTTAGGAAGCTATGCTAGAATACCTGTTATTTCACAAGCTGTTAAAATACAGATTGATAGTCCATGATAAGATAATTAAATTTAAATATAGTACTTAAGGAATTGGTAATGATTTTATTGAACCATTATGAAACAATTTATATTTTGAAACCAGATGTTACAGATAATATTAACTTGTCTTTAGTTAATTATTATAAAAGTCTTCTAAAAGAAAAAGGAGCTCAAAATATTGTAGTTCAACATCGAGGAAGAAGACATTTAAGTTATAATATTTCACATTACTATGACGGAATTTATGTACAGATGAATTATCAAGCAAATGGTCAATTAGTCCAGTTTTTGCAAAAGTCTATGCGTTTTAATGATAACATAGTTAGATATTTAACCGTACGTCAAGATTATTTGCAGTCTATTAATATATATTAAATTAATTTAATATCAAATATGACTTATATATATTTTGCATAATAATATTATTATACTGTGTTTTGTATTGTATTGATTTATTTATAAACTGAATCCACAGTACAATAATTAATTATTTATTATTTTTATTGGAGTCTTTATGATTACTGATAGCCAGATATTTATTGCGTTGTTATTTGCTTTAGTTTCAGCAATTTTAGCAATAAGATTAGGTACCGATTTATATCAATAAACTTAGACTATTAATTTAATGTTTATAAGATGTTATGTTATAGTATTTACAAGTTTGAAACTAGAAATTATAACATCTTTTTGAGAATTCATTATAAGGTAATATGATATTATAAACTAGTTTCCTTTTTACTCGTAATTTTTATATTAAACTTAAGCTGAAATTTATTGTGGATATAATACAGAATCAAACTCGTCCTGTTTTTCCTTTTACTGCAATAGTTGGTCAGGAAGAAATGAAACTAGCTCTTGTCTTAAATGTTATTGATCCGAGAATTGGTGGTGTAATGATAATGGGTGATCGTGGTACTGGCAAATCTACAACTATTAGGGCAATTGCTGATTTACTGCCAAAAATAGAAGCAGTTATTGGTGATATCTTTAATTCCCATAAATCTAATTATGATTTAATGTCAGATTCTACTAAACAACAAATAGAAGATGGAGTTGACTTAAAAACTCATTTGATAAAAGTCCCTATGGTTGACTTACCTTTGGGTGCTACTGAAGATCGTTTATGTGGTACAATTGATATTGAGAAAGCACTAAATGAAGGGATTAAAACATTTGAACCAGGTTTATTGGCTAAAGCTAATAGGGGTATTTTGTATGTAGATGAAGTTAATTTATTAGATGATCATTTAGTTGATATATTACTAGATGCAGCTGCTTCTGGTTGGAATACTGTTGAGCGTGAAGGAATTTCAATTAGACATCCATCTAGATTTGTGTTAGTAGGTTCTGGTAATCCTGAAGAAGGTGAATTAAGACCGCAATTATTGGATCGTTTTGGTATGCATGCTGAAATCACAACTGTTAAGGATCCTTCATTACGTGTAAAAATTGTTGAGCAGAGGACAAGATTTGATCAAGATCCTTATTCCTGTTTGGAAGAATTTCAAGATAAGCAAGAAAACTTGAAAGCAATGATTATTGCAGCGCAAGAAAAATTATCTGGTGTTATTATTGATTATGATTTAAAGGTTAAAATTTCACAAATTTGTGGACTATTAAATGTTGATGGTTTGCGTGGTGATATTGTGACTAATAGAGCAGCAAAAGCACTTGCGGCATATAGAGGTAAAGATGAAGTTGATTTAGATGATGTTAGAGCTGTTATCAAGTTGTGTTTAAGCCATAGGTTACGTAAAGATCCTCTTGATACAATGGAATCCGGATCTAAAGTTGATCAGGTGGTACTTGATATTTTGGGTTAACATTGTTTATATACATAGGCTTAGTAGGATTCGAACCTACATTAGAGACTTAGAAGGTCCCTGTCCTAATCCCTTAGACGATAAGCCCATTATTATATTATTTTAAATCCTAAACTTCTTACTTAGTATGACTACAGTTTATATAGTGGGCGGTACTGGACTTGAACCAGTGACCACCTGCTTGTAAGGCAGGCGCTCTACCACTGAGCTAACCGCCCTTATCGTTTATTTTTTAGTCACTCCTTAAGGCTAATATATTTTATGATAAAAATCAATATGTTTGGATTTTAGCTTTTTTAGTCCAAGTTGATCTCTAACTAAAGAGAAAAATCTCTTCATGATTTGATATATATATTATGAATGATTTTATTAGAAGAATAATTTTACTGTTTCATTTATCTTTATATACGTTGTATTCTTTTCTTTTGTCTTCTAATAGCCTAAGTCAAGGTTATTATTTATTTAATTTATTAGATCAGCTTAAATTAGTTATACCTAGCTCCGTATTTATTACAATGGTTACTTCTTTTTTTATTAGCTTAGTTTTTAGTTTACAAATCGTTAAAGAGTTTTTGTACTTAAATGCTAATGAACTAATTGGATCGGTCATAGCTATTTCTTTTATCCGTGAATTATCTCCGATCTTAACTGCTATTGTTTTGGTAGGTAAAGTAGGTTCTTTTTTTACGTCTGAGTTAGGGACTATGTTAATAACAGAGCAGATTGATGCTTTGCTGATATTAGGGATTAATCCTATTAATTATTTGATTTTACCGAGGTTAATATCAATACTTATTACATTACCTCTTCTAAACTTATTTTCTTTACTAACAAGTTTAGTCAGTAGTGCGTTTATTTGTTTTATTTTGTATAATATAAACCCAAATTTCTTCTTTAAATCTGTCTTTTATACTAGCATATTTATAGACTTAATTAAATCAATTTTTAAAACAGTGATATTTGCATTTTTCATTTCCCTAGTTAGCTGTGTGTGGGGCCTTACTACGAAAGGTGGTTCTAAAGGTGTGGGATTATCAACGACTTCATCAGTTGTTACTTGTCTGATTTTTATTTTTATTACCAATTTTTTATTATCATATTTTTTATTTGATAGTCTAATTAGTTCGTTTCAGATTAATTGAAAATCTGATACTATAATTAGTTAATCTATATTTGAGAAGAATATTTACTATGTAATAAAATAAATCTTATATATATTACAATATTATCATATATATCAAGTACATATGTTCATATTTGATTGGATTTATTATTTACTTTATGTATTTTTATTTTTAGCTAGGAGGTAATTTTTATGTCAGGAGGATCAACAGGTGAGCGTCCTTTCTCTGATATTATCACAAGTATTCGTTACTGGGTTATACATAGTATAACAATTCCAGCTTTATTTGTTGCTGGTTGGTTATTTGTTAGTACTGGTCTAGCTTATGATGTTTTTGGTACACCAAGGCCAAATGAATATTTTACTCAAGATCGTCAACAAGTACCATTAGTAAATGATCGTTTCAGTGCGAAGCAAGAACTTGAAGACTTAACAAAAGGTATTTAAATAGGAGAAATATTGTGACTAAAAGAAGCTCGAATCAACCAATATCATATCCCATTTTTACATTTAGGTGGTTGGCTATCCATGGTATTGCTATACCTACTGTATTTTTCTTGGGTGCTATTACATCCATGCAATTTATTCAAAGATAGGAGGTTTTATTATTATGAGTGGTCCTAATCCTAATAAAGAGCCAGTTGAATTAAATCGCACATCTTTGTTCTGGGGTCTATTGCTAATTTTTGTTTTAGCTGTTCTATTCTCTAGTTACTTTTTTAACTAAATCTTTTTTTATCATCATTACAATGATATATTTATGTTAATTATAAATGTATTAAATATTATAATTACTTATCGGAGAATTAACCAATATGACAAACACAGGTAGAGTTCCTTTATGGTTAGTTGCAACTGCAGGGGGTATAGCAGTAATTACAGTAGTTGGAATTTTTATTTATGGTTCTTATTCTGGAATAGGATCTTCTTTATAAAATATTTTGGATCTTAAGTTGTTTTCTAAACGTTATCAGTTTGTTTATGTCTTATAAACCATTTATATGTTTGTATATAAGATGGTTTATTTTTATTAGTTTACGATATACTATCTTGTTCTATATATAAGAATAATAAAGCCATTGTTAGTCCAGGAAATAATATTCCAACTAAAGGTACTAGTATTGATGGTAAATATGATGCAGTCATGTATATAATTGATTTATGATTTGTTGCTTATTTGATTATTATATATTTTATTTGATTTTTATTTTATAATTCTGTAATGTTAACATTTTTCTTAATGAACTAGATTTTTTATTTGAATCAATTTTTAATATAATTACGTTATATTTTTTTCTGTATGTTAATTTATATGTGTAATAAAATTTTTGTAAAATTTATTGTAATTTATTATGAATAGTTCTGAAATTAAAAGTGTACCAAAAAGTTTTGAGGCGATGCGTAAATTTTCCGAAGCTTATGCCAAAAGGACAGGAACATTTTTTTGTATTGATACTAGTGTAACTGCGGTGGTAATAGAAGGACTCGCTAAGCATAAAGATGATTACGGTGCGCCTTTATGCCCTTGCCGTCATTATGATGATAAAGCGAAAGAAGTTGCTAGTACTTATTGGAATTGTCCTTGTGTACCTATGAGGGAAAGAAAAGAATGTCACTGTATGCTTTTTCTGTCTAGTAATAACGATTTTGCTGGCTCAAATCAACTCATTGATGCAGAGCTTCTTTTAAGTTCTATTAAATAGACAAAATACCGATTGTTAAGCAATTTTTACATTTTAAATATATTGTTATTAAGTTTAAAATCTGTGTATCGATTTTATATTTTTTTGACTAAATAAATTAGTACTTGTTTATTAGTTATATACATAATAAGTTTTAAATATTTTATTTTAGTCAATTTTTTATACTATATATGACGTTAATTAATTTATGAATACTACGAGATAGCTTTTTAGTAAGTTATTATCTTTCTAAGTAAAATGTAATACTATAAAAGCTATATCTTATAGCTTTATTTACGTTAATTACTATTTTTATTTATTTGTATTTCAACTATAAATTGCTTTTATTTAATGATAATAAAACGATAATAGCTGGTCCTATAAGAACTATAATTCCTAATGCTACTAATTGGCCAATAACTTGCCAGTTAATCATAATTTATATCCTTTTAGTTTATTGATTAGTCCCTTTTGTCTATATTAATTATTAATTATAGTATATTTAGTAATTTGTTTCCTGTAAATTTTAGTATATTTATATATTGTTTTTTAATGTTATATAAAGCCATTCATTGTGAAAGTTTATTTGTAATGACTTATATTCAATCTTTTCAAGTAATTTATTACTTTTTTGATTCATTATTCTAATTAATCTGGTTAATTTATTATAATTTATTTCTATGTTAATGTTATGGTACAAGAATAGCTGTATAATTCTTACTTGTAATGCTATGTTTTGCTTCTGAAGTTTCCTAAAGTTAATACTTATATATTTTTTATGTCTAACTTTTAAATATGTCTTAATCGTATTTTGTTTTATGTATTCATTATCGTAGTAATAGTTTTTTAATAAGTGTTCTATGTTATTTTCTATATTTTGATGTAAGTATTTTTTCATGTATGGTATAATTTCGTTTCTTAGTCTATTTCTGTGGATACTATAAATATAATTAGTAGTATCTGACCAAATCGGTAAAAAGTTTTTCTTACATTTCCAGTAAATTTTTTCTCTTGCTATATTAAGTAGTGGACGTAATAGATGGAAATTACGATTATTAATACTTTGTAGAGTTAAACTTGTTGTTCCATCCATGCCGGATCCCCTCAATAAACCTTGAAAAAATGTTTCTATTTTGTCAGTTTTGTTATGGCCTGTTAATATTAATGTATATTTATGTTTTATCGCATGTTGAAAAATAATATGATATCTTTTGATTCTACATTCATGTTCTGAAAATGTATTTTTTTTATTTTGATAAATATCAATATTTCTATTTAAAGACCTTACATAGTTAATAATATGTTCTATTTGTTTATAGCTATAGTTTTTCCATTGGTGATCTACATAGATATAAGCAACATCTAGAACAATGTTCTCTAAAATAATATGTTTTTTTAGCTTTTCTATTATATATATTAAATACATAGAATCTTGACCACCTGAAATTGCAAGAAGTATATGAATTAACGATTGTGTACTATTACTACAAGAAATAATATGATACAGTTGATTCTCTATATTTAAGTTCATATATAATGTACTATATTTAATGGTTGTTATAATCGTATTATTATGTTATTTATGTATATAGACGGGTTGCTAACTCAATGGTAGAGTACTCGGCTTTTAACCGATTAGTTCCGGGTTCGAGTCCCGGGCAACCCAGTTTTCTACTAATTTACTATTTGATATATATAAATTATATACATACTTATGAACTTAATTTCCCAAATATTGCAAGAAAAACGTCGAAACTCGACTTGTGCTTTGATACCTTTTTTAACTGCTGGATATCCTAATATTACTACTACAATCGAAGCCTTATACACTTTAGATAAACAAGGAGCAGATATAGTAGAATTAGGAATACCTTACTCAGATGCTTTAGCTGATGGTCCTTTAATACAGCAATCGTCTAAGGTAGCTCTAGATCAAGGTATCTATATTGATCAAGTGTTGGGTTTACTAAATCAAATAAATGGCAACTTAAATGTTCCAATTGTTATTTTTACTTACTATAATCCAATCTTGGCAAGAGGGCTAAATAAGTTTATTAAAGAAATATCTTTACTAGGTGTAAGGGGCCTAATTGTACCTGATTTACCTATAGAGGAAACTGATTATTTAATTTGTATATGTCGCAATTATAATATTGAGCTAGTCCTCTTTATTGCCCCAACTAGTCCAAAGAGCAGAATTAAAAATATTTTATCCAAAGCTCCTGGTTGTGTTTATTTGGTTAGTACTACAGGTGTCACAGGTATTAGGAATCATATAAATGATCAAATTTATGACTTAGCTAGTTATATTAGATCTAATACTGATAAACTTGTAATGTTAGGTTTTGGTATTTCGAGTCCATCTCAAGTATCTAAAATCTCTCATTGGAATATAGATGGTATAGTTATTGGTAGCGCCTTTACAAAGATACTTTCCTCTCAACATTGTATTAATAACTTGAAATCCTTCTGCTTCGAAATAAAACAAGCTATAAAAACGACAGATAACCATTAATAAATATTTAGTATTTTTTAATACTCAATACCCCCAGGGGAATTCGAATCCCCGTTACCTCCGTGAAAGGGAGATGTCCTAGGCCTCTAGACGATGGGGGCTGTAGTTACTTACACTCTATTGTTTACTTATTACTTTTAACAATATTAGATTAAACAATTTATTTTATTATGTCAATATAATCAGTTATAAGTGATCGTAAATTTCATTGTCTGTATTAGTTTTTTTGATACTAAATCTTAGATTTCTATTATTAATCTTGAGCGCATAACTAGATAAATCACTGTCTGTCTAATGTAAGTAATCATGTTGATAAATAAATGAAAACCTTCATTTTTATACTCAACTAATGGATCTTGCTGGCCATAACTTCTCCATCCAATATATTCTTTAAGTAGATTCATTTTATCTATATGTTCTTGCCATGCTTTATCTATTTGTTGTAGTATATAATATTTTTCTAATTGTCTAATTAAGCCAGGCCTTAGTTGCTCCAAATAGATTTCTTTTAAGTCGTAGCTTATTCTAAATTGTTCGTGTAAGAAATGTTCAAGATCATTGGGTGGCATTTTTATTAGTTTATAGATATCTAAAGTACAGTTTATATTTAAGAGTTGTATAATTTGTTTTAGTATTTGTATATTTTTATTTTCTTTATGATATATTTTCAGCATTTCGTTTATTGTATATTCTCCATACTCAATTATACAGTCTCTAGTGAATGGTAAAGTTAATATCTTTTTTCTCTCTTTGTATATTGCCTTTCTTTGGTTATTTATAACTTCGTCGTATTCAAAGAGCTGTTTACGAATATCGTAGAAGTAGCCTTCAACTTTTTTTTGTGCTGAGTCTAAGCTACGACTCAGAATGACTGACTCTATTGGGGTTGTATCATTAATACTTAGTGTTTCCATTATTTTTTCTATACTAGTACCTCCGAATATTCTAAATAAGTTATCTTGAAGACTCAGAAAAAAACGCGATGTACCTTTATCACCTTGTCTACCTGATCTTCCCCTTAATTGATTATCGATTCTTCTTGATTCATGTCTTTCTGTACCAATGACATATAATCCTCCAAGACTTATGACATCTTTTCTTTCTTGTTGACAGATTTTTTCATACTTTTCTAGCAATTTTGCATATATGTGGTATAAGTTGTATCTTGTAACATTATTTTTACTTTTTTCTAGATCTAGATTAAAATTATATTTTTGATTCGGTTCTATTTTACTAATATAGGTTTTTAGTAGTTTTATCTCTTCTTCATTTAAAATCTCCTCTATACTTTTTATATCAGAAATTAGTGATAATTCATTATTTCTAACTATATTCTTATTTATATATTGTTCTAATGCTAATTTAGTGATTTGTTTTACATTTCCACCCAATATTATATCTGTTCCTCTACCTGCCATATTGGTAGATATTGTTATTGCATGCTTTTTACCAGCTTGTGCTATTATTTCTGCTTCTTTGTAGACATTTTCTGGCTTTGCGTTTAATAATTTATAGGGCACTTGGACCGTCTTAAGCATATTCGCAAGCAGTTCAGATTTTTCAATGCTTGTTGTACCGATTAGTGTTGGTCTTCCTATTTTATACATATCTAGGCACTCGTTTGTTATAGCTTGCCACTTAGAATATTCAGATCTATAAACTAAGTCAGGCAAATCTTTTCTAATACATTTTCTGTGTGTTGGTATTTCTACTACTGGTATTTTATATATATTTAGAAATTCATTTTCTTCTGTTTTTGCTGTTCCAGTCATTCCAGATAGTTTTTTATATAATAAAAAAAGATTTTGGTAAGTTATTGATGCTAGTGTTTGATTCTCTGCTTCTATCCTAAGATTTTCTTTTGCCTCGATAGATTGATGTAATCCGTCACTCCATCTTCTCCCTTCCATAATTCTTCCTGTGAACTCATCAACTATAATAATCTGATTGTTCTTGACTATATAATCTTTATTTCTGAGAAATAGTTCTTTAGCTTTTAATGAATTAATAATATATTTTATCCATGGACTATTTACATTATATAAATTTTCAATATCTAAAACTTCTTCACACAATGATACACCTTCTTCTGTAAGAGTGATATTTCGGGACTTTTCATCAATTTTGTAGTCTATTTCGCTACGTAAAATATTAGAAATTTTTTGTGCTTTATGGTATAAATCTTCTTTTACTTTAGTGTCTCCCGAAATAATTAAAGGCGTCCTAGCTTCGTCAATAAATATGGAATCTATCTCATCAATAATTGCATAATTTAAATGTCTCTGAACTATATCATTCTGATGAATTGCCATATTATCTTTAAGATAATCAAACCCTAATTCACTATTTGTAAGGTATGTAATGTCGCAATTATATTCTTTTTTTCTTGAATTATAATTTTTATCTTGTGTAATTACACCAATCTTGATATCAAGATAGGAAAAAATATTTTGAGCTAGTGATGCATCACGCTGAGCTAAATAATCATTAACGGTTATAATATGAACACCTTCATTTCTTAGACTATTTAAATATGCAGGAAGTAAAGCAGCTAATGTTTTACCTTCCCCTGTCTTCATTTCTGCTATATTACCTTTATGTAAAATAATACCACCAAGTAGTTGTTCATCAAATAAGGTTATATCTGTTGCCCTTGAAATGGCCTCTTTGACTGTCCCAAAAGCTTCAACTAGTATCGATTCTAAATCTTTGTTTTGAATAATCTTTTTTAATTTACCTGTTTGGTTTTTTAGTTCTTCGTTTGAATAACTTCTTAATTTATTGTATATTGTATTGATTTCTTTGATTGTTTTTTGATATTTATTAATTGATTGATTTAAGAAAAAGTTTAGCATCGTAGTTTTTAGATAAATAGATTAGTTATCTTAGGAGAAAAAAATTCTTGTATAGTAATATAACCTCGATTTCGATAGTATAGTGTATACTTCCTGCCCCAAATTGGTTGTTGAGATTTTATAGTTTCTTCTAATTGGTTAGAGTATCCATAATATATTTCATGTATAGTTTTACATATATCTATTTTATGTTGAATAAAAGATAGTCCTATTGGTTCATTTAAACTTATTTGCATATATGGAGACTTATTATATATTAGTATCCATAGTGATCTAGCAAATATTAATTTAGTGTAAGTGCAGGTTTCGAGCCAAACATATCTTATAATTCTTTCTGTTGTATAGTTGTTTGTATATCTTTTTTGTATACTATTTATGTGAACTTTTTTGTTATTTATGTATTGTATTGCTTTAGTTAATGATCCATCATTTATCAACATAAATTTTAATTTACTTTCATTTAGTTCAGGAAGCTTCCTTACTAGATAATTCATTTTGTATACAGGTAAAATACATATAGATTGGAATGTGTATATGTATAAATGCATCTGTTTCTCTTTTATGTAATTTAGTATAACTTAATTTGCTTTATTTAGTGTTTGTAAACTATTAATTAATGATTTTCCGTTCATTTCTTCTGGGATATTTAGATCTAATAAGTCTAGTATTGTAGGTGCTATATCGGCAAGACTGCCATTTGGCTTAAGTGAATATGATTTTAGCTTATTACTTTCTATTAGCATGAATGGAACAGGATTAGTACTATGTGATTTGCATGGCTGATTGTTCAAGTCAATCATGTAGTCGGCATTTCCATGATCAGCCGTTATAATTAGCGTTCCATTGATTAATTTTACTTTCTCAAATATTTTTTCTATACACTCATCTACTACTTCTATTGCTTTGATTGTAGCATCTAAGTTACCAGTGTGACCTATCATATCTGGATTTGCATAGTTAACTACGATTAATTTATATGTATTTTTATCTATAGCATTTATTAGACTATCAGTAATCTGATGAGCTGACATTTCTGGTTTTAAGTCATATGTTTCTACTTTCGGGCTCGGTATTAATTCTCTATCTTCACCAGGGAATGGTTCTTCCACACCACCATTTAGAAAATACGTTACGTGAGCATATTTTTCTGTTTCGGCTAACCTTAGTTGTTTAAGGTTATTATCTGAGATAATCTGACCTAAAAAATTTTGATGATCATATGGCTCAAATACAGTAGGAAACTTGAGATTTGGATCATAATGAGTGAATGTTGCAAATGCTAAATTACTTATTTGTTTAGTTACAAAACCTTTGAAATTAGGTTTGGCTAATGATTGTATTAATTGCCTAATTCTATCGGGGCGAAAGTTGAAAAATAATATGCCATCATTGTCTACTATAGTTCCTTTACTAATTCTTGTTGGTGGTATGAATTCATCTGAAATACCACTAATATAGTAATTTTCAATTTCTTGTACGTAGTCAATTTCATGATTGATTGGACTTTCGTCTGTTAGAGTTTTATATGTTTGCTCTGTCCTTGACCATCTACAGTCTCTATCCATGCTATAATACCTACCACTGATTGTGCAAATCTTGATATTTATGTAATCATCTATTTCACTTGAGATTTCATTTATAAATTTAAGTGCTATCTTGGGTTTAGTATCTCTTCCATCTGTAATCAGATGCAAGCACGTTTTATGTTTATATGTAGCCACAATTTTTATAATTGCTTTTAAGTGGCTAATATGTGAGTGTACACCTCCGTCCGAGCATAGTCCGATAATATGGAGTTTAGATTTTCTTTGCTCAATCTTTTTACATAGATTATGTATAACTTCATTGTTGAAAAAATCTTTTGCTTCTATAGATTTATTTATACGTACTAGATCTTGATTAATAACTCTACCTGCTCCTATAGTTGTGTGACCTACTTCAGAGTTGCCCATTTGGCTTTTAGGTAAACCAACATCTTCTCCTGAAGCACTTAGTAAAGATTTGGGATGTTGTGTCCATATTTTGTCTAGAGTTGGTGTATTTGCTAATTGGATTGCATTACCTTTACTTTTTTCTGAATGACCCCAGCCGTCTAAAATTGTTAATATTATAGGATAGATGTTTTGATTATGCATAGAAGCAAAATTTTTAGTATATTTTTTGTTCTTAATTTTATATCAGTAAATAAATATTGAATTAGTATTTAACTTAATGGTTATTTAACCTAAGAAATAAAAATAAAGCTAGAAATAGTTAATTTTCTGTAATTTTTATTTATTTCTAGTTACTTTAAAAGTTGAATGTTAATAATTTTTACATTACGTATCAGTTAGCTAAGTACATTAATTGCATAATCTAAGTATGTATTAGCCTCATTTGCTGTTTGTCCTGCTAGACCATGTGTGTTTTTTATATATTCAATAGCTTCAATATACCAACTAGGAGATAATTCAAAACTACGGTTAATTTCTTCTAGACCAGCTACTAGATACTCATCCATAGGTCCAGTTGCTCCTACTACTAAACAGTATGTTGTCATTCTTAAGTAGTATCCTATGTCACGTGCACATTTGGCTTTTCCAATTGCGCTTGAAGCGTATGTAGGTCCTGGCATTTGAGTAACATATGGAAATTTAAGGTAAACTGCTTGTGCAGCACCTGTAATTAGCCTTTGTGCATTGCTTGTTAGTGCTTTTGCTGCTTCTAAACTTTTGCTTGCTCTTTGATAGCGTCCATTGATTGATTGTAATTCTGCATTACTTAAAAATCTTCCTTGGCTATCAGCTGATGCTATAGCTTCTGTAATTGGTGTTTTCATAGTCTCTTCTCTTTTTTATTGATTATGTGTTATTTACTGGTTGATAATTTAACTTAAACAACCGCTGTTGCAGCTCTATCAAAATATATACTAAGTTCAGATATTAATAAGCTACAATCTCCTACTGTCACCCCGTTCAGTTCATTTACTAAAGCTATCGATGCTTCTTTCATTTTCTGTACTGCTACTGCTACAGAAGCTCCTGGAGTTCCTAATGCTTGATAAGTTTCTCGTAGTCCATTCAAGCATCGATCATCTAAAACGCTTGAATCTCCTGCCATCATTGCATAACTTACATATCTTAAAATGATTTCCATATCTCTTAAACATGCAGCCATACGTCGACTAGTGTAAGCATTTCCTCCAGGTTGAATTAATTGAGGTTGCTCAGCAAATAGAGCACGTGCTGAATTAGTTACTATTGATGAAGCATTTGAATTGATTTTATTTACAGTATCTAACCTTTTATTTCCTTCGCTAACTACTTTTTCTAGTGCTTCAAGTTGCTTATTACTTAAAAATTCTCCTCTGGCATCAGCTTGTGCCACAACTTTTGCAAATGCGTCTAGCATATTTTATCTCCTTTTTCAAGTATGCATAATAATATATTGATTAATTTGTTCTAGTTAATATACATATTATAATAAGCCTTGAATTTTATTATTAAAAAATATTAAAAAACACCTCTTCTATAAAAATACATTATAGTATTAATTAATCTTGTAAAATTTCTGGTTCTGTGATTTCATCTACCATTTCAATGATTGCTTGAACAATTGGCTTATTAGTTGGATCATCGATAATTTCTATATCTTCATATTTTCTTCGTTTAGCTCTATTAGCTACTTGGATTGTTATTTTGTATCTATTATTTGCCAGATTCAGTAGTTCTTCTGTTTTATAATTTATATACTCAAGATCAAAGGTTTCGTATTTGCTGTCTATATTCATAGCTTAATAGTAGCTTATTTTTTAATTTAAATATCTTGTATCTTTTCTAACAATCTATGTAATACTATAACAATAATACTTTAATTTAATATTTTATTTTAGATATTTTTACTCTAAATTGATTGAGTAATTACTATCATTTCATATTTGTTTACGTAAAAAGATTATATTTTATTATTATTTGATTTATATACAATATATGCAAGCATCAAAAGATTTTACATATAGACTGAGTCAGTTTTTAGGTTTCCCTTCTTTAATTGATGAGCGAGACGCGTGTGGAGTTGGTTTTATAACTAATATTAATAAAGAACCATCTCACGATATTGTTTTAAAAGGATTAAAAGCCTTAGAATGTATGGAGCATAGAGGAGGTTGTAGTGCTGATTCTAAATCAGGAGATGGATCTGGTATAACTACTCAGATACCATGGGATTTAATATTCTCTTCTATGGCTATCTCGAATTTTGATAGCAATAAGTCTAAAGCTGTTGCTATGATTTTTATGCTCCCAGAGCACATTCAGTATGTTAAAAGTATATTTGAATGGACTTTAAGTCAATACAAATTTAAAATTTTAGGTTGGAGGAATGTACCTGTTGATTCTAGTATTCTAGGTAAAAACTCTCTGAAAAACGAACCTTACACTATACAGTGTATAGTTCAATCTGAAACCTTAAGTCCGGATCAAGTAGAAAAGATTTTATATGTAATTAGAAAAAAAATAGAAAAGATTATTAGTAGTACTAATCCTGATATCTACAAAGATTTGTATATATGTTCTTTTTCATCTAAGACAATTGTCTACAAAGGTATGGTGCGTTCCGAAGCTTTGCCTAAGTATTACTTAGATTTTAATAATATTCTTTACCGTAGTACATTTGTGCTTTATCATCGAAGGTTTAGTACTAATACAATGCCAAAATGGTCGCTGGCACAACCAATGCGTTTTATGGCACATAATGGTGAAATTAATACCTTATTAGGTAATTTAAATTGGACAAAATCAAGAGAAGCTTTATTTAAGCAAGGATCTTGGAATAATTATGCTGATTTATTAACTCCTATCACAAATCTATATAATAGTGATTCAGCAAATTTAGATGCTATTCTTGAACTCCTTGTACAGTCAGGGAAAAGTCCAGAAGAGGCTTTAATGATTTTAATACCTGAAGCTTATAATAATCAACCAACTTTAAATCAATCTTCTGAAATTATTGATTTTTATGAATATTATAATCATCTTCAGGAACCTTGGGACGGTCCTGCGTTAGTTGTCTTTAGTGATGGTAGAAAAGTTGGTGCTACTTTGGATAGAAATGGACTAAGACCAGCTAGATATTTTATTACTAATGATGGCTTAGTTAGTTTATCTTCCGAAACTGGGATATTAGATGTTAATCCTTTATCTATTATTGAAAAAGGAAGATTAGGACCGGGTCAGATGCTTTCAGTGGATTTAGTAAATAATAGTATTCTAAAAAATCTGACAATTAAAAAGAGTATATCGCAGAAATTTCCTTATAAAGCATGGCTACAAAAACATCAAGTTGCAATTTTGCCTCAAGAATATAAAAGTAATGTAGTTTCAGATCTGATTGATATGTCTCGTTTACACACTGCTTTTGGTTATTCTAATGAAGATGTTGAATTAGTGATTGAACATATGGCTAGCTCTGCAAAAGAGCCAACTTTTTGTATGGGAGATGATATTCCATTAGCTGTACTGTCTGATAAGCCTCATTTACTATATGATTACTTTAAACAGCGATTTGCTCAGGTTACTAACCCTGCTATTGATCCTCTACGTGAAAGTCTAGTAATGTCTTTGTCGACTTATTTAGGGCCTATAGGAAATTTACTTGAGCCAAATGAGTATATGGCAAAATCTATTAAGCTTAGTTCACCGGTTATTAATGAAAATGAATTAAAATTAATTTCAACAAGTGTCTTTAAGGTATCATCAATCAGTACATTTTTTGAATTAGGTCATTCGATTTCAAGTTTTAATAGACAAATAGAGTTAATTTGCCAAAAGTGTGCTAATGAAATATATGCAGGTGCGGAGTTAATTGTTCTAACTGATCGTGTAGATGCTATTAATAAAAATTATATTTTTATTCCTCCTTTACTTATTGTTGGTGCTGTCCATCATTATTTAATCAAAGAACAATTAAGGCATAGAGTTTCACTTTTAGTAGAAACTGGCCAGTGTTGGAATACTCACCATTTTGCTTGCCTAATTGGTTACGGTGCAAGTGCTGTTTGCCCTTATTTAGCTTTTTCAACGGTTAGGCAATGGTGGCAAAATCCTAAAACACAAAAATTAATGTCTAACGGTAAAATTGATTCAATTAGTATTCAAGAAGCTCAAAATAACTATAGAAGTGCAATAGAGAAGGGTTTGTTGAAAATTTTATCTAAAATGGGTATCTCATTAATTTCTAGTTACCACGGTGCCCAAATTTTTGAGATTTTAGGACTAGGTTCTGATATTGTTGATTCATCTTTCTTAAATACTACATCAAGAATAGGAGGTATTAATTCAGAAGAGCTTTTTGATCATTCACTATTTACTTATAAGTTAGCTTTTATTCCTGAAATGCCTAAAAAATTACCTAACTTAGGATATGTACAATATAGGCCAGGCGCTGAGTATCATGTAAATAATCCTGAGATGTCTAAAACAATACATAAAGCAGTACGCAATACTGATAATTCTCTATATGATAAATATAAGTCATTATTGAATAATAGAGGACCAGCAAATTTGAGAGATTTACTAGTGATATCTAGTGATAAGACTCCTATTAATATTAATGATGTTGAGCCAATTGAGTTAATTTTGAAGCGTTTTTGTACTGGTGGTATGTCTTTAGGTGCTTTGTCACGTGAAACGCATGAAACTCTTGCTATAGCAATGAATAGAATAGGTGGTAAATCAAACTCTGGAGAAGGTGGAGAAGATCCGATGAGATTTCACCCAATTAAAGATATAGATGATTTGGGCGTGTCAGAGAATTTTGCTCATTTGAAAGGTTTAAAAGAAAATGATATTGCTAGTTCTGCAATTAAACAAATAGCTTCTGGTCGTTTTGGTGTTACTCCTGAGTATTTAGTTAATGCTCAACAGCTTGAAATTAAATTAGCTCAAGGGGCTAAGCCTGGAGAGGGTGGTCAGTTACCTGGTAAAAAAGTAAGTCCTTATATTGCTACTTTAAGAAATTCTAAACCTGGCGTTACTCTAATTTCTCCTCCTCCTCATCATGATATTTACTCGATTGAAGACCTAGCACAGTTGATTTTTGATTTACACCAAATTAATCCTAATGCTCAAGTCTCTGTAAAGCTAGTAGCATCTGTTGGTATTGGGACTATTGCAGCAGGTGTTGCTAAGGGTAATGCTGATATCATACAAATTTCTGGACATGATGGTGGAACTGGTGCATCTCCTTTAAGTTCGATTAAGCATGCAGGTGTACCGTGGGAACTCGGACTTACAGAGGTACAATATACGCTAGTTGAAAATCAACTTAGAGATAGAGTTACCTTAAGAGTAGACGGTGGTTTAAGAACAGGGAAAGACGTTATAATTGCTTCCCTTATGGGTGCAGAAGAATTTGGTTTTGGAACTATCGCAATGATTGCTACTGGTTGTGTTATGGCCAGAATTTGTCATACTAACAACTGTCCGGTTGGTGTTGCAACTCAAAGGCAAGATTTAAGAAACCGTTATCCAGGTATACCAGCTGATTTAGTTAACTTTTTTATCTTCATAGCACAAGAAGTAAGAGAAATTTTAGCTGATCTAGGCTATAAAAGCCTTAGAGACATTATCGGTCTAACTAACCTAGTTAATTTTGATGCTAGTAAAGTTACTAAGACAAAAAATTTAAATTTAAGTATCTTGCTTAAACGCGTAAGTCAAGATAAGCTGATTAACCCACATAATAATATTCATCAAAATGGTTATGTATTAGATGATCATATCTTGTACAAAGGTAATGTCATTAATGCAATTGATAATCAACTAAATATAACTAAATCAATTGACATTCTTAATACTGATCGATGTGTAGGAGCTAGAATATCCGGCTTAATAGCAAAGAGGTATGGACAAAAAAACTTTGCTGGTAATTTGCAGATTAATTTTTATGGTATAGCAGGACAAAGTTTTGGTTGTTTTATTTGCCACGGTATGTATTTGAATTTAGTTGGTGAAGCTAATGATTATGTTGGTAAAGGAATGAATGGAGGTGAAATCATTATATGTCCTCGTTCTGAAAATAGGCTTCATGCTTCAAAATATGTAATAATTGGAAATACATGTTTATATGGTGCAACTGGAGGTTATTTATTTGTTAATGGACAAGCTGGAGAGAGATTTGCTGTTCGTAATTCTGCGGCTAAAGCAGTTATAGAAGGTGTTGGTGATCATGCCTGTGAATATATGACTGGAGGTCTAGTAGTGGTTCTGGGCAAAGCCGGTCGGAATATAGGTGCAGGAATGACGGGTGGTATAGCATACTTCCTAGACGAAGATAGTGATTTAATTTCTAAAATTAATCCTGAAATTGTAAAAGTGCAGAAAATAATTACTAGAGAATCTGAGGAACAATTGAAAGAAATGATTGAATTATATGAAATTAAAACTAAAAGTTTAAATGCGAAAAATATACTAGAGAATTGGACACATTATCTAGATAAGTTTTATCAAATTGTTCCTCCTTCGGAACAGAAGAGTCCATTAACTAATCTAGAATATTCATCGTACTCAGGTATTTTTCAGTAGTTGACATAGTATTTTTCTAACTTTTTTTGTAATATATTATGACAATTTTTACAAAATAAATACTGTTATAGTATTATATAAATTATATATATTAAATCCAAAGTTGATATAAGGAATAGTTAAAACCATATGGCTCATAGTGTTAAAGTTTATGATACATGTATTGGTTGTACTCAATGTGTACGTGCATGTCCATGTGATGTTCTAGAAATGGTTCCATGGGATGGTTGTAAAGCAGGTCAAATTGCTTCAGCTCCTAGAACAGAAGATTGTATTGGTTGTAAAAGATGTGAAACTGCATGTCCAACAGATTTTTTGAGTGTTCGTGTATACCTAGGTGCTGAAACAACTCGTAGTATGGGTTTGACTTATTAATATTAATACATATTTTTAAACTTACTATAAATACATAAGTAAATACATAAGTATTATCATATACTTTGTATTTATATTATATTATTAAACTTCTTTATTTACCTTTTTGAATTTATATGCTATTGTTTTATGTAAATTACACTAAATTTCACTTAATACTATGAAGTTATTTAACACTAAACTAAATAAGCTTTTTGATTCTAATTGTGTTATTAAGGTTATAGCTGGTATAAATAATTCTAATATATCTCAAATTGTAAAAATTGCAAAAGCAGCAGAAATGTCTAAAGGTACTTATATAGATATAATTGCCAATCCAGGTGTTGTAAAAGTCATAAAATCTATTTCTTCTATACCGATATGTGTCTCTTCTATTAATCCTATTGATCTTTATAACTGTGTTTTAGCAGGTGCAGATTTAGTTGAAATTGGTAACTTTGATACTTTTTACAGTAAAGGTATTTATCTAAGTAGAACTAAAATTTTGCAATTAGCTCAAGAAGTCAAGTTTTTGGTTCCATATGTAGATGTTTGTGTTACTATACCTTATCATTTATCGTTAAACGACCAAGTAAATTTAGCTCAAGATTTAGAATCACTTGGGATTAGCATTCTACAAACAGAAGGTCTATCGACAAAAAACAAATTAGATATGTTAAGTTTATATAAAGATATAATCTGCGATTCTATCAGTAAATCATCGTTTTCTTTTTTATCTACATATATTATATCACAAAAAGTTACAATACCAGTGATTGCTTCTTCCAGTATAAAAAGTTTGTCTAGTTCTGTTGCAATATTTTATGGTGCCTCTGGTATAGGTATTGGTTCATCTATTAATAAAAAAAATGACTTATTTGATATGTGTACTTACATTGATGAAGTACATCATTCATTGTCTTTTAGAAATAGTAGTTATTTGATTCATCAGAACCTCCATTCTAGTATGTCTTTATATAGCTTTTTCTTGTAAGTTATAGTTCATTGTAAAATCTTAAGGTTATTTTATTGATATTCGTTTGTATGAAAAATGTATTACACTTTATTAGTAGTTACCTAAATAAATTATTGTATAAAGTATTGAATATTTTAATATTTATTTTCTTTATTTCAATTGTTATATTGTCATTACGAAACTTTAAAAAAAAAATTGGATATGAATTATTTGTTGAATTAAATAATGCCTATGGTTTAAAAAAGGGAACTAATGTAAATTTTAGAGGGGTTAAAGTAGGTTATGTTTCACACATTAGTATACAACTAAATAAAGTAGTAATACTTTTACGTATTAACTCAGCAAACATGTTAATTCCTAAGAAATCTATTATAGAAGTTAACCAAATAGGTCTATTTAATGATTTAGTTGTGGATATAACACCTCTCATACATACTGAGACAACAATAGAAGGATTGAATGCTTTATCTCCAGATTGTTTAATGTCTACTTTTATTTGTTCTGATTTCTATGTTAAGGGTTATAAAGGTCTAAACTATGATGACCTTGTCAGAGCTACAACTAGAATTTCTCAACGTTTTGATGATCCTCGTTTTTTTCATTTGTTCTACTTGTTGTTACAGAATGGTATTGACATTTCTGATGAATTTATAATTTTTATTAATAGTCTATCATGTTTACTTACTGAATTAATTCCATTAATTCTATATAAATACATATTTTAAAATTTTTTACTAGTTAAATTTTTATCATTTACTTAAATCTTTAAACCTATGGTTGTCAGAAAATCTTTGTCCTTAAATTTTTTAAAGCCAGTTATGGAATTTGAATACCAATTGGATCAGTTAGCTAAAGTATTAATCGACGCTAAAAAGAATTCTTCTAAAACTCAATCTAAAATTGATCAGGCAAAAATGGATTTAGCTAATATAAAAAAAGATATTTTTACATCTTTAACACCTCTACAAAGATTACATTTAGTCAGACAAGCAGATAGACCAACTACATTAGATTATATTTCCTATCTAATGGATGTATGGATAGAGTTACACGGTGATCGAGGTGGTAATGATGATCCTGCTATAATAAGTGGAGTTGGGAGATTTAACTCTAAGACAGTTGTATTTATTGGCCATCAGCGAGGAAAAGATACAAAAGATAATGTTGCTCGAAACTTTGGTATGGCTTCTCCTGGTGGTTATCGTAAAGCACTAAGGCTAATGAAGCATGCAAACAGGTTTAACTTTCCAATTTTAACTTTTATTGATACACCTGGTGCTTGGGCTGGTATTGAGGCAGAAAAATTAGGTCAGGGTGAGGCTATTGCAGTAAATCTTAAAGAAATGTTTTCATTTGAAGTTCCTATTATATGTACTATTATTGGAGAGGGAGGTTCAGGTGGAGCGTTAGGTATAGGTATAGGTGATAAAATTTTAATGCTCGAATATGCTGTTTATACAGTTGCTACTCCTGAAGCCTGTGCTGCTATTTTATGGAAGGATAGTACTAAATCTCTTGTAGCAGCAGAATCTTTAAAAGTTACATCATCCGACCTAAAAGCTTTAGGCATTATTGATGATATAGTTAAAGAGCCAGTGGGAGGCTCTCAATATAGTCCTAGTGAAGCAGCTGATAATTTGAAGTCTAGGCTTTCATCTGAACTCCAATCTTTATTAAATTTATCAGGCCCACAACGTAAGTATTTAAGGTATCAGAAGTTTCGTAGTTTAGGTTCATTTTATGAACCATCTAAGTTATAAGCACTTAGTATAATATTTTTTATGATTACTGATCTATTGGAGTTATTTATGAAATAATTCCAACGCTCTTTAAGCCAATTATTGTACCTGCACCTATAACATGTCCTAGACTAGTTGTTGCAAGAAGTTCAGGTAAACCGAATCCTTGCAAACCTAAAACAGGTATGGAAGGTCCTAAGCCACGTACTTTTATTGCATATCTTCCAATTCCTATACTAACTAAGTTGCAAAAACTCATGATTAAACCAATTTTAATTGACCATAAAGAACTAGGTATTACAGTAGCAACCGCAATGTTAATTTCCATTTTTTTATTTCCTAAAGTTAATCAATAATTACAATTATAATCTACGTTAATCTATTATTGTTTTTGTATAAGATATATTAAGCAAATGAGATTTTTAATCTAAAAAGTTAAGATGTGATCCAGCCATAACTATGTAAACCTTTACCTAAAAAATTTACTCCTAAGTAGCATATCCATATAATAACAAATCCTAGTGATGCTATAATAGCTGGAGTTTTTCCTTTTGAATTTTTATTAATACGGGTATGTAAATAAATAGCAAATATAATCCATGTTATTAAAGCCCAGGTTTCTTTGGGGTCCCAACTCCAATATGTCCCCCAAGCTTCATTCGCCCAAACTGCTCCGGAAATAATTCCTATTGTCAGTAAAGGGAAACCGAAACCAATTGTACGATAACTTAAGTTATCAATTGCTTCAAGCAAACTAAGTTTACTTCTACTTTGATATCTATTGTCTGGATATATTTTTTCATTAATTGATACACTTAATTGGTTTTTATTGTATTTTAATAAAACTTTTTTTGAATTATTGTAAGAATTTCCTTGAATATTAACTTGCTTACCGCTTGAAAGGACTAAAAATAAAATGGATAACAGAGATCCTATTATTAAAGTAGAGTAACTAACCATCATAACTGTTACATGCATCATAAGCCAATTAGATCTTAAAGCTGGTACTAGTGGAACTGCAATTCTCATATCACTAGGCAAGCATAGGCTACCGAAAGCAATAATTAATAAAGATAGTGGATATATTATTGCACCAACTAATTTGTTTTGAGTCTTTTGTTCTATAAAAATTTGCGCGGATGTTAATGACCAAGCTAAAAATATTAGTGATTCATATAAGTTGCTAAGTGGAAAATATTTATAATGAGCCCATCTACTAGCTAATGTTATAACTAAAGTTATATTTACTATAATTGTTAAAATTCTAGATACATGACTTAAAGTGTGATATTGATTTATAATCAAATTTAGCCAGTGTATTAATAACCCTATAAGTAATAATCCAAATGCTATATTTATTAAATAATTTTCAATTAAATTATGGTTCATTCTATGTCGTATTTGTTTTTCATTTGTAACTTATGAGATATATTATAATCTATAATTTTTGATGGTTTGATCTATAAGACAAAAAAAAATTAGAATTTAAAATTCTAATTTTTTCTTCTTCATTAAATGTTTTTATAAGTTGGTTTTATGATATTAAGTTAGAGAATTGATTAAGTAATCCAGTGCTGAACAAAATTCAACTCCAGCTTGAGCACTCATGTCTCTAGGAGTACATAATCTGTCTCTTGTAAAAGTAAATGATGCAACATAAGCTGCACTAGGTAAATTTAGAGTTCTGTATACTTCCTTAGCACCTGCAATTCCCCATTCATCTAATGGGCCTGTACCTCCAACTACTAAAGAGTAATTAATTAATCGCATATAGTGATCAATATCTCTATAACATTTATTTATTTTTTCTTGGTTTTCTCCAGCTTCTCCTGGATTTTTTAAATATGAATATTTTGTAAAGCAAGCGTCTCCAGCTTCCTTAACAACAGCTTCATAATTTCCTCCTAACTTCTCCGCAGCTTCTAGCCTTGCTGCAGCACGTTGGATGTTTCCTTGTACTGACTGAAGGTCAGAAGTTGATGGGTAGCGTCCTGCTGCATCAGCAGCGCTAATTGTTGTAGTAAGAACTGATTTCATTATATATCTCCTCAGTTGGTATTTTGTAGTTTAGTTTGTTTAGATAATGATTTCTAATTTCAAAAAATTAGCTAATTGCAGCAACAACTCGATCACAGTAGCCTGCTACTTCTGAAGCTAATGCTGAACAATCACCTTCAGCAACCTCTACTTTTCTTTTTGTAGCTGTGTTATTAATAAAGGCTACGGCTGCAGATTTCATTATATTTACTGCTCTTACAGTAGAGTTATTAGGTACACCAAGAGCAATATAAGTTTCTTTTAAGCCATTTAAACAGCGATCTTCTAATACAGAAGCATCACCTGCAAGTAGTGCATAAGATACGTAGCGTAAAATGATTTCTCCATCTCTTAGGCAAGCAGCCATACGACGATTAGTGTAGCAATTTCCTCCCGGACTGATCAATCCAGTATTTTCACAAATCATTCCAGAAATAGCATCAGAAACAATGCAGCTGGAATTAGATACGATATAATTTACAGCATCTAAGCGTTTATTTCCATCGCTAATAAATGTTTTAAGTGCTTGTAAGTCGCTCCCACTTACGTAAGCAGCTTTTGAATCTGAATTTACTACAACTCTAGAAAATGCATCAAGCATTGAGCTCTCCTTAATATTTTATGTATTCTATAACCTAGTGAAAGAATAAGTTAGTTTCAACTTACATTTTAATATGTTAAGTAAGCTGATGTATTGGTATCAGTTCAAAATATAAACAATCTGTACTACTAATATCTAACAAATTAATATTAATTAATATTTATTTTGTTTTAATATATATTTCATTTGTTAAAGACTACATAAAAAAATATGGTACATTTCGTTAAAGTTTAATTAAGTTTATATAGAAAATAAACAATATCAAAAAGAAAAAAGTTTTAATTAACTTATTACTAAAATTTAAAGCTTGTCGTAACAAGTTTCAGATCTAGATTTAATGTTAGAAAAAAATGATAAAGAAATTATAAGTGTCATAGTACAGAAAAAACAATTTTAATTTGTTTAAATCAAATTTCTCCTGAATGTTTTCTTATCATCTTATTCCATTCTGATACTTTTATAATTTTTCCATTTGGTGTTTTCATTTTTTCTTCACCAACTAATAAACATTTTTTTCTTTTTTTGTACCACTTCCAATCATTATGACTATCTGGCTTTTCCCTAATATCTTTCATTTTATCTATAGGTATGCCAGCTAGTTCAAATTTCTCCAAATTTTGCGGATCTTCTGGATCAGATGTTCCTTCATAATTTTTTTTAACACCGTCCACTATATCAACTTGCTGCCTGAAAGTTAATTTACTATTATTTGTAGACTTACGCCGATTTTTACGCTTTGATTTTTCTTCATAGAAAGCACCAAGTTTTTTCAAAATTTTATCTGGCATATTTCCAATGAGGATTATATTGCCGTTACAAGTGTCTGAGTTACTTTTAGAAGATTTATTCTGTCCTAAATAAATAATACTGTAGATATTATTATCATGCCTATTCGTAAGATCAATTTCTACTGCGATTGAAATTAGCATAGAATTCTAAGGTATTTTCCAAGTGTTCTAAAGTATTTAATTCATAAACTTGAAAGAGATTAAATATAAAACAAGATGTTAGAAAATTTGATAAAGTTTTCATTTTTCATATTAAGTTAATAACAAAAGCAAGGTCTTATCTTACATAGTTATAACCTAAAATCTAGCAGACTAAGCATAAAATAACTCTAACTGATTTTACTATGTCTTTAAATATCTGTAATAAAAATTTGTATTTTCTAAAATATCTCAGTATACGTTTTTAAAAGTTGAGATTTTATAAGTATAGAGCCCTTATTCTCTTATCAATATATTGATCATAATAACTATAAACAAAATTCAAAGTCTAGTAATAAGTCATATAAAAAGTTTTCAATTAAAATGCATCCAATATTTATGCAAATAGTAAATGAAGCTTCATATAATTATGCACTATTTAACAAAACTAGCTATGATTCTGTGCCATGAGATAAAATGAAGTTTCTTTATTAATATTTTGCTGGTTTAATAATACATGGGAAACATCCTGCTCAGTTGAATGTAGATAGTTTATTATCATTACGGCCAAAGATGAGTTATAGATAAGTAATAGATACAATAAATAAAGAAAACTAGGCTCTATTTAAGCTATATTATAATTATAATTGTTCTACATGGTAGTTTTTTATTACCTAATAGAAGTCCTAATACAATATTTGATAATATTGTCTTTTATCATCATTACCTTTAAAACTTCTATTAAATACTTTTTTGTTATTTTATAATTAAGTTCATTAATTTTATTTTCATATAATGCTAACTTAAATTCTTGTTCTAATGTTAGCCTATTTCTATCGTACATGTTCATAAAAGTTTATTCGATTGATTGTATAATTCATAAATATCTAAATAAATAATATTTTTTCTTTATAGTATCTAGTTTGTTTTTAGTATAATATGGATATATATGTTAAGAAATAGTTTATGCCTTGTACTATATTTAATTAAAGTCAACTTCATAAATTGGTCTTTCTTTACAATAAGTATTGTTTAAGTGACTTAATATATTTATACAATATAGTTAACTATGACTTTTCATCAGTTTAGAATGAATTTGGAGAATAACTATGTCTATTCCTATTTTAAAGTATTCGTTATCTACTCAAAATCATAGAGTGAACAGTTTTGAATATTTAGCAGGAGAAGAGCAACCTAAAGTATATAGTACAGATAATTTACTATCATCCTCTGAAATGGATGAAGTTATATGGGCTGCATACCGCCAAATATTTAGCGAACATCAGATTTTATCGAGTACTCGTCAACCTTTCCTTGAGTCTCAATTGCGTTTTAATCAAATTAAAGTTAAAGATTTTATTAAAGGCTTACTATTGTCTGCTGATTTTCGTAACTTGAACTATTACGTGAATAATAACTACCGTTTTGTTGAAATGTGTATTCAACGTGCTTTGGGTAGAGATGTTTATAATGAGAGAGAAAAGTTGGCATTTTCTGTTATAATAGGCTCTAAAGGTATAGAGTCCTTTATTGATTTATTGTTGAACAGTGATGAATACTCTGAAAATTTTGGAGATACTATAGTTCCTTATCAGAGAAGAAGAATTATTGTACAAAGGAATAAGGGCGAGATACCTTTTAATCTAAAAACACCCCGTTTAGATTATAGTTTTCTGCCTAAACAATTTATGCCTCAATTATCATGGTCTGGACCTATTCGTTCTTTTAGACCTCAGGAACAAAAGCCTAAAGCTGGAGATCCAGCTTTATTTTTAAGCATGTTAAATGATATATCATTTATATAAAGTTCTAACTATAATATAGTCTTTTATATTTATATTTTATATATACTATTTCAGAGCATTTGAACATTCTCAGGTTAATTCTTAAAATAATGTTTGAATAATCTGATATTTCAAATAAATTAAATGAATTAGCTTCCTAGCTTGAATGCATCCACAAATAGTCCATATATGATCCCAATTTTTATATTATTAATTAAATAAAATATTGTTATACTTTTAAGTTCTGGTTTATTTTTTAATTTCTTATAAATAAATTTGCTTAGTACTTCATTACCGGTTATGATTATAGCACCACTAATAATATTCCAGTCTCCTGTTTGTGCTGGAATTGTTGATAGAATATTTGCAAAAAAAAAACCAAGCATTAAACTTAATAGATTAATGTTAAAAAACATAAACTTATAGTTTAGGTTTTGTTTGATGAATTTAATTAAATGTACTGATAGTTTCAATTTGAATAAATTTTTGTTTTTTTATTTACTACTATGATGATTGACTATGATTGATATTGATTAAGTTATACTATATATTTTGTTCACTTAAGCTGATACTGATGTAGTCAAATGGCTTATTTAGGATTTCGTTTTTCTGTTTTGTTTGGATAACAATTTTACTATTAACTTCATTTATGACGACTTGCTTTAGCAACTGTATACTTCTTATTGTTGGTCCAATAGGTACATTTAAAGATAAGTAAGTTTCCTTTAATCCATCTAATAATCTTTCATTTAATACTTCAATATTATCTGCTATTAAAGCATAACTTACATATCTTAGGTAATAATCTATATCTCTCAAGCACGTTGCGTATCTTCTAGTAGTATAGGAGCTACCTCCTGGTCTTAATAATTCTGGTTGTTCCAAGTATAGTCTATTTGCTGCTTCTTTAACAATTTTAGATGATTTGCTGGTAATGATTGCAATTATTTCTAATCGTTCAATGCCTGTTTCAAAGTATTTATTGAGTTCATTAATCCCTGATTTGTCCAAGTATTTTCCTGTAATGTCATATTTATTTAATATACTTGTGATAGCGTCTTGCATAAATTTCCCCTTTATTTAAATGCCTATTTTTATATTCTGTTATATTTGGTATATAATATAATTAAATTACTTTGTAAAAGTATAATTTTCTCATATTTTATGAATGATAATTATTGCTTAATACGTACTTATACTAGTAAAATAATTGAATTTCGTTATTATTTTATAAATAATTTTATGAATAACGAATATAGATATCCAATTTGTTTTACAATCAGTTTTATCAATTTGAATCAATTATTTTATATTTTGTCTTTATGTTCTGTATTTGATAATTTGTCTACAAGACATAAGCTTTATATTGGTAAAGAGCTCTTTAAAGCGTCTATATCAGTAAATCTTAAACAACATTATATTCAAGAGTAGTCTTTTGATAGTATATTATTGATACCTTAGCGCAAATCTTATATTACAGTGTTATTTAATAGGCATGTAACTCAGTGGATAGAGTACCAAATTCCGACTTTGGGAGTCGAAGGTTCAAGTCCTTCCTTGCCTAATAATGTCTAAACTAATATTTTTGTGTTAAAATAAACATAATGTTCAAGGGGCTGATATGGTTTCTACGTATTAATATTTTAATTAAGTTGAAGTTAATTTATAATATTTACAGCTTTTCATGCTAATTTTTTATTAGCTATAATTTAATTGCAAAAAATAATATTTTAGTCTTTTCTCAAAATTTAATTACAGTATAAGTTTTGAGAATATTAATTTACATTTATTCGGTGTATTTTGATATATTTAATAGAAATGCTCTAACTATTAGCTTTAAATATTAAGTAAACTAGTTAAGTAAAGTTACTATGTGTCTTATATACGTGAATTAGCTCATCTGTAATAACTTGATCTATTGTATTAATATGGACGTGGGTTCGAATCCCACCAGCTCCAATTTATTTTTTATTTAATTAAATTCGTAATTCTTTTGTAACATTTTTTATTATCATATAAATTATATTTATCAATTGTTATACTTAATGGCTTTATCTAATTTTATTTTATTCCATACAATATCACGAACTTTTTTGAACACTAATCAAATCACCAAAAGAGAGGTAGTATATTCTAAGCAAAACTTAAACCGTAGTTTAGATTTATATAAAACAAAATATCATAAAAATCAATATCTATTAGCCTCAAATAATAAACATGCAATAGATAACTCTCGTAATCAACTAAATGAAAAGAAACAAAAAAATGAACTTACTCGGCGAAATTTTTGGCAAAAGATTATTAATCAATACTGGCAAGAAACTATTATAGTATCACCTTCGACTAATATCTTAGAAAACTATGTAAACAAACTTAAAACAAGTGGCCTGTCTGTTCACTCTGGAAATGATTACAGGAACTTTTTATCAAGGTTTAGTAAAGACTTATTAGATAATAAAATTCAGCTACGAATGAATTATGAAGACGAATTAGATAATTCTATATTAGATAATAATAATTATATTTCCATACAATATAGGTGGCCTAAAAGCTTAGTCTCTAAATATTACACATTTCAAAAGGTAAAAAGCGATCCATATCATTATATGAATATTCATAAAGCTACTAACACTTTACTTCCTTTATTTCTACTAGCAAATAATAAAAATGAGTTAATTCTATCTGAATCTCCTAGTCGGTTATTTTATCATAAGATCTGGTTGAAATTATCTTCTTTAGCTAATAAAAAATCATATGAGAACAAAAAAAATTATACTGGTTTAATATTTACTAGCCCAGAGGATTCTATTGAGTATCAAAAATATATTCTGAATCAGTATAAGAATTCTAGTCGCTCTAATTACATAAAGTCTGTTGCTACAAATATGAGTTTATATTTGAGATTACTTAAATCAACTTACGTCGATACTGACTTTCGCTTAGTACCAGATCTAAAAGAAGTTAGTGATTTACTGTGCAAATATCGCAAATATAGTAATGTTTCTTTTGATTCTAAACAAAAATATGGCTATAATTATTTTCAAGGACAACCAGTATATTTAATTAAGCCTATCACAGTTGGCAATAAGTATCGTGGTAATAAGTATAAAATTAACTATTCTTATTCTTGCACTAAAAAAGATAAAATTGTTAAATATAATGCTGTCTTTTTAAGTTATCAAACAGCCGTTAACGCATGGGAAAAGTTTAGAGAAGAACATAAAAATATTAAGTTACCTTGTAAACCTAATTTATATGTATCAAATCTAGAAGCATTTATTCAAACACCTGAGTATCAGCAAAATAGTAGTGACTTTATCTTCCTACCTTCGCAACAAACTTATAATTTTCTTAAACACTATTTTCAATTAAATACAAAGTATGAAAGAAATATTGTTAAGTTATTGATTAGTCGAAGTTTAGATGTTAGAAGTTTATTTTATAAAATATTTTGGTCTTTAACTAGTAGGCAACCTATTGATTTATAATTATTTTGACTAATACTAGTTTAAATAATTTAAATAACCATGCTTATACGTTATTTTCTAGAATAATACTCTACAATTAGTAATTCATTTAATTCTAATGCAACCCAATCTCTCTCAATTACACCGTTTACTTGAGCTATAAGTGCTTCCTTCTGTAACTCTAAATGATTCGGTATACTTGCCAAGCCTGGAGATTCTAAGTATCTTCTCACTAAACTTGTAGAAGTTTTTCTAGATTTTACAGTAATAGTGTCACCAGGTTTACATTCATAACTACAAATAGATACTACGTCATTATTTACTAAAATATGTCCATGATTAACTAATTGCCTAGATGCAGGTATTGTTGGTGCTAAACCTAATCTAAAAAGAGTATTGTCTAATCTCATTTCTAGAATTTGCAACAAAATAATACCTGTCGATCCCTGCACTTTCTTCGCTATTTTTATGTTTTTTAGCAATTGTTTTTCGCTTAGTCCGTAATTAAAACGTAGCTTTTGTTTTTCTTCAAGTCTTAAAGCATATTCTGATGGTTTTTTAGATTGTTGTCCATGTTCTCCAGGAGGAGATGTTTTTTTAGATTTCTTTCTAGTTAAACCAGGTAAGTCACCTAATCTTCTTGATATTCTTAATTTAGGACCTCTGTAGCGAGACATTTTTTAGCTCCTTTCAAGATTTTTTATATAATATTAAACAACTATAGCTATATTAAGTCAAATGTTAGAAATTCTAAATATAGCTCAGTTATTTTTTTTGGGGGGATAAAATCATTATAATATTTTTGCCATCCTTAGCTGGATCTTGTTGTACGTTAGATATTTCTTTTAAGTCGTAAGCCATTTTGTTAAGTAATTCAATTGCTAGATTTACATGTTGTATTTCCCTACCTCTAAATATAACCGTTACTTTAACTTTGTCTCCTGATTTTAAAAATTTTAAAGCTTGATTAACTCTCACTTTATAATCATGATGCTCAATTTTATATCTCATTTTTACTTCTTTAACAGACGTCTGATGCTGTTTTTTCTTTGCTTCCTTAGCTTTTTTTTCTTGTTCAAATCGATACTTTCCGTAGTCTATGATTTTACATACGGGTGGTTCAGATTTATCACTAATTACAACTAAATCTAAGCCTTGCTCTAAGGCTATATTTAACGCTTCATTTGATGAGTATATGCCCAATTGATTTCCTGAAAAATCTATTAATCTTACTTTAGGATATTTGACATATTCATTTATGGTAGCTTGTTCATTATATTTATTTTTCAATTATTTGCTTGTCTAACCTCATTCAAAGTTTTGGATTTGAACCAAAATATTGGTAAATATATGTAAACTATTATAACATTAAATATATATTCTTGATTTTTTACTTTTAACTATTGAAAAAAACTTATGAAACATATACTTTCTGTTCTTGTACAAGATGAGTCTGGTGTTTTATCTAGAATCTCAGGACTATTTGCTAGAAGGGGTTTTAATATTGACAGTCTGGCAGTAGGTCCTACAGAAACAAACGGTATATCTCGCATTACAATGAGCGTTAGGGGAAATAATCGTACAATAGAGCAACTCATTAAGCAGTTACACAAACTGGTTAATATTTTAAATGTTCAAAATGTTACTAATATACCTTGTATAGAGAGAGAATTGATGTTAATCAAAATTGCTATATCTCATGTACAAAGATCTGACATACTCGATATTGCTAATATATTTAGAGCAAAAGTTGTGGACATATCTTCTGATTTTATTACTTTAGAAGTTACAGGTGATCCTGGAAAGATATATGCTGTCCAACAATTGCTCAGCCAATATAATATTATAGAAATTGCACGTACAGGGAAAATTACTTTAGTGAGAGAATCTAACGTAAATACAGAAGTATTAAAGAAAACATTAGATTACCATCAAGGTTATTTATATAGTTAATATAAATAAAGTGATTTTTCATACTAGTTGCTATTTAGCTTCCTTAACCAGTATCCAGGTTCTTCTACAAAAGATAAGCATTCTATTAAATCCCAATCTAGTGATATTTTATCGGAGTTCTGATGAAGATTAACATTTATAATAGTTTGGTTGGGAGTAAAAGATTTCATGCTTAAATCTAATAATTGTTTATGCTGCTTTTCTATAAAATAATAAGTTGTACAATTATGAATATGGCGGCAGTTTATGCATATACACATGATTTAATTCAATAATTACTTGTCTTTTTATATTCATTTATAATAAAAGAGTGTAAAAAAAACAAGGATTTTAGTAAACTATTTTTGTTGTTTATATCTATGGGGATGGAGGGACTTGAACCCTCACGATCATAAAAAGATCAACAGATTTTAAGTCTGTTGTGTCTACCATTCCACCACATCCCCTGTTTATTATTAATTAATTGTATCTTTATAGATATAAATTAGGCGATACCCAGATTTGAACTGGGGATAAAGGATTTGCAATCCTCTGCCTTACCACTTGGCCATATCGCCAAATACTATTAATGTATTTATAATCTTATTATATATAACAATAATTTATCTCAATTTAGTATAAATTGTCAATAAATATATATATATTAATCCGAACTAGATTGCGTGAATAATCTACTTTTTAAAATATCCTCTGATTCAATTGTTATTAAATCAGCTTTTGTCAACATTTTATCTCCAGTTGAAAATATACGATTAGCTTGTCTCATTCTTGCTCTGTCGATTGCATTTCGAATACTTCTTGCATTAGCAAAATGAGGTTGCTTCATTCTCCTTTCTGCATATTCAAGAAGAACTGTATCTGCATTTGGGGCAAATTTGTATTGTTGTTCTTCTAGCATTAATTTAGCTATCAGCAATAATTCTTCTGATGTATAATCGGGAAAATCTACGTGATTTGTAACCCTTGAAGATAAACCTGGATTTGATTCATAAAATTTGTCCATTTTATCTTTATAGCCAGCAAATATTACGACTAGGTCATCTCTTTGGTTTTCCATGACTTGTAGTAAAATTTCTATAGCCTCAGCTCCATAATCTCTTTCATTATCTGGTTTATATAGGTAATATGCTTCGTCAATAAATAACACTCCACCCATAGCTTGTTTAAGAACTTCCTTGGTCTTGGGAGCAGTATGGCCAATATACTGTCCTACTAAATCATCCCTAGTAACTGTTAGTAAATGTCCCTTTCTAATATAACCTAATCTAAACAAAATGTCTGCCATTTTCATGGCTACAGTTGTTTTTCCTGTACCAGGACTTCCTGTAAATGACATATGTAGTCCAGGACTACCAGAAACTAAACTTAGTTGATTACGTAATCTATCAATTAATAAAAGTGCGGCTATTTCTTTAATACGAGTTTTTACAGGTTTTAGTCCAATCAATTCTTGCTCTAATTCGTCTATTATCTCTTGGATTTTAGTCCTATCATATTCTTCTTGTAAGTTAACGAGAGTATCATTAGTATATTTTGTGTTCATATTTACTATCTGTTAATTTGAATAAGTAGATTTACAGTAGCTATATACTTACTTGATACACCATAAATTTAATTAAGGAATATAATTTTATATTCCTTATAAAAAATCTAGGTATTTTTTTATTGATATTAATTAGTAATCTTATTTATTTAATATCTAGAGCCTTCAGGTTTACTTGTAGCATAACTACGGAAGCAGTATTTCTGATTTCTACTGATATCTTCTGTTCTCACTAGTTCAAAGCCTGGTTCAAGTGAAGGTCTATTTACAATGAAAGATAGTACGCAGCTTTCTACGCTTCTAGTATTATCAAAAGCGTTAATTTTAACATATACATCAGAGCACTGTTTACGGCAACTATTAACTTCATACATAATTGTTGCTGCATCTTTTACATCAAACAGAGGTAATCCCCATAGTTCCCAATAGTTATTTCTTGGGTGCGGATCATCTGTATATTCAATATTAATTGCCCAGTTATTATCAATAGCGTATTGGATTTGTTTTTGGATCTGTTCGTCAGTTAAGTCTGGTAAAAAGGAAAAAGTTCCTTGTGTTAATCTCACTATTCTATACTCCTTATAACTTATAATGATTAATCTTTGTGAATCTCTTTTAGTCCTTGTTTAGTGATAAAACAATTTCAGTCTAGTATGTCAAATTTTTATAATTCTCTTGATTTAAACATTTGCTGTCGGAGTTTCCGCAAAATCAGCTGTATCTGTAGAAGTATAGTTAAATGTAATATCTTTCCATAAATCTAGTGCTGTTTGTAGAGGACCGCATGTTTTGGCTGCATCACGTAAAATTTGTGGTCCTTCTGCAACATAATCACGGCCTTCGTTACGTGCTATTACCATTGACTCTAAAGCAACACGGTTTGCAGTAGCACCTGCTTGAATACCATCTGGATGCCCAATTGTACCCCCTCCAAACTGAAGTACTACATCATTACCTAAGTAATCTAATAGTTGATGCATTTGACCACAATGAATACCACCTGAAGCAACTGGAGTTACTTTGCGTAGGGAAGCCCAATCTTGTTCAAAGAATATACCTTGAGGTAAGTTAATTTCTAAGTAAGGTAGTAATAGTGTATTATAAAAACCTCTAATCATAAGTGGATCACCTTCTAGCTTCCCTACTACAGTACCTGCATGAATGTGATCTACTCCTGCCATACGCATCCACTTACAGATGACGCGGAAGTTCATACCATGAATTTTTTGACGAGAATAAGTCGAATTACCAGCACGGTGTAAATGCAGGATCATATCATTTTTACGAGCCCATATAGCCATTGTTTGAATTGCTGTATATCCAATTACCAAGTCAATCATTATAATAACTGTACCTAGTTGCTTAGCAAATTCAGCTCTTTCATACATGTTTTCCATTGTTGCTGCTGTTACGTTCATATAATGACCCTTCACTTCACCAGTAGCAGCTATAGAACGATTTACTGCCTCCATTGAATAAAGGAACCTTTCTTTCCAGCGCATAAAAGGTTGAGAATTAATATTCTCATCATCTTTAAGGAAGTCTAAGCCACCTTTTAATCCTTCATAAACTACTCTTCCATAATTTTTACCTGATAGACCTAGCTTAGGTTTAACAGTTGCTCCTAAAAATGGTCGACCAAATTTATCCATGCGTTCACGTTCTACAACAATACCAGTTGCAGGTCCTTGGAAAGTTTTCAAATAAGCTACTGGAATACGCATATCTTCTAGTCTTAAAGCTTTAACTGCTTTAAATCCAAATACATTACCAATGATAGATGCAGTTAGATTAGCGATTGAACCTTCTTCAAATAAATCAATATCATAAGCAATATAAGCAAAAAATTGGTCAGAAGTATTGGGCACAGCATCAACTTTGTAAGCTTTAGCGCGATAAAGATCACATGCAGTAAGTAAATCAGTCCATACAACAGTCCAAGTAGCAGTAGATGATTCACCTGCAACAGCTGCAGAAGCTTCAACTGGATCTACCCCTGGTTGAGGACTAACTCTGAAAAGAGCTAATACATCTGTATCTTTAATTACATAATCAGGATCCCAGTAACCCATCTTTGCATAAGGTATTACACCAGATTCGTAACGTTCATTTTTAATCCTTGTCCGTTCTTCTACAGAGTTAGACATCTATTCCTCCTTGAATTTAAGGCAGTATCATTATATATAAAGATAGTTAAATTCATCTTGTATCATTTTATAATGTAAGTATGATTAATCTATCTTTGAGTATAAATTTATCATTATATTGTTATCAAGCAATTGCAGTATTATTTATAAGTGTGATAATTTTTTTTAATGTTTTGAAATTATTTCTACATAAAACTTCTTTACACAAATAGTCTATTAAAAAATTTTATGTTACGATTAAATCTAGCAAGGAATAAGTAAAGGAGAAATATTATTTTGCCTATTTTGCAAGTCGTAGACTCCTCTTTTGAGGCAGAAGTTATAAAATCTGATAGGATTGTATTAGTAGACTTTTGGGCTCACTGGTGTGGTCCTTGTAGAATGATTGCACCTGTTGTAAATGAAATCGCTAATGAATATCAAAATGTGATAAAAGTTGTGAAAGTTGATACTGATTCTAATCCTGCTATAGCTGCTGAGTATGGTATTAGGAGTATTCCAACTATCATGATTTTTAAAAATGGAACGAGGGTTGATACTGTTATTGGAGCTGTACCTAAATCAACACTAATTAATACATTAGATAAATATTTATAAATATAATCATATAATATATCGGTTTACTTTAATATGTCTAAAATATGTTCATTGTCTGGTAAAAAAACAAATAACGCTTACAGTATATCTCATTCACATGTGAAAACTAAAAAAAAGCAACATGTTAATTTACATAATAAAAGGGTTTGGTCTACTAAGAAGAATAGTTGGATAAAAATTAAGATTTCTACGAAGGTAATAAAATCTTTAAATAAACTAAAAATTTAGTTAATTAAAAAAGTTTATTAGAAATCAATAATGATAACTTTATAACAATATGTTAAGATAACTTGTAAATTCTCTAATTAAAATACTATAATGTCTTTATTCATAAATTACAATTTGTACCAGTTTTTCTGGATAACAATTAATATAAGAGTAACGGCTTAAAGCCATAAGGATAGTATAGTGGCATCAAATTTAAAAAATATTTACTACAATTACAAAAAGTATGGTGAGAACAACTCAGAAAATTATAATTTGGACCATAATAATAATCTAGACAGTGTAGATCTACCAACTGGGTGGTCATTCATCTGTTTAGATGAGACAATTAATTACTATACAGAATGCAATAGCAAAGCATTAGAATCTATCGAAGAATGATCCGATAATTCATAACTGATAGTATATTAAATTCCAAATACTTTGAATTCTATAACTCTACGTGACATAGATATTCGTCAAAATAAAAATGTTTCATATCAATTAATTAAAGAAGTCCTACCTACTCTTGTAGTAGGTAAGACCTTCTTTGTAACTTTTTGTAATTGTATTAATTATCATTATCGCTGCTAGTATAGCTCAATTGGTAGAGCAGCTGATTTGTAATCAGCAGGTTATGGGTTCAAGTCCCTTTACTAGCTTATCTATTTGTGAAAGTTCACAATTATATAAGTATACTTAGCTTAAGTTATATTTTGGATATTAGGAATGTTTGCAAGTAGTAAGTAAGCAAATCCAGCTCCACCAACTGCTCCGACTAAAAAACCTGCTGTAAATTGACTCCATCCAGTAGATGTTTGTAATAAATCTTTAGCTTCCTCTTTATTATTGCTAAATGAAGCATTACCATACATTGATAAACATGCTGTCAATATAATAATTAATCCAATAGCAGATAAAAAGCCTGATAGGAGAGCTATATCTGTATTTCTCAGAGGTCCTAATTTGTCAAAAGGGCCAATTAAGAAATAGCCATGTGACATACCAATTTCTAATCCTCTCAACAATGGAGACAATCCTCTCCTATAAGCAGGTAAGTTGCTTAAAAGATTTTTCGTGAAACTCGAAGTACTAATGGGAGTAGACAAGTTACCTACAAATGGGTCATTGTTATAAGGTTGAATAAAGTTAGTCATATTTCTGTATCCCCAGAAGAATAATAAATAATATTACATGATAATCTAACACATATTTTGTATTGTTACCAAAAATATTAACAAAATTATATTAAGTAGATAAAAATTTTATTTTTACGATATAATGATTTATGTCTACATAGGAGGTTTTCTAAGATGTCTATACTTATCAGTTATGGTATATTTATAATATTATTTATGGGAATTGCTATAAGTTTATACTTTGGCTTACAATTAGTTAAATTAATTTAAGTATAATTTTTATTATATTAGCAATAAGTGAAATTAGGAAATTGTTTATTGTTAATACTTATTAAAATATAAAGAAAAAATTAGTTCTTTTTTTTATGGAAGAAGTTAGGATAGATAAAATTTTAGGTTCGCGCAGATTTAGCAATTATTGGTGGGCAACTATTATCTTAGTTGGCGGCATTAACTTTTTCATAGTAGGGGTTTATAGCTATTTAAAAAAATCTGTTAATCTCATAGGAGTAAATGATGATTTAGCATTTATACCTCAAGGTGCAGTAATGACATTTTACGGAATGACAGGTATATTAATTAGTATATTTCTTTGGTATACTATTCTTTATAATGTTGGAGGTGGTTACAATGAATTTAATAACAATACTGGAAAAGTTATTATTTTTAGACTAGGTTTTCCTGGAAAAAACCGTATATTGAAATTAGAATATAAAATCCAAGAAATATACTGTATAAAGATAAAAATACAAGAAGGTATTTCTCCTAAAAGGGAAATATATTTAAAAACTAAAGATATGCGAGAAATACCTTTAACTAAAGTCGGAGAACCAATTAGTTTTAGTGACATTGAAAAGCAAGCTAAAGAAATTTCTAAGTTTTTGAATGTTGGTATTGAAGGAATGGACTAAAATTTTGCACATCAAACTTTAAGTATAGACATCATATCTTTCTATATGTTATAGTTATTTGTGTATTAAAATTCGTGCATTGATGCGGGTATAGTTTAGTGGTAAAACCTTAGCCTTCCAAGCTAATGATGTGGGTTCGATTCCCACTACCCGCTTATTTTTATTGAAATTGCATATTAATAAATATACGTTGTATATAAAAAATATTTGCAAATCTATAAAAAGTACTAAAAGGTAGTAAAATAAATCAATAACTATGAAAATATATATTAAAATAAATTTGTATCGTAAACTTTTTAAATTATAAGGCTTATGTCAGATAGATATTATATATAATGTATAATTAAATGGTAAGATAAGTAAATACTAATTATTTTACAGAGCAAATAAAGAAATAATTTTGTCTATATTTTTGATAAAAATTTTAAATTTTTACAAAAAGAATGCTATTAAACCTTAAATTGACTAATATTATCTACAAGTTATTAATCACAATAAGTGATACTTTTTCAAAGTATTTATGTGTCAAGAGTAATAATTTTCAATAATAATCTGAATATATATACGCATAATTAGAATGTTCAGTGGACTAGTAGGAAAACTAGTAAAATCTGTCACGACATAGTTTATTTTTATATAAAATAAAACAACGACCTACAGAAAACTTAAAAAATTTTGAACAGGATGATATATCTATATATCTGATCTAAAATCTTAAATAAAAATCCGATAACTTTTTATTGTTTACTTAATATTTATTAAGAAGGTATGAAGCTTATTAATATTATTAATATAATAATTTCGAAAAAACTTTAAGCATGTAATTTCTAAAAGCGATAGATTTATAAAACTGAAAGTGCTTGGTATAAGAACATAATTTATATCTACTTTTACTTTAATAATTAGTCAAAAAAATCATTCGAGTCATTGTATTAAAAAATATGATAAATACTCAATGTAATCTTTCTATTTATTAATGTTAATGCATCTGGCTGGATTCGAACCAGCGATGTCCTATCAGGATGGCGGATTATTAGAGTCGATTTTTTCTTAAAATCTCTCATACAAAACCGTACATGAAACTTTCATTTCATACGGCTACCACTTGTTATAATAAATTCAGTAAAAACTCAGCATTTGTACTTTTATAATTGTAATAAAAGTAAATAGTTATAAATATTCAATTTACTTTATGCACGCTAAATAGTCATTATATATATTGCTATAATAATTGAAAGTATTTATATTAAGATTTAGTACATTAAAAATTTTGCTCTGCAGCAAAAAAGCCAAACTAGTAGTTATATATTTTCTTTTTCTTGAGTATATATTTACAAACTGATTAATTTGCTTATGTAATACAGTGATTTCTCGTGTTACAATGATATTCTCAAAACACTTATGAAATATGTGATACATTACATATATTAAATAAATAATTTGGTTTCTATTTGTAAATACCTTAGATTTTAAATAACCATCGTACGTTTTTCTATATAAAAATTGAAATATCAAATACTTACAAATGTAGTAATTTTGCATCTTCATGCCTGATTTAATAATTTTATGATTTTCAGTATATAGTTTGCTATACTTAAATACCTTTTTTCCTAAATTAAATGAAAACCAATACAAATCAAAGATCATGATCTTTGAAAAAATTAAAGATAAGTTATTCAAATTAGCTAGGCAAATCTTATCTATTATTTGTGTTATTTCTATAGATGCAATAGATAGTAAATCATTTGAATTAACAGAATATCTAAACAGCCAGTATCTTATTGGTGCATTAATATAATGATAAAACTTTAATTTAGATCTAAATAAATCAGTAAAAACTTCTTGGTATTTTACGTGATTTTTCAAATAATTATTATAGTTTTCAACATTAAGCTTGAACAATTTGAAATATCTACATAACTTTCTACTAAATTTAGCGTCCCAAGTTGGTTTTATAGATATATAGACTAAGCTTTGTTTAATTTTTTCTAAAACTGTTTGTCCAGCTTCGTTGTTAGTAAAAATTACATTTACCAAGAACTCAAGCAAGTTCAAGGATTTACAGTCAGAAGAAATAAGCTTTTTATTGTTATTGTTGCTAAAGGTTTTATACAATCTGAATGAATCAAATATCTTTTTTAACTCAGTAATTTTGATATCATTACAATTGATTAGATACTTTTGCAACATGTATACATAATTCAAGTCATATCTTCGAGACGCTCTATATATCTGTCTCTGTATCATAGATTTTCTAAGATAAATACGATGCCAAGTTAATTTATCTAAATAATCATTCACATTTAAAGTACTACTTTTTAGTTTTCTAATTATAACAAATATTTTATATAGTTTAGCGTTTTTTATTTTTTACATAACAAGCACAATACGTTAGCTACATAATATAAACTTAATACATTAAGAATCTAGAAATCTAGAAAGTGGTTAGTAGCTTTTTATTGCTTCTTCCTAAATAGTTAATTACGCCTAATAACTTATTCTTAATACCAATATTAAGAAAACTCTATTTAGTTACTCCGTTCCATATTTTTTCAATTTTTGATTTAGACTCCATTCTATATATTAATCACCACTTTAAAAAATCATGCTTATATTAACTCATAATAATAAAGCTTAAGGGTTTAGAGTACATACATTTATTACATGCTTAGTCTTTAACTAGATGAGAACGTATGTCTTAAAATTAATACTTTCTACGAAGGTTCGCTAAGCTAGTCATATCAATTATGTATAGTCTGCTTTATCTAATAATATTTAAGGCTTACATAATTTTAGATTAACTATACATTTATATTCATGATTTAGAATATTTAGTAAATTACTAATAAAACAAATACAGTTAACTAAGTACATTATAGTACTTAGTCTTTAGTTAGCTAATAGTTCATTTATCTTTGAACCTTTAACACCTAAAAACGGGTCGCACATGAGTCCGCTGCCTTCGGCCTCTCGGCCACAGATGCTTTAAGATCTTATAATAATATAGTAATAAAGTACTAAAAAAAAGTAAATAAGAAACTATTCATTCATATTATGATATGTTGCGACTGCAGAAGGTGATATTCTATTAAGATATCTAAATATCCAATACTTAAAGATGGTATCAAGTATTACAGGAAAAGTTGAAATAAAAATAAAGATAAAGTCTCTACTTTCAGGTAAACCAAAATGCCTTAAAATAGCTTCAATAATAATTTCCCAACCATGAGGTGAATGAAATCCCACAAAAATATCTGTAAATAAGATAATTAAGAAAGCTTTTGCTGTATCACTTAAGCCATAAATAGATTCGTTTATAAATGATTTCAATATAGAAAATTGTCTTTTATTTAGGATAAGAATTAACAAAAAAATGACTATTGAAATAAGATCTGCTATTATGTTTTTTATAGCATCACAACTTTCTCTAGCATAATTTAATGCAATTTCTAATGCTTTTTCTGACGTTTTTTTTTGTACCATTTCAATGGAATTAGAATTAATTTTACCTATCAAAATATCAAAGTGAAGTTTTTCCTCAAAACGTTGTAAATCAGCAAATGCTCTTTCTTCCTGAGAATTGTTAATAAAAATGTAAGGACTGTTTTTGTTCCAAAAATGATTAATTAGTGGATTCAATATAAAAGTTTTCGATATTTGGTTAATAAAAATAGGTACTGTGAGTAAAATAATTATATATTTGACAGATGCAGATGTTTGATACTTAATAACTTTAAATTCTTCTAAAGCTTCAACCTCTGCATTAGGATTTAATTCTTGTTTAAAACGATCGAATAATTTACTCATAGAACGTGGAATTATGCCTGTTTTTTCAAAAGCAAGTTGATTAATTTTTTTCAAGTTCCAGTATTTCATATAAGATCATATACTATATAAAAAGATAAACTAATAAAAATTTAAGCCACAAAATATTAAGGAATTTATCTGGGTTTAGCAGATACTACAAATGATATTTAATAGCTTACTAACTTTTTTTAGATCTACATATTTATAAAAAGATTATAATAAAAAAATACTATAAACACCCTACTTTTAATCAGAAAGATGTTTTATAATTTATTTTTTCAAATATTCGCAGGTAAATGGCTATCACAAAATAATGTATATTTTTGTAATCAAAAAATAGAAAACCAGATTAGGAATAAAACATATGTATATATAGGAGAAAAAAATAATATTATTGATAATGATTGCAATAAAGTAGAAGCTATTTTAAATAATCGAACAATCTCAAAGAGTAGATTGTCATATAACAACAAAACTCACATTTTAACAGATATTAATTTAAAATTAGATAAAGTTAATCAAAACATTATATTAAATATACAAGCAATAAATGATAATTTATCTAAAATCACCTGTATTATTAAACATAAGCAGATAATATCAGAGGAGTACATTCACGTTATTAATGGTAATTTAATTGTATCAATAGTATATATTAAAGATTTAATTAATAAAAAATATTTAGCAATTAGTATAGGATCCCATATAAAATCGCAACTAGGGAATCAATAAATAATAAGTCAATTAATATAGTAATATCTTAGATATGATATTACTATAACAATAATAAAAAATAGAATAATTAAGATAATCAAGTTCTTGAATTTAGATTACTCTAGATCCTTACGGTTAGGATTCCTAGAAGGATCGTTAGATAAAAAGCCAAAGAAAAACAGAGAAACAAAAAAAACGACTGTTGTATATACGAAAATTTTTAGAGTTAACATTATTTAAAGCCTTAAAATCATAAAATAAAATATCTGATACTTAGTATATATAAAAAAAACTACAAAATAATTAAATTAGAAATTATTTTAATAATAAGCTTGAAAATAATTTAATATTTATATTATTTACAGGAAGACTTAACTATATTGCTATAATTAGGTATTTAAAAAACTTTACTTATGACTAAAAGTCTGTTTTACCTACACTTGAATTATTATTTAATGACTCGTAATTGAGTTCTTTTAACTTTTTCATAATACTTTGAAAATATTCTTGCATATATAATTCTAACGACTCTATATCTTTCAGATTCATTTTAAGTATATACAAAATTTCTTTCATTGAAATATTGTAACTATATCCAATTGACAATATTTCAATAAATGCTAGTCTCTCAGAAATATTCCAAGTCCACTGAAACATTTTAGTAATATAAGTCATGAAGCGAAGTAAGTATATAGGTACACGCGAGATTTTTGGACGCTTACCGGAAATTTTTTGACACAACTCAATAATTTCTAAGGAGTTCCAAGACTTATTTCCAACTAAGGGTAAAGCTTTATTGATAAATTGAATTATAGATAAACTCTTAATAGTCACTGCAGCTACATCTTGTGTATTAATATAAGGTATTAATGAATCTTCTCTTGTAATCCATATCGAATCTTGCTCTAATATTGGAACAGCATATTGTGTAATTAAGCCTTGAAAAAAGCCAGTTAACTTAAAAATTGTATACTTAAGGTTTGAACTTTTCAACCTGTTTTCAACTAATAATTTCAAATTTATTAAGGGTATATCTCTATAATTATCCTCAGTTAAAATAGAAAAGAAAATAAAACGGCTAACTTTCGCTTTAATTGCTGATTCAATCAAAATATATTTAGATTTAAGATCAATTAACTTAACACTATATAAATCACTAGGTCTAGTCGTTGAACAATCAATCACTCCTGTAACACCGAGTAAAGCTAGTGGTATTGTCTCTGGTAAAGTTAAATCACCGTATATTAATTCAGCTCCCCACTCTTTTAAAAAAGATGCTTTACGAAAACTCCGTACTAAACACTTTACTTGAAAACCCTCGTTCAAGGCTTTTCTAACAATTTGTCTACCTAAAGTACCTGTACTACCAATGACCAATAAACTCATTTAATATAGTTAAATATTTATATAATTGCTATATCAGCAATTGTAACATATTAAATAAAAGATAAAAAATTTTATATAATATAGTCTTGCAAATTTTTAATATATATTTTTTTCAATACTTATATCTATTTTAACTGACTTTTTTATATCAAGACAAATTTAACATTTTAATACAAGACACATAAAACCTAGAGACTATAGAAATGCCTCAGAAAAAGCTAATATATACATATAAGCACCCATATTTGGTATTAAATGCCTAAGTTTCTATCTTGCCAGAAATATGAGATAAATCAGTAATAGCGTTACTTTAGTCTTCTACAAAAACCATTTGAGTAAAATTTTTAATAACAAGTAAACTTTTTTTAAGAGCCAAACTATTTTATTATCAATAGATGAATCACGAGAATTTTTAGCGTATTAGATTTAGTAACTGGGTGATATACAGGCAATACTTTAATGTAAGAATTCTTTTTAACAACTCCGGTTAAACCTACGGTAGTTACTATGAGTAATTCAAATAAATAGGTAGAGAGGGACTTGAACCCTCATAAACTAGTTGTCATATTTTGAATATGATGCGTATACCAATTTCGCCATCTACCCTAATAATTATAATTCTATAAAAAATTGTGAGTTATTCATTATTTTATATAATCAATTCATAGACTATCCAATTTCATATTATTTCAAATTTAGATGCTTATAATCAAACAATTATCTTTTAGTTGTTATTCAAATTCTCCATTAACTTTTTTACATAAAGTGAAAAATGAAGCTAAAATTTATTCAGTCTTAGCTATTTTATTTTTTTATCCTTATAGCTCTAAAAAAATTACTAAAAGTACAATTTATCTCCTAATATATTTATTGGCTATTATAAGTAAAATTTCAAGTCACTACAAGTATCTTAGTTCTACGATAATTAAATTTACATTAAAGTATATTATTTACTTATTAATTTCTATGTACTTCACAAATAATGATAATGCACAATATAATAACATAAAATTAGTATTATTGCTACCATATAGCTTAAAAATTTATACTATAACATCCACAGTGAAAATCGTGAAATTTAAATTGTATTATTTTATATATTTAATACCAAATTATTTAGAAAGAATATTAGAACTATTAACTATATCAAATATATTACTTTATTTTCTATTAACTTTTACTAAATATGAAACAATTATCAAAATAATAATAAATCTATTACTAAAACTATATATATTTAGAAATGTAATTTTTCAAGAATATATTTTTAATCTTTTGATAAGCTCACAATACTTAGAAAGAATATTTCAAAATATTAACAACATACATATATCAATAAAAGTTAAAAGTAGTTTATTAACTAAATTACATATCTTAGATTATAAGAATTTTTTGATACAGCAATTAAATAACTTTACGGAAGATAAAATTTACAGTAGTTTTACTTTATGGAATAGAAATCTTAATAATAAAGATTTTGACTTATTGAAATTATAAACAAAAAAAATGTTACAATATTACTCCATAGATAAGATATACTATATAAAAAACAATGTTCAACTAATTATTTATTCATGTGTAAATGTGCAAAAATACAAATAATGATTCTAACAGTTACTTAAATACTTTAATAAATCAACCATACCAATATGGTTTCACAACTTGTGTTGACTCAGAATATTTTCCTAAAGGCTTAAACCTAGAAATAATAAAATTAATTTCAAAAAATAAAGAAGAGCCTTTATATTTATTTGAATTCAGAGTCAAAGCATACAAAAAGTGGCTAAAAATGAAAGAGCCTAAATGGAGTAAATTATTTTATAAGACAATAAACTACAACAATATTGTTTATTACTCTGTACCGAAAAACAAGAAAAAGCTAAATAGTTTAAAAGATGTAGATCCGGAAATAATTAAAACATTTGAAAAACTTGGCATATCATTAAATGAACAGAAAAGGTTAAGTAACGTAGCTGTAGATGCAGTATTTGATAGTATATCTATAACAACCACATTTAAAAAAGAGTTAGCTGCAGCTGGAGTCATATTTTGTTCTATAAGTGAAGCAATAAAATTATATCCTAATCTGATAAAAAAGTACTTAGGATCTGTCGTGCCCATAGGTGATAATTTCTACTCAGCACTTAACTCAGCAACATTTAGTGACGGTTCTTTTTGCTATATACCTCCAAATACAAGATGTCCACTAGAATTATCAACTTATTTTCGTATTAATAATAAAGAGTCTGGCCAATTTGAAAGAACTTTAATTATAGCTGACTCTAATAGTTATGTTAGTTATCTAGAAGGATGTACAGCACCTCAATTTGATAATAATCAACTACATGCAGCTATTGTCGAGTTAATTGCCCTTGAGAATGCAACAATTAAATATTCAACAGTACAAAATTGGTATTCAGGAAGTATAGATGGAGATGGAGGAATCTATAATTTTGTAACTAAAAGGGGAATATGTATAGGTAATAATTCAAAGATATTATGGACACAGGTCGAGACAGGATCTGCTATAACCTGGAAGTACCCTAGCTGTGTATTATTAGGAGATAATTCTGTTGGTGAATTTTCTTCTATTGCTTTAACTAATAATTATCAACAAGCAGATACAGGCAGCAAAATGATACATATAGGCAAATATACAAAAAGTAAAATTTTATCAAAAGGAATATCAGCTGGGAATTCAATTAATAGCTATAGAGGACTAGTCAAAATGGGGCCTAAATCAAGTTATTCAAGGAATTATTCACAATGTGATTCTTTACTTTTGGGTACAAAATCTAAGGCAAATACTTTTCCTTATATACAAGTTAAAAACCCTTACTGTACAGTTGAGCATGAAGCCTCAACTTCAAAAATAGGAGAAGAACAAATTTTTTATTTTTTACAGAGAGGAATCAACATTGAAGAAGCTATAGGTCTTATGATAAATGGATTTTGTAGGGAAATATTAAACGATCTGCCGATGGAATTTGCAATTGAAGCAGATCGTTTATTGAATTTAAAATTAGAGGGAACTATTGGTTAAAAAATATAATATGGAAAATCCATTAATACTAGAAATCAAAAATTTACATGTAAATGTTAATAATGAAAAAATTATCAATGATTTAAATTTATCTATTAGGACAGGAGAGATACATGTTATAATGGGAAAAAACGGATCAGGGAAAAGTACACTTGCAAAAGTCATAGCTGGTCATCCAAATTATACAATTACTGAAGGCGATATAATTTTTAACAATCATAATATAACTCATGAAGACCCAGAAATCAGATCACACTTAGGTATATTTTTAGCCTTTCAGTATCCAGTAGAAGTTCCAGGTGTAAGTAATATTGACTTTTTAAGATTAGTTTACAACTCTAAGCAGAAAGCTTTAAATAAAGATGAACTTGACCCACTATCTTTTTTTGATCTTATTAATAAAGAGATTAAGAAGATCAATATGGATACTACTTTTTTAAATAGGTACGTTAATGAAGGTTTTTCCGGAGGAGAAAAGAAAAAGAATGAGATTCTGCAGATGTCATTACTAAATAGTAAGCTATCTATTTTGGACGAGATTGATTCTGGATTAGATGTTGATGCATTAAAGAACATTGCAAGTAACATCAATAACTTTGCAAACTCTAGCAATTCTCTTTTGTTAATAACTCATTACCAGAAATTAATAGATTATGTAAAACCACATTATATTCATGTAATGAAAGAAGGAAAAATTATATACACAGGAAATGAAACAACATCATCCATAATAGAAAAATATGGATATGACTATATTACCTAGAAAATTCATATAATAATGCGTAGATTAACTTAGGAGAGTATAAACTTTATCCTAAGTTATTAATTTATAAGATAATTGGCTTATCCTGTAAGATTGAATTTTATCTTATACTGAAAATGCTTGCTGTACATCACTTATTGACTGTTTTAATAAGTCTTCAGATTCAGGTGTTAATTTTTTAGTATTACGTATACTCTCCCCAAACTCTGGTTTTGAGTTTTGCAAGTCCTCTCTTAAAGCAGAGACAAATTCTTTTATATTAGATAATTCAATATTATCTAAATAACCATTAACACCAGCATAAATTATAGCTACTTGATCCTCAACGAGTAGGGGTGAATTCTGAGCTTGTTTCAGTATTTCTCTCAATCTTTGACCTCTTGCTAATTGACTTTGAGTCGCTTTATCTAAATCAGATGCAAATTGAGAAAAAGCCTCTAACTCAGCAAATTGTGCAAGTTCTAATTTTAACTTACCAGCCACTTGTTTCATTGCTTTAATTTGTGCAGCAGATCCTACACGTGACACTGATATTCCTACATTAATAGCTGGCCTAATACCAGAGTTAAAAAGATCACCTGATAAAAAGATTTGTCCATCTGTTATTGAAATCACATTTGTTGGAATATAAGCTGAGACATCTCCAGCCTGTGTTTCAATAATAGGTAAAGCTGTCATGCTACCACCACCAAGATCATTATTTAACTTAGCAGCTCTCTCTAATAACCTAGAATGTAAATAAAATACATCTCCAGGATATGCTTCTCGGCCTGGTGGACGACGTAACAGTAAAGACATTTGGCGATAAGCCTGAGCTTGTTTAGTCAAATCATCATATATTACTAGAGTTGCTTTACCTTTATACATAAAATATTCAGCTAAGGTAGCACCCGTATATGGTGCAATATATTGTAAAGTAGCTGGATCATCAGCATTAGCAGCTACAATAACTGTATATTCTAAAGCTCCTTTTTCTTCTAAAGTAGAAACAACTTGAGCTACTGAAGACGCTTTTTGACCAATAGCAACATAAATACAAATAACATTTTGTCCTTTCTGATTAATAATCGTATCTAATGCAACGGCAGTTTTACCTGTTTGTCTATCACCAATAATCAGTTCCCTCTGTCCTCTTCCAATTGGTATCATTGCATCAATTGCAGTAATTCCTGTCTGTAAAGGTTCACATACTGACTGTCTTCCAATAATTCCAGGTGCATAAGACTCTATTAACCTGGTTTCAGATGGATTTGGAGTTCCCTTATCATCAATAGGCTTTGCTAATGGGTTCACAACTCTACCTAGAAATTCGTCACCAACTGGAATTTGTGCAATTTGACCCGTGGATTTAACAGGACTACCCTCGAGTATATTACGGCCATCACCCATAAGTACAACTCCGACATTATCACTTTCTAGATTTAAAGCAATACCAATTGTTTGATCTTGATCTTCAAATTGCAGAAGCTCCCCAGCCATTACTTCATCTAAACCGTAGACACGTGCTATACCATCACTGACTTGTAAAACTGTACCAATGTTAGCAACATGCAATTCTTGATTATATTTGTCTATTTGCTGACGTATAATATTACTAATTTCATCTGGTCTGATATTTACCATATTATTGTATAATTTATAAATTTTTGCTTGTAAATCTTAAATAACTTAACTCAATTCGTATTTAAGTATAAAGATATTCTTTTTAGTTTTCCTGATAGACTAGCATCAATGATTTTAGAGCCAATTTTAACGATAAACCCTCCTATTAAATCAGGATTATTATTTATTAATAACCTCACCTCATTAGTTTGTGTTATAACTTTTATCTTTTTTACCAGACTTTCTTTCTGTTCTTGATTTAATTCAATTGCTGAAGAAACTTCGGCAATAGTAATTGACTCTAACCTATAATTTAGCTCTAGGTATTTTGCTATAATTACATTTAAAAACGAAATACGTCGTCTATCAACTAAAACCAGTAAAAAATTTATTATAAAATCATTAACTTGATCTTGAAATAGCTGTTTTAAGACTTCTTTTTTTGCTCCAATATTAATTAAAGGGTTTGACAAAAATACCTTTAATTCTTGTGATTCAGACAGAATCTTGGAAATTAATGACAAGTTTTTACTAACCTCGCTTAGTGAGTCTGATTTTTGAGAAAGATTTATTAGAGCTTCAGCATACGGCAAGGCTATTTTTTCTCTTAAACTTTGATTACTCATAAATTAAGTTTACCTTCTAACTGCATAATATTTTTGTCTATTATTTCTGTTTGTACTGCAGGAGTAATTTGATTCTGCAATTGAAAACCAACTTTTTTAATTGCCAAAGCTGTTATTTGCTGTTGTATTTGTAATCTCACTTGGTTTTCTGCGAATTTAACGCTAGCTTTACTAGACAGTGTCAGCTTATCTATATCTAACTTTCCTTGTTCTAATATAGATTGACGTACTCTTTGAGCTGTAGTCTCAGCTTCTTGTACTATCTGGTTAATAATAATTTGTGTTTGAGTTAGTTGCTTTTCAGCTTCCATTAGACGGACATTGGCTTGCTCTAAGCGTTCCTCTGACTCACGAATAGCAAATAAAACCTTACTTTGCCTTTCAGCAAGCATAGAACCCAAAAATTCTCTTAACACATAAATTAAACCAAATAGTAAAAGAAGAATATTTAATACATTAGCTTCTAAAAAATTAGTATTAAAACTAATACCGACAGATGAATTTTGTTGGCCAAGTAATTCAAGGATTTTCATTTTACTATTAATACTTTATAAATATAGATAGACACAAATCGATTTTAAACAGAACTTCTAACTATTTAATAATTTATTTTTTATTTTTTCACTTAAAGTATCAACTTGGATTTCTAAGCTTTTTAAAGCTTCTTCTTTTTGAGTATTTAATTGATTATATGCCTCTAAAAGTAGATTTTCTGCATCTTTTTGAGCTTCTCTAAGTTTTTCTGACACAATGCTTTGAGCTTCCTCTTGCGCATTCTTTATTATACTCTGGGCACTTTTACGAGATTCAGCTAGCTCAGATTCATATTTTTTAGTTAATTCGCTAGCTTTAAGTAAAGAAGCAGAAGCACTAGTTAGACTATTACGAATATATTCTTCCCTATCATCTAAAATATTACTAACAGGTTTATAAAATAACAAGTTTAAAGCTATAGTTAATGCAATAAATTGTAAAGCCATTAAAGGCAAAGTTGCATTAAAATCAAATAAGCCTCCTTTAGCATCCAAATCATATTTTTCACTGAGTAATAATTGTAGTATAAACATTATCAAATTTTGAATTTTTTTATAAAAATAAAATACTGGATTTTTAAAGCACGAAATATACGATTATAATGAGATAAACACTTAGTAAAAGTAACCAAGTGTTTAGATCTAATTAACCTGTGTAAGGATTAGCAAATAACAATGACAATGCAACTACTAAGCCATATATAGTTAAAGACTCCATAAACGCTAAACTAAGTAATAACGTACCTCTAATTTTTCCTTCAACTTCTGGTTGTCTTGCAATACCTTCAACAGCATTTGCTGCAGCACTACCTTGACCTATTCCTGGACCGATTGCAGCTAAACCAACAGCTAAACCAGCAGCTACAACAGAGGCAGCTGAAATTATAGAATCCATAGTTATTTAGTGATTTTTATTAAAAATAGAAAATTAACACATTTCGGAAGATTTAGTTAAGGAAATAATAAACTGAATCTCTAGTTCAAATCAATTATATAATATCTTTTATAAAAAATTTAGTATATCTAATGCTCACCGTGTCCTTCCAAAGCTTCACCAATATAAGCTGCAGATAATGTTGAGAAAATTAGAGCTTGTATAGAACTTGCAAAAAGTCCCAAAATCATTACAGGCAATGGAATTAGTATAGGAACCAATAGTGTGAATACTGATACAACTAGTTCATCAGCAAGTATATTACCAAATAATCTGAAGCTTAAAGATAAAGGCTTCGTAAAGTCTTCAAGAATATTAATTGGCAGTAGAACAGGTGTTGGCTCTATATATCTAATAAAATAACTTAATCCATTTTTACTCAAGCCAGCATAAAAATATGCTAAAGAAGTAAGTATAGATAGTGCTACCGTAGTATTAATATCGTTAGTTGGGGCTGCAAGTTCGCCTTCAGGCAATTGAATTAGCTTCCAAGGAATTAATGCACCCGCCCAATTACTACCTAGAATAAATAGAAAAATGGTAGAGATGTATGGAACCCATATCCTATACTCGTGCTCACCTATTTGATTTTTAGCTATATCCTGTAAAAATTCTAGTATAAATTCCATAAAGTTTTGCAACTTACCAGGAATTCTTTCTAATTTACGTGTCCCAGTAAAAGATATGCTGAGTAATACAGAAATCACTATCCATGAAACAATAAATACTTGTCCATGTATACTATAATCACCCAACTTCCAATATAAATGCTTACCAACTTCTACAGCTGATAAATCAATAAATGACAAAGAATGTTCATAACTTTGCTGATACATTATGTTTCAAAAATCCGCTTATAAAAAAATAATGTTGACTAATTAGATAGCTTAAAATTAGTGCTTAATTTATACTACAATAATAATACCATTATAAGCGATAAGATCTTGATATAATTTAATATTTTATTTATTTTTAATCATATCAGATACTTCTTGACTGTAAACCTTCACCTAAAACAAATCTTTCAAATCGCCTGACTATTATGTTTTCACCTAGAAGAGCTATTGTCTGTTTTACTAGTTCTTCAACAGTTATATTCGTATCTTTAATAAACGCTTGATCCATTAATGAAAGTTCTTTAAGCCTTTTTTCTGATCTTCCTTTCGCAATTTTTTGTTTAATATCTTCTGGCTTATTTTTTAAATCATCTTTTTGAGTTTCAATTGCTTCTTCATACAATCGAACGCTTTCTGGAATCTGATCTTTAGAAACATATCTCACAGATTGTGATGCAGCAATTTGCATAGCAATATCTTTCGCTAGCTTATGAAAAACACTTTGTCTAGCAACAAAATCTGTTTCACAGTTTAATTCTATTAGAACTCCTATTCTAGATCCAGCATGTATATAACTTTCAACTAATCCTTCTGCAGCCATTCTAGTAGACTTTTTATCAGCAGATGCTAATCCCTTTTTCCTCAAATTTTCTATTGCTACATCTATTTGTCCATTTGAATCTTCTAGAGCACGCTTACAATCTGTCATACCTGCTCCAGTTTTATTTCTTAATTCTTTAATATTTTCTGCAGAAATTTTTTTTAGCATAAATTAGAATTTTTTGTAATAATCAAAATAAAAAATATGTTTTTATTATGTAATTTAGTTAATACTATTTTCTAAGGATGATCTTCCTTCTAAAATTGCATCTGCTATTTTAGATATGATTAATTTGATAGATCTAATTGCATCATCATTTGCTGGTATAGGAATATCAACCAGGTCTGGATTACAATTAGTATCCAATATACAAATAGTAGGTATTCCTAGTTTTATACATTCTTGAATAGCCGTTGTTTCTTTTTTTTGATCAACAATAATTACAAGATCTGGTAAGCTTTGCATATCTTTAATTCCACCAAGATGTTTACGTAGCCTATCTAATTCCTTACGTAACGTAGATGCTTCTTTTTTTGGTAAAATATCAATTGAGCCTTGCTCATCTTTATCCTCTAATTCATTTAATCTACTAACTCTTGACTTAATTGTTATCCAATTAGTTAACATACCACCTAACCATCTTTGGTTAACATAGAAAGACTTAGACCTAGAGGCCTCTTTAGCAATTATACCTGCAGCTTGACGCTTTGTACCAAGAAATAAAAAAGTTTTACCTGAACTTGCTGACTTTCTTATAAATTCGTAAGCTTCATTGAGTAGCTGAGCTGTTTGTACAAGATCAATTATATGTATTCCATTACGCTCAGTATAAATATAAGGAAACATTTTAGGATTCCATCTTCTAGATTGATGACCAAAATGAGCTCCTGCTTCTAATAACTCTTCCAAGGATACAATTGACATAAAAAATAAATATTAGATATAACGATTAAACTTTTTGACTTACAAATGAAATGTTTACAACTATAGTACCAATAATAACATAAAATCAATATTTGCCGTGGTAGAAAATGTAAATTAAAATAACATCTGAATAGTATAAATTATCTTTATCTGTAACTTGAGAATTTCTATTCTATAAGTACTACAGTAAGCATTTGCATTTATAAGCTATGAAGTCAAATAATAGAATGTTTAATGTATTATGTATTTTTCTCAACATTTTTCATCTTAAATGAATTATATAATATATAAACTTATTAAACATTTATTGGAATTTAATAGAGATAATATCTTTACTAGTAGTAATATAATCAATAAAAAAATAAATGCAGTACTGATTATAATATTTCATTAACTCTCAATCAAATATTTGAATAAAAATTCAATTTAATTAGACATAAACTTAATATTATCTATAAACTGGTAATTTTTTCTAAAATATTCAACAGGTAACAACTCTAATTGATCAACTAGATTAGATAAAAGTATCTATAAAAAAAATTTAATTAAAACTCAAGTTATAGCTACTTACAACTATAGAATAAAAATCTTTACAAGAGTAAATTTTAAGAATAGCAAGATTTACATCTGAATCCATTAAGTAATTAGCTTAATTTTGGTTATAGTACTGCTAAATTCTAAAAGTTGTATTCAAATTGATAAATCTAGTACTGATTTAAATATAACTGACTTTAAAAATATTTCAAATTTTTAGTACATCTTTAGATAGCTTGAAACCTAAGTTTTTTCAAATATAATTATGAATATCTAAGATAATTATTGAATAATAAAACAATTAATCAAAAATTATTAAGTTATTTATTATTTTACAAAATTCATAAGGTATTTTTGTTCCTTTGTGACTAGAATTAGTATATAGTACTAACTTGTAAAAACAGAATTTTTGACTTTCTTAGATGCCTATAGTTATATTTTATGAATTAATTATATGATTTTAAATAATAGATTAAGCTTTCTATAAACAAATTAAATTTTAGCGTATTAATAAATTATGTAAACTAGAATTTTTAGATCATTAATTACCAAATTAACAACTCAAATATTAATTTTACTAGTTTATATAAAACTATAATATCTCTTATTCTATTACACCTTGGTAATCTAATTACAAGTCTTAAATCAAATATTAGACTTGATGATTTGACAAATTACTTCAAGTCACATAAGCAGTATTAATTTGTAGTTATATATAAATAAATCTTGATATATAAGGAAGATACTTTATATGATGATTTACGATTAATTAAATGAATGATCTATCAACTAAACTAAGATTAGAGTAGCAATAAAGAAACTTAATTCATGGTTGATATTCTATCATCAACAATAATATCTTCAAAGTTAATTTTATCAGATGCGGACAAATTACATGATTCTTTGCTATCTAACTTATTTAAATGTTTTATCTTTGAGTATATATCTTGATGAATTTTTTTTGAGTTATAAGTATTAAACCCTGTACCTGCTGGTATTAATCTGCCAATAATTACATTCTCCTTTAATCCCCTTAACCAATCTAATTTACCACTTATAGCAGCATCAGTTAGGACTTTAGTTGTTTCCTGAAAACTTGCTGCAGATATAAAGCTACTGGTATTTAATGATGCTTTCGTTATACCAAGTAAAATAGGATAATAAGAAGCTTGCTTTTTATCTATAAGCATAAGTGATTTATTAATTGCTTCTATCCTTTGTAGTTCAACTATTTCGCCAGGCAAATATTCAGTATTTCCGCCATTTTCTATTTTTACTTTTGAAGTCATTTGCCTAACAATTACTTCTATATGTTTATCAGCAATATATACTCCTTGAGATTGATAAACTGATTGAACCTCCTTCACTAGAAAAAGTTGTATTTCAAGAATACTCAATCTTGTTGCATTATATACACTCAAACCTTGATTTAAACAAGAAATAAATTTAGATTCAAGAATAGAATGCGGATTAAAAGACAATTCAATTTTTTTTCTAGCTTCTAAAATTTCTTCAATCCGCGGTAAACCTTGAACAATATCACCAGTTTTGAATCTATCAAAAATTAGTGTTGCAATATTTTCACCCTTCTTTATTAAACTATTATTATTAATATGTAGAAAGGAGCCAGAAGAAATAAGATAAGGTTGACCAATGCGTATAATAATCTGATTATTATTAATATTAATAACCCTACCAGAATACTCAGAAAATGTATTAGTAGCAACTTCATCTCCAGCGTATACCCAACTATCAAGTTTCACTTTAATGAATTGTTGATGCTCCAAACTAATCTTGTAAATGCTAGCATTACTTATAATAAGTATTCGACGGTTAGCTGTATTCATGCTTATATCCTCAATATATCCAATTTTTCCCGCTAAATGAGAAAATATATCCGTTTGCGATATTATTGAATTAGACTTTATATAATCTCCATCCTTAACTAAAATATTAGTTTTGGTGTATAAATTATGGTTTTTATTAAAATATGAATCTTTAATAGTCAAGAAATCAGCTGTTATAAATTTAACCAAAAAAGATGTACTGTTATCTAGATTTTTGGTCCTATGAAGTTGCATATAACATTTCAATGGCGCAGATTGATTTTGAAGTTCAATAACTAAATGAATTGAGAGTAAGTCAATACCAGAAATTGATTTAACTCTTTCACCATCTTTAAAGCAAGTTCGGCGAACTAATTTTAAATTTACTAGCTCTGTAGCAAAAGAACTATCAGAGAATCTCAAGAATAAGTTCTTTTTAGGCACAGAATAAATTGTAACAGGCCTCAATAATATAAAATTATTATTTGATATACTAACATACTCCCAATAAACTAATTTATTTGTTGTTATTTGACCTAAAAGACTTTCTCCAGGTCTCAAAAAACCCCTATATTTATCCAAGCTCTGATTTTCTAAATTTATTTGACACAATTGACCAGGTTTAATAATAATTTCTCGCACGATACCATCTTTCTCTATTATATCCAAAAAACCTGGATTATTTGAAAAAACATTTTGTATTATTTCTGTTCCGGCTTCAATAAAAGAAGAGTTATTAACCAAAAGTAATGAAGCATCTTTATTAATTACATGAGTTTCCTCTGGTATCCAAAGAATATAACCAGAACCATAAATATTATAAAAACCCTGTTCATCATTTCTAGATAAAGATAAATCAAGATATTTAATTATACCACCCGTCTTTGTTTTGTATATATTTGAAACTAAATCACCAATAACTTGCTGATCTATAATTCTTTTATTAGGCTGGCATTTTAGTATAAATTTATCACCATTATCTGTTTCCAAAAAATATTTCTTGTAATCATTGTTATTTTGTACAGAAACTCTTAAGTTATTGTATAATTTAGACGAAGTTACTAGTAATAATCTAAAAAACGACATTCTATCTTTGAGTAAGTAAATTTTGCCATCATGATGACTTAATAACTGTGTACGAGCTAGTAAACTATCTTTTTGTATAATTTGATTATTTAATACAAGTAATCTAGTTAGCTTGGGCAAATTATAAACTTCACCATTAAGAACCCAAACAATAATACTTTTCTTTAACATATTTTGATTAATTGTACTATCATTGAAGTGGACACTGCCAGAACAATTAGCCAGAACAGCTTTTTGTGCTTTTTCTGTAGATAACTTATTATTGATAGGATACTCAGCAATAATTTGACCCTGTTTTACCAATTGATTGTTATTAACCAATATTAAAGCACCTTTTAGTAAAGAAAAATGATTTTCTTTCTTTAATGTATCTTTATAATAGATTGATATTATACAATCAGAAAGTAACAAAATCGCATTATCACCATGTCTATTTCTAGTTCTAACTGAATTAATATTTTCTGGGTATTTTACTATACCATCTGAGCTACTAATTAAGTTCTGAGATATTTCACCCGTAAACACACCTCCTGTATGAAAGGTCCGCATCGTAAGTTGAGTACCTGGTTCTCCAATAGATTGAGCTGCAATAATTCCAATTGCTTCACCTAGGTCAACAATTTTGCCATGAGCTAGGTTCCAACCATAACATAATTGACAAACAGATCGCAGCGAAGCACAAGTTAAAGGAGAACGAATTAAAATATTGCGTAAATTTAATTTAGCAATTTTTTCAGCAAGTTTACTATCGATACTTTCATTAGCCTTAGCAATAATTTTATTCTGATTAATATCTATCAAGTCTTCAGCTAATACTCTGCCTAGTAACGCTTGATCTATGGAAATCAGAGTTTTTTGATTATCAATCATTTCTTCTAACAAGATTCCTTTAGAGGTATTACAATTATACTCACGAATAATTATATCTTGAGCAACATCAACTAAACGACGAGTTAAGTAACCTGAATCAGCTGTACGCAAAGCTGTATCTACTAATCCTTTTCTTGCCCCATAAGAAGAAATAAAATAATCCGTGACAGTTAAACCTTCCCTAAAATTATTAAATATAGGTAAATCAATAATTTGTCCTTGTGGATCTGCCATTAAACCACGCATTCCAACCAATTGTTTAACTTGTGAAATATTAGCTCTAGCACCGGAAAAGGCCATCATATAAATAGAGTTTAAAGGATCTGTATTTTTAAAATATTGAATAACTTCTTTTTTCAAATTTTCACTTGCATAATTCCAAGTATCTATCACTTTCTGAAACCTTTCAACTGCAGTAATTTGACCTTTTTCATAGCGTTTATCGGTTTCTTGTATTAATTGAAAAGTTAAGTCTAATAAATTTTGTTTACTAGGTGGGATGCGCAGATCTTCCAAACTAAGTGAAATTCCTGCTTTTGTTGCATAATAGAAACCCAAGTCTTTTAGACTATCTGCCATACTAGAAGCACGAGCAATTCCATAATTTCTAAAAGCCCAAGTAATTAACTTTTTCAATTCTGATTTGTCTACTGTCTTATTTATAAAATAAATATCTGACAAAGAATTTTTCATAAATAAATTTACCTAAATTACTTGTTACACTTTATTAAAGAATTGTATATCGCATTATTAAATAAAATACGACCCGGAGTAGTTCTAACATACTGAACTAAATAATTACCATTATAATCAAATTTAACAATCCTATTTTCATAATAAACCGTTTTATTAGCATTCTCATCTAAATTTTCACTTACTACTATCTCATCTTCTACGGAAGAAGGATCTAGTAGACCATCAAAACGTACCCATATAGAGGAGTGTAATGCAATTTGATTACTATCGTAAGCCATGATAGCATCTTGTAAACTAGTAAAAAAGTGTCCTCTACCCTCATATGTAGAAGGATTACTTGTCGTCAAGTAATAGCATCCTAGAACCATATCTTGACTAGGCATAATAATTGGATAACCAGTAGCAGGAGATAAAAAGTTATGCGGTGCTAACATCAATAACCTTGCTTCTGCTTGAGCTTCTAAAGATAATGGGACATGTACAGCCATCTGGTCACCATCAAAATCTGCATTAAAAGCTGGACATACTAAAGGATGCAATTTAATTGCTCTACCATTAACTAGAATTGGTTCAAATGCTTGTATACCTAAGCGATGTAAAGTAGGAGCTCTATTCAATAAAACTGGATGACCATGAATAACCTCTTCTAGTACATCCCAAACTAGTATATCATTTTTTTGAATTAACTTTTTTGCTGCTTTAATATTATTAACTAGTCCCTGAACAATTAATCGGTGTATAACAAAAGGCTGAAATAATTCCAGTGCCATTTCTCTTGGTAAACCACATTGATGCAATTTTAGGCCTGGACCAACAACTATTACTGATCGACCTGAATAGTCAACTCTTTTACCTAACAAATTCTGCCTAAATCTACCTTGTTTTCCTTCAATAATGTCAGATAATGACTTAAGTGGTCTATTATTAGAACCAACTACTGTCCTACCGCGACGGCCATTATCCATTAATGCATCTACTGCTTCTTGTAGCATCCGTTTCTCATTACGAATAATAATTTCTGGGGCAAGTATAGCTTTTAACCTAGCAAGACGATTATTACGATTAATAATACGTCTATAAAATTCATTAAGGTCCGCTGTAGCAAATCTACCACCATCTAACTGTACCATCGGTCTTAGATCAGGAGGTATAACAGGTATAACAAAAAAAACCATCCATGAAAGACTAGCACCAGTAGAAACAAAGTTTTCTAGTAATCGTAACCTTTTCATTTTTTTTCCAAACTTGGTAGATAAATTTTTTTGTACTTTTGGCGGCCTTAATGCTTCTTCTCTCAACACTTGGATACTACTTTTTAAATCAATATCTTTAAGTAGCTGATAAATTGCTTCAGCTCCTGTACCAACTTCAACGTCCCAAAAGTCATTAGATTTATTATGTAATTTATCTTCCAAAGACCTCCATTCGGATCCTTCCAACAACTGCTTATACTGAAGCTTACCATAACTGCCCGGTTTCAAAACAATATAAGAGTGAAAATAAACTATTTTTTCAACTTCTTTAACAGTTAGATCTAGAGCTAATGCAATATAGCTTGTACTACCCTTAAGATACCATACATGTGTTACTGGCGCAGCCAATTCAATATATGCCATCCTATGTCTCCTAACTTTAGATTCAGTAATTTCTACACCGCATCTTTCACACACAATACCCTTATAACGAAATCTTTTATACTTACCACAATGACACTCCCAATCTTTAACAGGGCCAAAAATACGTTCACAAAATAAACCATCCATTTCGGGTTTTAAAGTTCTATAGTTAATTGTTTCAGGCTTAGTTATTTCACCAACTATTTGACCGTTAGGCAAAGTTCTTTCTCCCCAAGAACGTATTTTCTCAGGAGAAGCAAGAGTTATTTTTACATAGTCAAAATGATTATCAATTTGAGTCATATAAATCCTTAGTGTAAAAACATATCTTTTACAATTTGAGGGTCTTTATTTAAATTATCAGTCAACAGTATATTTTTTTCCTCACTAAGTTCTATTTTATGAATAGAAATATCTAGGCCAAGTGATTGAAGTTCACGCATTAAAACCTTGAAAGATTCAGGAGTACCTGGTTTAGGAATTGGTTTTCCTTTAACAATTGAATTAAGAGCTTCATTACGCCCTTGCATATCATCAGACTTTACTGTTAATAGTTCCTGGAGAGTATATGCTGCACCAAAGGCTTCTAAAGCCCAAACCTCCATTTCTCCTAATCTTTGACCACCATGTTGGGCACGTCCCCCTAAAGGTTGTTGTGTAACTAATGAATAAGGTCCAGTAGAACGTGCATGTATTTTATCATCAACTAGGTGAACTAATTTGAGCATATAAGCTTTACCAACTGTGATTGGATTATCAAAAGGTTGCCCTGTCCTTCCATCAAATAAGATTATCTTACCTGGATGTATTAAGTTGAACAACCAAGACTTTTGACTAATTAGACTAGCTTGCTCAAGTTTTTTGTTAACTAATGCCCGAGAAGCTTCTTGGCCATACATCTCGTCAAATGGAACAACTTTAAATCTTTTAGATAAATATTGGCCAGACAAGCCGAGTAAGCACTCAAATAATTGACCAACATTCATTCGAGACGGTACCCCTAATGGATTTAGAATAATATCAATCGGTTCACCATCAGGTAAAAAAGGCATATCCTGCTTAGATAAAATTCTTGATATAATTCCTTTATTTCCATGCCTACCTGCCATCTTATCACCAACCTGAATTTTACGCTTTTGTGCTACATATACTCTTACAATAACATTAGTACCAGGGGGTAACTCATCTCCGCTTTGTCTTTTAAATACTTTAACATTAACTACCCTACCCTTAGCAGCATTAGGTAATCTTAAAGATGTATCTTTAACATCCCTAGCTTTTTCACCAAAAATTGCTCTTAATAATTTACCTTCAGGAAGCTGATCAGATTCACCTTTAGGAGTAATTTTACCAACTAATATATCTCCTGAATCAACCCAAGCACCAACCACAACAACTCCATTTTTATCTAATAAAGACACAGAAGTATCACTAACGTTAGGTATATCACGGGTAATTTCTTCTGGACCTAGCTTAGTTTGACGACATTCTATTTCATATCTTTCTATATGTATGGAAGTGTATAAATCATCATAAACCAATCTTTCACTTATTAAAAAAGCATCTTCATAATTGTATCCTTCCCAAGGCATATAAGCAACTAAAATGTTTTGTCCTAAAGCTATTTCTCCAGAATCTGTAGAGGCTCCGTCAGCTATAACTTGTCCTTTCACAACATTTTCTCCTGGCCATACAATAGGCCTTTGATTAATACAAGTATCCTGATTGGAGCGATAATACTTTTTTAAACGATAATGTATAGTTCTACCGTCTATATCTTGAATGCCTATCTTCGTACCTGATACATAATTAACTAGCCCAGCAGTCCTACTGCTTATAATCATACCTGCATCACGAGCAATCTTTGACTCTAAACCGGTTCCAACAATTGGTCTTTGAGGATATAGTAAAGGTACAGCTTGCCTCTGCATATTTGATCCCATCAAAGCTCTGTTTGCATCATTATGCTCTAAAAAAGGAATTAAAGAAGTAGCTGCAGATATAACCTGTATTGGAGAAACCGTAATATAATCTACTTGTTGTTTAAAAGAAGATGTAAATTCTTGACGATATCTAATAGGTATATTGTGGTTTTGAATAAAGTCAGAGGAATCAAGCTTAACATCAGCTGGAGCTATTTTCAGCTCATCTTCTTGATCTGCTGTAATATAAAAAATACAATTATCTTTCAAAACCTTAGTATTTTCAACTTTATAACATGGTGTTTCTATAAAACCGTATGCATTAATACGAGCACATATACTTAACGAACCAATAAGTCCTGCATTAGGGCCTTCAGGTGTCTCTATTGGACATATACGACCGTAATGGCTAGGATGTAAATCTCTTACAGCAAAGCCTGCGCGATCTTTATTCAAGCCTCCCGGACCTAGAGCACTTATTCTTCTTTTATGAGTTAATTCAGATAGTGGATTAGTTTGGTCCATAAATTGCGATAATTGGCTAGAACCAAAGAATTCTCTAATTGAAGCTATTAATGGCTTAGGGTTAACTAAATTTGATAAACTAAGCGAATCAATATCACAAATCACCATACGTTCCCGAATAATTCTCTCTAAACGATTAATACCTATTCTTATCTGATTCTGTAATAACTCACCAACAGAACGTACTCTACGATTCCCTAAATGATCTATATCATCAAAAGTACCAGTATTTTGCTCTTTAATATTAATTAAATAATCTATTCCAACAATAATATCTTGTGGAGATAAAACTCTAAAACTTTTCTGTATTTTGAGATTCAACTTCTGATTAATTTTATGCCTACCAACTTCACCCAAATCATATCTTCTAGCATCAAAAAATCTGGAATACAGCATTTGTCTAGCTATCATAACTGTAGAAGGTTCATTAGGCCTTAATTTACTATAAACTATTAACAAAGCTTCTTCATCACTTAATTCCTCAACAGAATTTTTATGAACTTCCTTAAGAAGCTCTTTGCGCTCATAGAGAGTAGATGCTTTAAGTAAAGATGAATATTTATTTAAACGAGATTTAATATCTTCAGGCTGCAACCCTATAGCTCTTAGAAAGACGTAAGCATTAACTTTATGTGTCTTGTCAATTTTAACCCACACCTGGTTCTTAGCGTCTATCTCAAATTTCAACCAAGAACCTCTATTAGAAATTAAACTTGCACTATATATCGACTTATTATTTTTATCAAGCTCTTTCTTATAATATATCCCCGGACTTCTAACAATCTGATTTATAACTATTCTTTCAGTACCAGAAATAATAAAAGTACCACGATTAGTCATCAAAGGTAAATCACCGATGAAAACGTGTCTTTTTTTATATTTTTTATATCTATCTAAAACTTTCGAAAAATTTGAATATTCATTATTGCTTTGTTTCTTGATAAATTCTGTATCTTTTCTTGTTAATTTAGATGGAATATAAATTTGAACACTATAAGTCTTGTCACGACTTTTGGCTTTACGAACACTATATCGAGGAAATTTTAATTTATAATCTTTACCAAAGAATTTTAATTCTAGTTTTCCTGTAGGGTCAGTGATTATAGGAAAGGAATCTAAAACTTCCACCAAGCCTTTTTCTAAAAAACTCCTAAAGCTTTTAATTTGTACTTCAGCTAAATCAGGTATTATAGATACAGAAATATTCTTTTGTAACATTAAAAACTCCATACAGATAACGAAATATACAAATGATATCAAGAAAAAATACGTATCTATTAATTTACGTTAATAGAATACTTGTTTGTTTTATACTTTAAATTAAAATTATTAAAAATTTTCTCAACTAATACTAATTAAATCAGTCTAATTAAAGTTAATTCCTTAGTAGACTTTACATGATGAATATATTAACTTAGTTACAAAATAGATTTCAACATTTTAGCTAAAGCTGCTTTTTTGCGTCCTGCAGTGTTTTTATGCAAAATTCTCTTTTTGACTGCTTTATCTATTTTCTTATAGACTAATGATAAATTATTAGAACATACATTAAAATCTATAATATCTTTACTCTTCATAGCTGTTGTTAAACTAAATAAGTAATTCTTTATGGCTTTTTTGATAGCTACTTTATATTTTTTATTACGATACTTGTTTCTAAGAGTTACTTGATAACTTTTAATATTAGATAAAATTTGAGGCATATGACATATATTTTTTATTTTTATTAATTATAAAAATGTATTGAGCTCATACAGACAAAATAACTTAGAGTTAGTATACATTATTGTGGCAATATAGACAATCAAAAAAATACTTGATAAGGAAAATTAAATTATGAGATAATAAAAAGAGTTAACAAAATTAATAGATATAGACAATGGGTAAAAATAAAGGATCACGTATAACAATTACATTAGAGTGTGAATGTAGAAGTAAAGAGTATATAAAAGACAAAAGAAAAAATGGTATTTGTCGTTACACTACATCTAAAAATAAGCGTAACACGCCAAGTAGATTGGAAATCAAGAAGTATTGCAAGTACTGCAATCAACATTCAAGCTTTAAGGAAATAAAATAAAGAGTAAATATACAAAGCTTATAAACTTAATAATAATATGGAAATATATAACAAAAAAAGCTTAAGAGAACTTAGCAAAGAAAGAATAGATTATAAAGATATAGACTTACTTAGAAAATTCATTAATGACCAGGGAAAAATTTTATCTCGACGCTCGACAGGTTTAAATTCAAAACAACAAAAAAAAATTACTAAATCAATAAAAAGAGCAAGAGCATTAGCTTTATTACCATTCTTGAAAAAAGACTAGTAAGATACTTATAATAGATAATAGATAATAGCTTGAAGAGATAAAAAAAGTACTTAGTACTACTATAAAGTTTTTCTAAATTAAACTTGTAAAAAACTTAACTCATCAATTCTTTATTTATTTTATTGATTAATAATTTGCAAAAACACTTTATAAAAAAGTCTTAAAAATAATTACTTTATTTGTGTAACTAGTCCTCCTAACTAAAATACACGATATAAAATAAGTATTATTACATATATGCCAAAACTTTTTCCTATCTTTAAAAGAATTTAGTAAATAATTCTAATTATGATAATCATATATTTTAATAAAAGTCTAATTTATATTAGATAGGGAACAGTAGTATGAATTTGCATAATTTATTATTGTGCTGTATGAGTATATGTCACTTTTAAAAAAGAAAATCCCTTGTGATATTAAAAACTAAATCATCATATATTTCAAAAATCATAAATATTCTTACAACTTGAAGTTAACTTAAAAAAATTAAATAGTATTTGTTTTACCATTTATTATTTACTCATAATTTAAAATATTATTAACACTTTTGTATCTACTAATTAGGTAGTAAGTTACTATATTTTAATTTAAGTATTTTATTTGCCTTGTTTTAACACTCAAGGAGCTTAAATAGGTACGTATTTTATGACTTTATCGTAATCTATATCAAAATATCTTTGTTCAAAGTAGTCAAAGAATGCTTATAAAGCACATATGAAGTATTAAATTTTACAGCTATATTTGTAAATCTGTCAAATTAATTATAAATAAACGAAGATTTGTTAAGGAAATATTAACATAGTGAACTGGACAAATTAATAGAAGAAACTATGATTATAACGTTATTCATTTCTTCTCTGCAGTTTTGGGATAATGACATTAAAATAAATTATTCGTATAGTAATAAATCTATCCTAAGGTTTTCTCTTTAGCAACTAAATCATATACATCTATTGTATCATTTTCTTCCCATAAATCATAATTAGCCATTAAACCACATTCACTACCAACATAAACTTCATCGACATCATTTTTACCCCTTTTCAAAGAAGTTAAGAAACATTGACAAATTTCTCTATCGGCACGCTTCACATGTATATAAGACATTTTTTTTATTTTACCTTCATTAACTAAACATCCTGCTACTATACCTTTGCTTATCTTAAAAATAGTCTGTACAGTTGCACAACCTATGAAAATTTTATCATACTCAGGCTCGATAAGATTAAGCATTGAGTTCCTAACATAATTCAATAGATCATAAATAATATTAAAAACATTATAAGTAATAGAATTTTTTTTCATTAACATCATTGCCTGAGGTGAAGGATTAATATTAAAACAGGTAATAATAGAATTTGTTGTAGTAGCAATTTCAACATCATTATTAGAAAGATTACCTAAATTTGCAGAAACAATATTTAACTGAACTTTACTTTGAGGAATACTAGACAAAACATCAATTATAGCTTCTAATGATCCTTGGGTTTCTGCCTTTATAATTAGCTTTAGTTGCTTCATGTTTGAGTTAACGCCTAAAGTAATCCTTGGATTTAAAGACTTTAATACTGGTACCATTTCTGTCTTATTGAAATAATGAGAACATATTTGTTTTGCTTCTTTTTCACTTTTTACTACTTGAAATAAAAAGCCTGCTTGTGGAACAGCAGAAAAACCTAGTATTTGTACTATAGAAGAAGGACCAGAAATTTTAAGCTTACACTTAGATAAATTAGTAATACTTTTAATTTTACCATACATATTACTTGAAATGATAATATCTCCTAGTTTAAGAGTACCATCTTGTATTACTATATTTGCAACTGGACCTTGTTTTTTATCAAGATAAGATTCCAATATAATCCCACTAGCTAATTGATTTGGATCAGCAGTAAAACTTTTAATATCAGAAAGATGACAAATATTTGATAATAAGAGATCTATGTTATATGACTCAAGGGCACTAACTTCTACTACAGGAGTTTGACCTCCCCACTCTTTAGTCAATAGATCATAATTTGCTAAGTCCTGCTTAATTTGATTTATATTTGTACTAGTATTAAGTTTATCTATTTTAGTTAATACAACAATACAGTCCAACTGCATTTCTCTAATATATTTTATGCTTTCTATTGTTTGTGGCTTCAATCCGTCATCAACTGCAATAACTAAGAGAGCTATATCTGTCACTTTAGCACCCCTTAAACGCATTGATTTAAAGGATTCATGACCAGGAGTATCTAAAAAAATTAATTCATAACTCTTAGAATTACAGATCCACCTAATTTCGTAACCTGTAATAGTCTGAGTAATTCCACCTAACTCTTTTTGTTTTACATTAGTTTTTAAAATAGCATCTAGAAGACTTGTTTTACCATGATCAACATGACCTAAAATAGTAATGATAGGAGATCTTTTAATGGTATTAGAAGAATCAAAAATTTGATCTGAAGTTTTATCTTTTTCATAATTATCTAAATCTCTATCTATCAAATCATATCCATAATGCAAAGCAACGTCTTTTGCAATAGAAATACCTAAAACCTGATTAATTGTTGCGGAAATACTTTTTTCTAAAAATAGGTATCGAATAACTTCTGCCTCAGGTATATATAATTTTACAGATAATTCTTTGACAGTTAAAGGACAATCAATAGTAACATTTTTTTTATTTATAATATTGTCACTATTATCTAAATGGCTATCTATACTAACTTCTAATACATTATTGTTAAAGCTGATAGACTTCATTTTCTCTTTTTTCTTGTGTTTAATAATGGACTTATGTGGCTTCAATAAAGAGAATTCTGATGATTCTGAAGATAAAATATTATTCTCATGGTGAATAAAAATATCATCTTTATCTATGTTAGGCGAGTTAGTAAGTTTTTTCTTAATAACTTTATTTTTATTTTTTTTCGCTTCAATAATATCTTGTGAATAAGTATTTTGTTTGTGTTTTTTCTCAAACCTATTAAAAGTATTACTTTTACTAGATAAAATATTATCAACAGAAGTATTCACATCAATAAATGGTTTACTTACAATAGATTTTGGATCTGTAGAGTAAACTAACTTAGGTAAAGTTAACTCTAAGATACTATCAGAGTATTCTGAAGAAAACAACGAAACATTATTACATAAAGATTGAAACTTTGGTAACATCACAAAATAATTATTAGTCAAAAACTTAATCATTAAATTAACTTGTAGTATTTATTTAGTTGTAAATAGTTTATATAACTATAGAATGATATAATTATATTATTAATCAAATATATTATCAAAATAAATATGTAGTAGATTTTATGCCACGTTTACAGAAAAATGACAATTTCATAGATAAAACATTTACAGTTTTAGCTGATGTAGTTCTTAAAATATTGCCAACAAGTAAGGAAGAAAAACAAGCATTTTATTATTACAGAGATGGAATGTCTGCTCAATCAGAAGGAGAATATGCAGAAGCATTAGAAAATTATTATGAAGCATTGCAATTAGAAGAAGATCCATTCGATAGGTCTTACATTCTTTATAATATTGGCCTGATATATGCAAGCAATGGAGAGCATGTAAAAGCATTAGAATACTATCATCAAGCACTGGAACTAAATTCCAAATTACCACAGGCTTTAAATAATATAGCAGTAATATATCATTACCAAGGACTAAAAGCAGCAAATAAGAACAAAATCAACTTGTCTAAGGAAATGTTTACAAAGGCTGCTCAGTATTGGGAACAAGCTATATCTTTAGCACCTAATAACTACATAGAAGCTCAAAATTGGTTAAAAACTACAGGTCGTGAATATCAATCTACATAAATAAAAGTATAAAAATAATAAATAAACTATACTATAATATTTAAATAAATCAAATAAATACTCCAACATATATAACAATAAAATTGTAGAAACATTGTTAATTAATAACTTACTAATAATACGTTAATTTATAATACAATATGGTAAACTCAATAGAACAAGGCTCTGTCACACAAATAATTGGACCTGTACTAGACATCGAATTTCCAAGCGGTAAATTACCTAAAGTTTTTAACGCATTAAAACTCAAAGGGCCAAGTAATACAATTACATGTGAGGTTCAACAATTATTAGGAGATAACAAAGTTAGAGCAGTTGCGATGAGCTCAACAGAAGGTTTAAAAAGAGGAATGGAGGTGATTAATACAGGAAAACCAATAACGGTACCAGTGGGCATACCAACATTAGGTCGCATATTTAATGTTCTCGGAGAACCAGTAGATAACTTAGGTGACATTCAATCAGATGATTGCTTACCTATACATAGAAATGCTCCTTCTTTTACACAACTTGAAACAAAGCCCTCTATTTTTGAAACAGGAATTAAGGTTGTAGACTTGTTAGCACCCTATCGAAAAGGAGGAAAAATAGGACTTTTCGGTGGTGCAGGGGTTGGAAAAACAGTTTTAATCATGGAACTCATTAATAATATCGCTAAAGCACATGGTGGAGTATCAGTATTTGGCGGAGTAGGAGAAAGAACTAGAGAAGGTAATGATCTTTACGAAGAAATGAAAGAGTCAAAAGTAATTAACTCTGAAGAACTAACAGAGTCAAAAGTTGCACTAGTTTATGGACAAATGAATGAACCACCCGGAGCAAGAATGAGGGTAGGCTTAACTGCATTAACTATGGCAGAATACTTTAGGGATATTAATAAGCAAGATGTATTATTATTTATTGATAATATATTTAGGTTTGTTCAGGCAGGTTCTGAAGTATCAGCACTACTTGGACGTATGCCTTCGGCAGTAGGGTATCAACCAACTTTAGCAACAGAAATGGGAGCATTACAAGAAAGAATTACATCTACAACAGATGGATCTATTACATCGATTCAAGCAGTATATGTACCAGCAGATGACTTAACAGATCCAGCTCCAGCAACAACATTTGCCCATCTTGATGCAACAACAGTACTATCTAGAGGCCTAGCAGCTAAAGGGATATATCCTGCAGTAGATCCATTAGGATCTACATCAACAATGCTACAACCTGACATTGTGGGTCTGGAACACTATTCTACTGCACAACAGATAAAGTCAACATTACAAAGATATAAAGAATTACAAGATATCATAGCAATTCTAGGATTGGATGAATTATCTGAAGATGATCGTTTAACAGTTGCAAGAGCAAGAAAAATTGAAAGATTTTTATCACAACCTTTTTTTGTGGCAGAAGTGTTTACAGGTTCTCCAGGAAAATATGTTTCTTTAGAAGAAGCAATTAAAGGGTTCCAAATGATACTTAAAGGTGATCTAGACGATTTACCAGAACAAGCTTTTTATCTAGTTGGAAATATAGAAGAAGCCATTAATAAAGCAGAAACGTTAAAATAATTTAAATATACAAATTATGACACTAAAGATACGTGTAATTGCACCAGATAAGATTGTGTGGGATGCAGAAGCTGAAGAAATAATTTTGCCAAGTAGTACAGGACAGTTAGGAATCCTATCTGGACATATTCCTCTTTTAACAGCACTAGATATAGGAGTAATGCGTGTAAGAATAAGTAAGGAATGGAAACCAATCATCCTATTAGGAGGATTTGCAGAGGTTAATAAAGATACTATAACTATCCTAGTCAATGGAGCAGAAGAAGTTTCAAAAGTAGACGTAGAAGAAGCTAGGAAAAATGTAGAAGAAGCAACAAACTTAGTAGAAGAAGCTAAAACAAATAAGGAAAAAATTGAGGCTGTGCAAGCATTACGTAAAGCAAAAGCAAGAATACAAGCAGCTACAGTAATTAGTGAATAATATTATTATTTTACTAAAAAAACATAGGAAAATTCCCTATGTTTACACTTCTATAAAATGCATAATTAATTTGCAATTTTAGGAATGTAGGCTAATTTAGACCAGAACAAATATAATCAAAATATAGTCCCATTTCTTTACCAGCATCTGATCCAACTAAAGAAGATGTAACTTCCTTCATTGCCTGTATAGCTTGTATTGTTGCACCTATAGGTACACCTAATGAATTATATGTTTCTTTTAAACCATTTAAAACTCTTTCGTCTAATATTGAAGGATCACCTGCCAACATGCCATAAGTAGAGTATCTTAAATAATAATCTAAATCCCGAATACAAGCAGCATATCTTCTCGTAGTATACATATTTCCACCTGGTCTAGTGATATCAGAATACAAGAGTGCTTTAGCTACTGACTCCTTAATAATAGTTGCAGCATTAGCAGCAATTGTAGCGGCAGCCCTAATTCTTAGCTCACCTGTTTGAAAATATCCTCTTAGTTTTTCTAATGAATTATCATCTAAATACTTACCTTGTACATCCGCTGTATTAATTACAGAAGTAATAGCATCTTGCATAATACCCATTCCTTTTTAAATTCTAAATTAAATATAAACACAGTCAAGTTATAAGCTAAAATAACAAAAATTATTGCATAGCACCCAAAGTATAATCAAAATAGAAACCTGCTTCCGCAGAGTCTTCACCAGATAATAAAGAACAAGCAATATTCTTCATACATCTCACACCTTCCGCTACACCAGAAATAGGAGTTCCTAATGAATTATACATTTCTTTAACACCAACCAAACCAATTTCTTCAATTGGAGTAACATCACCAGCTACAATACCATAAGTCACTAATCTCAGATAATAATCTAAATCTCTTAGACAAGTAGCTGTCATTTCTTCACCATACGCATTTCCACCAGGAGAAACAACATCTGTACGCTTTTGAAATAATTGCTGACCGCCTTGCTTAACTATAAGTTCTCGATTATCAGTTAATATTTGCGCTATCCTCAATCTTCTTTGACCAGAAAGAACAAAACTTTTTATTCTATCTAGTTCTCCTGGACTTAAATATCTTGCCTCTGCATCTGCATTTACAATAGATTTAGTAACAATACTCATAGATACAACTCCTATGATATTAACGATATAAAAATTTAATATACTTTTTAAGCACTCAATTGATGGGAAATATCAATTGCAAAGTGTTTTTTTTAAATTTCTAGAATAAAAGTAATTAAAAAATCTAGTTTCATGTTAAATACTAAATATATTTTAAGAAAAAGTACTAAAACAAGAAAGTTAGCATAATAAGCAATGATGTTAAGTTTCTAGTAACTTGATATAGATTTAAAACTTGGAACAATTACTTGATTATTTTGTTTAGTAAAAAAATTATATAACTTTTCAGTATTAGGAAAATTAGCCGCAGGTAACGTTGGAAAACGACGATATGGAACAGTATTGTCTCCAAAAACACGACCATACTCGACACTATTGATCAAACTATAGACAAAATAAGATAAACCTTGAGATGCTAAAATCTGATTATAGTACCTAATTTCTGCTTGGTTATTAGGAGCCCTACCTAAAAAATGTTTTGTACCAAATTCAATAACTTTTGTATTTGGATATGGATTATAAAATTCTCTACAATATAAAGTAGAAGATCCAAGTTTTTCAATAAGTTGCCGAACAGTTAATTCACCTAACATAAAAGCTTTTTCCAAATAATAAAATTCATCACCAATACTAAAAGTATTTAAATCTCGTTCAAAGACTTGCCTATATACTGCACGTAATACTTGTATTCTATGCGAACTGCTATCGACTGCACTTATCTTAAAAACCTTAGACTGATATCTCATATCAGTAACACCTTGATTAATCTTAGAATCAATATTATTAATAGTGCGTTTTTCTTTAACCTTACCTATACTAACAAATAAAGCTTCTTTAGTAGTACCGATATTAATACTTGAATTATAAGTTGTAACAGGTCTAATTACAGATAAGTTTCTTAAGGAGATAGATCTAGGTGTTAAATAACGTTCATAAGGAACAGTAAAATCACCAAATGCTTCAGTATACTCTAAACTATCTATCATAGTATCAACCATACTATAATAGCCTTTTTTATAAACTATATCGAAATATTGATCAATTTCTTGTCTACTATAAGTAGGCCTTCCCATTAATCTTATATGTATATATTCAATAGCCTTACAAATATATAAAGAATCCCAATACAAAGATCTAAATATAGAAGACTTAAATAAATACCTGACAAAATTACGAACAGAGATCAATTTACTACGAAATTGATTTTCGTACTTAATAATTGATGATAATTCTTCGGTATATACAAATCGACCAAAAACTCTCAAGTATACAGCAGAAATTACTTTATTTATATCTTGATTAGTATCATTTAAACTAACAATTACTGGTGACATAACATTCAGCTTTGTATTCCTAGAACTCGGATTACTGATTTGATTATAAATACCAGGGCCATACCTAACTAAAACTCTGCGACTATCCCTAGTAAAAAATGATGACTTAGTATTTAATCCTTGAAAATTATTAGGAAATATAGCTCCAAATTGTATGGAAAACGGATCATTGCTTAAGCCGTAAGGATGCTGATCTGGTAAATTAGCTTTATAATCAGCAAACAGAGTTAAAAATTCTGGTACTTTTCTAAATACTGTACTGTAGTTAAATAAATTTAATTGAGGCCCCCAGTTTCTAGATTCTTGAGCTTCTTCACCTAAACCACGAGCATAGGGAACAGTTTCTTCGCCAAAATAATCAGCATATTCTTGGGAATTAATTAAGTTATCTATCAGACCATCTAATCCTCTTGTAGAAACAAAAGAAAAGTATTTTTTAAATTCTTGGAGAGAGCTTAAACCTCTTCCTAAAAAATGCTTTAGAGATAATTCTATAACTCTACTATTGACAAAAGGTTGATTAAACTGTTTTCTATAAATCGATGACTTACCAATAGCACGTATAAACTCTTTAATTGACAATTGACCAATCTTAACTTGAGATTCTAGATCAGAAAATTGCAAATTATATGCTTTAGAAATATCACGTTCAAATATTTGTCTATAACAAGCAGCAATAACACTTTGCTTTTCATCTATAGATAAGCTACTTTTCATAATAAAACGACGATTAGATACACCTGCTTGATTATATATTTGCGGTAAACGCAAACCCTGTAAATCGTTAGATACTCTTTTTCTAACCTTATCACTTGAACCAGAAGACTCAAATTCAAATATAATTACATTAAAATACTGTTGAACTAATTGTTTTGCTTCAGCATCATCTTCAAATAAATTAACTGAGAACTTACGCATTTCACGTAATGCAACTATCGCAGCAGCACTAGAACATGCATTATCAATAAGTTCTCTCAAGCCACGTATATTAACAGCAAGAATGTTGGTATCACCTGCAATGATTGCATAAGTTAGATAACGAAGAAACCAATCTAAATCTCGCAAAGATTTTTTCATTCGAATAGATCCATATTTTACAACGTTAATTGGCTTAAAACCAGGTGGTAAGGGATCATTAGAACTAAATAATGTAGACGAAATACTATCTAATAAACTACTAGATGCGTTACCAGAGAGCTCCTTAGACATTTCAAAATCATTACCATTGCTAATATCAAGGAATGCAGCTTGAGGTTTTTCTAAGTAAGAGAGAGGTGAGCCACCAACAAATATTTTATCAGCAGCTTTAGAAATTAAAAAGTTAGCATTTTGAGTTAGTAAATTAGCTATCTCCAATCTTTTACTACCAGAGCTAAAAAAAGAGGTTAGTTGATTTAATTCTCCAAGCTCTAAAAATCTATCTTGCTGTTCTGCTTGCAAAATACTCGCTATAGAAACTGTTCTATAAAGTTTTGGCTGTACAAATGGACTGCCACCACTAGCTTTAACTATCATGAAATTATATATTCCTAATTTAAGAAATTAACTGAAATATTATAACTATTATAATCAAAATAATAGGAATAATAAGTATTAAGAAATCACATAGAAAATTAATACTATAATATAATTAAATTAGAAAACTACCTTGAATCAAGATAAATTTTGTAATACTTTAAACAATTGAATTAGTTGAAAAAATAATTTTTGTAAAGTTCACATGTTAAATATGAATAATAAATATCACAACAGTACTGATAGTAATATGTCGATCCTCGAACATTTAATAGAATTAAGGTATAGAGTATTTATATCATTGATAATATTTTCAGGTGTTACTATAATCTGCTTAATATATAACAAAGCTCTCACATATATATTACAAAAACCTGCATTAGGTATCAAATTTTTGCAACTAGCACCTGGAGAATATCTTTTCGTTTCAGTAAAAGTAGCTGTTTATTCAGCAATTATAATCAGTAGTCCATTTAGCTTAAGTCAGATTATATTATTTATATTACCTGGGCTAACAAAAGAAGAAAGTAGATACGTAATTCCTATGATTATAGGATCTGTCATACTCTTTTTTAGCGGTATATTATTCTCTTATCAGATCTTAATTCCTATTACACTAAATTTTCTCATTCAGTACGGCTCAGATATTATAGAACCAATATGGTCATTCGAGGAATATTTTAATTTTATTTTACTAATAGTATTTAGTACAGGGATATCGTTTCAAATACCGGTATTACAACTTATATTAGGATTAAATAATATTATAAAATGGCAAAAGATGCTTCGATACTGGAAATATGCTATATTTATAGCTACCATATTAAGTGCAGTTATAACACCTTCCACGGATCCTATAACTCAACTTTTAATGACATTCATCATACTCTTACTATACTTCAGCGGCATTATAGCTCTTAAATTTATTAAAACAGAGAAAACATAAAAATCATGGAAAATAACGATTTATTCTCAATAATAAATATAGAATGTTATTATAAATACAAACAACAAACGTAAGATGTAAGAAAATTCAAAAGTATGAAAACACAAATAAAAAAAATTAAAGTAGATCTAAAAAAGCTAGTACTACTAATCATTAGTATAGTTGGATTATCAATCATGGAGCCTTATTATGCGAATAGTTTTCCTATATATGCACAACAAGGTTATGAAAATCCAAGAGAAGCAACTGGACGTATTGTATGCGCTAATTGCCATTTAGCACAAAAGACAGTTTCAATTGAGACACCAAAGTCCGTACTACCAAATAGTATTTTCGAAGCTAAAATATCAATTCCTTACAACATAAACAGCAAGCAATTGTTAGGAAATGGAAATGAGGGTTCATTAAATACTGGTGTAGTATTAATCTTACCAGAGGGCTTTAAATTAGCACCTAAGAAAATGTTAAACGATGATTTAAAAAATAAAACTAAAAATTATTACATACAACCATATAGTTCCTCAAAACAAAACATATTAGTAGTAGGCCCAGTACCTGGAAGCAATAACCAAGAAATAATATTTCCAATACTATCTCCTGATCCTAGTCAAGACAAAAATGTACATTTTCTAAAATATCCTATATATGTTGGAGGAAATAGAGGACGCGGTCAAATTTATCCTACAGGAGACAAATCTAACAATAATCCAATTATAGCTACAGTAGATGGAAAAGTAACTAAGATAAATACAAACGAAAAAGGAGGTTTTTTAATTGATATAGAAAAAGCTAATGGTGAAGTAATAACAGAGCAAATACCACCAGGCTTAAAACCAATAATTCAGGAAGGAAGTAGTATTTCCAGTAACCAAAACTTAACAAATGACCCTAACATAGGTGGATTTGGTCAAAATGAGACGGAAATAGTTCTTCAAAATCCAGCAAGAATTAAGAGTATGATAATATTTTTTATTGCTGTTACAATTGCACAAATTTTCTTTGTTTTAAAGAAAAAGCAATGGGAAAAAGTACAAGCAGTAGATTCAAACTTTTAGCTATAGGTAATATTGATACCTTATAGATACCAATACTAAATCATTGATTTTTAGCTAATAAAATAAATATTCAAAACTACCTTTAAGCAAACAGCATTCTCACAGAATCAATAATCTGTTGAGGATGTATTACAGTAGCCTTCTCTAAGTTTCCATTATAAGGAGTAGGTATATCTTGAGAAGATAACCTGACAACAGGTGCATCTAATAAATCAAAATACTTATCATTAACTTGAGCAATTATTTCAGCAGCTATACCACCAGTTTTCATACATTCTTCAACTATAATCAAATAATTAGTTTTCTTCAGAGAATCAATAATAGTATTAATATCTATTGGTTTCAAAGATATTAAATCAATTATTTCTGGATCATATCCTTCTTCAACTAGTTTATTAACAGCCTGCATAACATGGTGACGCATACGTGAATAAGTCACAATAGTAACATCCTTTCCCTTCCTAACTATTTCTGCTTTATCTAATGGAACAAAATATTCTTTAGTGGGAATATCATCTTTTAAATTATATAACAATACATGTTCAAACAAGATAACCGGATTATTATCACGAATAGCAGATTTTAGTAGACCTTTAGCATTATAAGGAGTAGAACAAGCAACGATCTTTAAACCAGGTATTGCCTGAAAATATGCCTCCAATCTCTGTGAATGTTCAGCGCCCAATTGTCGTCCAACTCCACCAGGTCCGCGAATTACTAACGGAATTGTAAAATTCCCGCCTGAAGTATACCTTAACATTCCAGCATTATTTGAGATTTGATTAAAGGCAAGCAACAAAAAACTCATATTCATACCTTCAACTATAGGTCGCAAGCCAGTTATAGCTGCACCAATAGCCATACCCATAAAACTATTTTCAGCTATTGGTGTATCTAGGACTCTTAAGTCTCCATATTTAGCATGAAGATCTTTAGTGACTTTATAAGAACCACCATAATGACCAACATCTTCACCCAAAACAAAAACAGAAGAATCTTTATGCATTTCTTCATCAGTAGCTTGACGCAAAGCATCAAATAGAAAAGTTTTAGTCATAATCTTTTGATATATTTTTTATTAAAAAGTTGATTAGTTTATTAAATAATAAATTTAATTAGTCTTCTACAAATAGATAACGTGTCAATTGATCAACCTGGGGCTCGGGACTAGATAAGGCAAAATCGACTGAATCATCTATCTTTTTTCTTACCTTTAATTCAAGATTTTTTAAATTATCAGAGGAAGTTAATTGATTATCGATAATATAACCTTTTAAACGTTTAATTGGATCACGAGCAAGCCAAGCATTTTTCTCTTGTCGAGACCTAAGTTCATCTGGATCTGCTAAAGAATGCCCTCTAAAGCGATATGTTAAAGCTTCGATTAAAGTAGGTCCTTCACCAGATCTTGCTCTAGCAATAGCTTCTGTTGCCACATTTCTAATAGCTAACACATCCATTCCATCAACTTCTACACCCGGTAAACCAAATGCTTGAGCCTTTTTATAAATCTCAGGAGAAGAAGTCGAACGATGATGCGCCATACCAATAGCCCACTGATTATTTTCAACAACAAAAATAATTGGCAACTTCCACAGAACAGACATGTTAAGGCATTCAAAAAATTGGCCGTTGTTAGTAGTTCCATCGCCGAAAAAACATACTGTAACACTTAATAAGCCTTTATCTCCAAAAACTTGCTTTTTATAAATACTTTGAAAAGATGCTCCTAAAGCAACTGGGATACCTTCACCAATAAATGCAAATCCACCTAAAAAGTTGTGTTGTGCAGAAAATATATGCATTGAACCACCACGTCCTTTACTGCAACCAGTTTCTTTACCAAATAATTCTGCCATAACATTTTTAGGATCAACGCCTTTACTTAAGGCATGAACATGATCTCGGTACGTACTACAGACATAATCTTGAGGTTCCAATAATTTAATAACACCAGTAGATACAGCTTCTTGACCATTATACAAATGTACAAAACCAAACATTTTACCACGATAATACATCTGAGCACACATATCTTCAAAATAGCGGCCTAATAACATATCTTCATATAATAGTAAAACAATATTTCTATCAATTATATTATTAATGGAAGAGGTTACTGGTAGAGCAATTTGTCGTTTATTTTCACACATTATTGTACAAATATCTCCTATAATATTACGATATAAACAATAGCTATTTAAACTATATAAGTTAGCCTATTATATCATACTTATGATAATAAAAAACTTGTATCTGCAGTTATATTATAAAATCACAAATATATTATAATATTATTCTTTAACATCAATGTAATAAGCTAAAAGCTTTAATAATGAATACATATTCACGAGAAATATTTCTAGAAATTAAGCCCGAATTAGAACAGTTAAATAGAAATTTACAAAAAATGATTGAAGCAGAGCATCCTATATTATATGCTGCTGCAGAGCAATTGTTTAGCGCAGGTGGTAAAAGAATACGTCCAACAATTATACTTACAATTGCAAAACTAATCCAGCAAAAATTAGATATATCTAATGAACAGAAGAGATTAGCAGAAATTACTGAAATTATACATACAGCTAGTTTAGTTCACGATGATGTTATTGATGAATGCGAAAAAAGGAGAGGAATTAAAACGGTACACAATCAATTTACAAATAAAATAGCTGTCCTAGCAGGAGACTTTTTATTTGCACAATCGTCATGGTACTTAGCTAATTTGAAAAACCTAGAAGTTGTTAAAACAATATCAAAGGTAATAACAGATTTTGCAGAAGGAGAAGTTCAGCAAGGAACAAAATCTTTTGATACACAGATTTCAATAGAAGATTATATTGAAAAATCTTTTTATAAAACAGCATCTTTGATAGCGTGCAGTTGCAAAGCCACGACTATGCTAGGAAAAAAGGAAGGTAATATTCAAAATGATTTTTATCTATATGGTAAACACATAGGTCTCGCATTTCAAATAATAGATGATATTTTAGATATAGTAAGCTCAACTAGACAAATTGGCAAACCTGCTGGACTCGATCTACAAAATGGTAATTTAACGGCTCCACTAATTTTTGCATTGGAAGAAAAACCTGAACTAGTAAAACTAGTTAACCAAGAATTTCAAAATAAACAGGACATTAATAAAGCTATTAACATAATAAAAGCAACTAGAGGAATACAAAAAGCCAAAGACCTAGCACAGGAACATATTCAGTTGGCAATACATGTTATACAAAATAGATATCAATATATAGAAATAAAAAATCTAATTTTAGTTAGTTACTATGTATTAGATAGAATCAATTAGCTATCTAAATAACTTGACTTAATACCATCAACAAAACAAGCAAAAGCTGATTTATCAACGAGAGCTAGTTGAGATAATATTTTACGATTTAACGCTATATTAAGTTTTTTTAATAGGTAAATAAATTGGCTATAACTTATATTATGTAAGCGCGTTGAAGCATTTATACGTACAATCCACAAACGTCGATAATAGCGTTTCTTCTTTTTTCTATCAATATAAGAATACTTAAGTGCCTTTAAAACTTGTTGTTTAGCTGTACGAAAAAGCTTAGAGTGAGATCCTCTAAAGCCTTTAGCTAATTTCAGTACCTTTTTTCTTCTTTTACGAGCAATATTTCCTCTTTTTATTCTTGTCATGTAAGAAATACAGTAATTTATATTTTAATATATGTACGGTAGACTATTTATAAAATTACGTTTATCTGTTAAATTAACTTCCTTAATATTACGTAACTTACGTTTTCTTTTGCTGCTTTTCTTTTGTAGTAGATGACTTCTACAAGCCCTATGCTTTAATAATTTTTTTTTAGAAGTTATCTTGAAACGCTTCAGAATTGATTGAGTTGTTTTCAATTTATACATTGTAATTAAGATAAAATAAATCTTGTATTAACTTAGTAAAATTAGTTCAACAAAGACATTATAAGAACTTTTTACGAAAGTTATTAATAGAACCTAATAATAACATTAACATAATTTTAATCAAATTAGAATTCAGCTCTTGAAATATTTTCATATTGAGATTAAAAGCAATATTTGCCTCAGATATAATATGTTCAATCTGTGTTTTTGTCAAAGGTATTTTGTTAAGAGAACTACGATATTGATCCTTAAATAACTCCTCATCTGAGATCAAGTCAAAATCATAAAAAGCAGTGCCTGAATTATTAGGCAATTGCATTGCATTTTTAGCAATCTTTTTCAATATTTGTCCTCCAGACAAATCACCAATATAGCGTGTATAAGAGTGAGCTATTAATAGTTGAGGATTATTAGAACCTATTTTATGTATACGATCAATGTAAATTTGAGTTGCTGATGAAGGTTGAATTAAATTTGACCAATCTTCACCATAATAATAAACTAAGTCTTTAATTAAACTATCCCTTCTATAAAGCTCTGGAAAATATATAGCTTTAACTACTTCATTATCTTTATTAGCTTCTATCTCTTTCTCTATTGAATTATATATAAAAAATAAATTAGCTATTAACTTTCGGTATGATTTTTTATCTACTACTCCACCAAGAAAGGATTTTACAAAACTAACATTTTCGGCCATACTATGTGATTTAGTTGTTCCTTCACGCAGTTGTTGAGCTAAATTAGTACACATAACTATTTCCTTATATTTATCTAATTAATAAAAAACTTAGATGTATTTAGAGATTGAACACACTAATAAATATAATAAATAAAATAAACTTCTGTTTTATTTTATTAAAAAGTTTAACACAGTATTATTATAGAATAGTTCCAATAGTTATTTATATAGATTGAAAATATTCTTTAGAACTTGTAGGACTACTTTTAATAGTAGGATGTCCTGGTTGCCAATTAGCAGGACAAACTTCATCAGGGTTACTCTGTACATACTGAATTGCTTTTAAAGTTCTTAATGTTTCATTAAAACTCCTACCTACATCTAGGTTATTAACTAAAATGTGCTGAATAATACCTTGTCTATCTATAATAAATAGACCTCTAAGTGACTTACCTTCGTTATTCAATATATTATAAGATAAACTAATCTGTTTACTAAGATCGGAAACTAAAGGATATTTTAAATCGCCAACACCACCTGATTCACGATCAAGCTGCATCCATGCTAAATGGCAATATTCACTATCAACAGATATACCCAAAACTTCCGCTCCTAAAGATTTTATTTGATCGTAATTGTCACTAAACGCAGTAATTTCTGTAGGACAAACAAAAGTAAAATCTAAGGGATAGAACAACAATATAAGATATTTACCTATATAGTCTGATAAATGAACTTGCTTAAACTCTTGCTCATAAACAGCAGTAGCAGAAAAATCTGGAGCATTATGACCAACTTGGATAAAATTTTTACTTAACATGATAGTCTTCAATTAATTTATAATACACAAGTATAAATAATAGTATTATATTATAAAATTATACAAGATTTTTTATGATGTTATAACAGTAATAAAAATCAATTTTAAAAAAAAGATAAAAAATAGCGGGGAATGGATTTGAACCATTGACCTTCGGGTTATGAGCCCGACGAGCTACCAGACTGCTCTACCCCGCGAGTGAGACTAAAACATTATATAATAGATATACTAATATTTCAAAAATTCTGATAAAATAAATACCCTAAAATCAGATTTAATATGGTTAATAAACAAATAGATTTAATACGTAAGATAAATGGCATTATTTCATATAAGCCTATTAGTCTATCTTGCATTAAATAATCAGACGTTTTGACCCACACTTGACCATCATACCAACCTGACTCTTCATAAAAAACTGTTGCACTGAGAAGCCTTTTAATAATATAAGACCAACCTAGATAAATACGAACAAAAACAAAAAATAAAATTACATTAGAAAAAATAAAATCCAATATAAATATTTTGAATAAATTATAATTAGAAAAAAATGGTATAATCAACAAACTAACAACAATAACAACTGAACAAGAAAGAATAATTAAACCATATAAAAATGATTTCAACTTCGATATAGACCAAGCAAATAACCAAGACTGTCTTAAAGACAAATATTCATTTATGGGTTGTTGATCAAAAGGTACAGGGCAATTATTTTTTGCAATAGACATATGTAAAATGTTTTTTAAAATAACACTAAGTTTATAAGCACAAATGAACTTAAAGAGATTTTACTAGTAGTAAGACTGTCAAAGTAAAAAACATGAATATACTAAAAACCAACAATTTTTGCATAGATGCTTGGTTAGAGCTAAAGGCAAAAATTTTGCTTTGGTTGATAGAATTACCTGCACTGCTACGACTTGGACTAATTACTAGTACGAATACTATAGTCAATAGACTAAAAAAATACCATAACAATTTAAACATAAAGTAAAGTGAAATTTAGTAAATTAAATATATAACTTAAAATATTCATCAAAATATTTAATATATCATAAATTTTTAAGTTATACACGAAAATAATTATCCCTTTAAGATTTAAGATAATTTTCAAAATCCCAGGATATATACAAAATTAATGCTATTTATTAACAATATATCTATTCACCTTGTATTTTAAGTAATACAAAACCTAAAGCTAAACCAATAATAATCATTATCGAACTAACAACCGCAGTGGTTAATATTTCTGATAACATATATTCTCCTTATTTTTTTAAAAACCGTTTCTTCCCCAGACAACCAAAGCAATAGAGAAAGTAAATATTGCTAGTAATGATCCCCAACCCAAACTAATAATATCTATCACTTGTATCTCCAAAAAAAAATAAATTAAAGTTATTATATTAATATAATAGCTTTCATAATAACAATTAAATCGATAAACATGTGAATAAAAATTCTAAGGAGACGATAAAACAAATTAAAGAAATGTAAATTTTTCAAGATTATAAATACATACAAAGTGACTTAGAGTTAGTATAAACATAAAGAAATACATCTAATTTTATTAAAAAAATATGCAAAGTACATTTAGTGAAACAGATCCAAAAGTTAAAGAAACCTTACTAACACCCAGATTCTATACTACCGATTTCGAAGAAATGTCACAACTAGACATTTCCTTAAATACAGAAGAATTTAAAGCATTATTAAAAGAATTTAGAGCAGATTATAATAAAAAACATTTTATTAGAGATGAAGAATTTAATAACTCATGGACTAATTTGAGTTATGAAACGAAAAATTTATTTGTAGAATTTCTTGAAAGATCTTGCACTGCAGAATTTTCAGGTTTTTTGCTTTATAAAGAACTATCACGAAGACTAGAAAAAACAAACCCCATATTAGCTGAATGCTTTTTACTTATGTCTAGAGATGAAGCAAGACATGCTGGATTTTTAAACAAAGCAATAGGAGATTTTAACTTATCATTAGACCTTGGTTTTCTTACTAAAAGTAGAAAATATACGTTTTTCTCACCTAAATTTATTTTTTACGCAACTTACTTATCTGAAAAAATCGGATATTGGCGATATATCACTATATACAGACACCTAGAAAAACATCCTAAACATCGTATATATCCAATATTTAAATTCTTTGAAAATTGGTGCCAAGATGAAAATAGGCATGGAGACTTTTTTGCAGCTTTACTAAAATCTCAACCTCAATTCCTAAACAATACAAAATCTAAATTATGGTGCAGATTTTTCCTAATCAGTGTATTTGCAACCATGTATCTTAATGATTTCCAAAGATCAGATTTCTACAAATCAATAGGATTAGACGCTAGACAATATGATATGCAGGTAATACGGAAAACAAACGAGAGCGCATCTCGTATATTTCCTATAGCACTAAACATAGACAAGCCGGAATTTTTTAAACGCCTAGATATATGTGCATCAAAAAACAAAATTTTGATTGAACTTGACAAAAAAAATGATAATTTGATAAGTAAATTCTTTAAAAAAATACCCGCTTATTATACGCTAGGACTAAATTTAATTCAACTTTATTTAATACCACCAATAGAATCATCATACATAAATAAAAAGTTTAAATAAAGACTAAAAGACAAGATTTAAACAAAATGATACATTAATAGCAAAAATCCAAATCATAAAGCTTTATTTCTTTTTATAAAACTTAGACCTAAAAAAGATATATTATATATAAAACTAAGAATACATTAGAAATCATATCATGAGCAATACAATTAATTTCAAAATGCCCTCTCCAACATTTGGAGGTAGTACAGGTGGATGGCTTAGATCAGCTGAGATAGAAGAAAAATATGCTATTACATGGAATAGCAATGCTAAAGATATATTTGAAATGCCAACTGGTGGATCAGCTATTATGGCCGAGGGTGATAATTTATTGTATCTAGCTAAAAAAGAGCAATGTCTTGCATTAGGAAGCCAATTGAAGACTAAATTTAAAATTACTAACTTTAAAATCTATCGAATTTTCCCAAATGGAGAAGTACAGTACTTACATCCTAAAGATGGTGTATTTCCTGAAAAAGCAAATGAGGGCCGAATTGGCGTAGGCAATATAAGCCACAGTATAGGTAAAAATGATAATCCAGTAAATAAAAAATTTACAAACAAAGCAACTTATGAATAAATAGCAAAAAGACTATAACTAAATATTGTAGTTATAGTCTTTTTTTGCTAAAATTTTATTAACTAAGATACTGGAGAGGTGGTAGAGTTGGTTGATTGCGTCTGATTTGAAATCAGATGAACTGAAAGGTTCCGTGGGTTCGAATCCCACCCTCTCCGTACTCAATGCTAAATAAAGTCCTATTTTTTAATTAAGATTTACAGCTTTCTCAATAAACTTTACTGCTTGGTTCAAAGTAGCAATTTTTTCTGCATCTTCATCAGGTATTTCTATATTAAATTCCTCTTCTATAGCCATCACTAATTCAACCGTATCTAATGAATCAGCGCCTAGATCATTAGCAAAATTTGCTTCAAGGGTAACTAATTTTGCATCAACACCTAATTGTTGTGCAACAATTTCTCTAACTTTTTCAAAAATATTTGAGTTACTTTCTTTTGATGACATAAGGACTCCTATAATTTATAAATTTACTTGTATTTTATGTAAAAATTCAAAAACCTGTATCTATAAAATTCACAATTTAAGATAATATCAAAAATGTTGGATGAAGACAAAATTAAATAGGATAAATAATAATACTTTGATGACTAGAATTACCGTAATAAGAATATTTTAAGTTATACATTTTTATCAACTTACATTGCAAACTCTTAACACTAGTTGAGCGTGGCAATAATTGAACTGACTGCTTGTATGTTAAAACAATTTTCTCTATAGCTAGTCTAGCTTCTATTAAAGCATTTAGTGTATCTATTGTCCTATTTAAACATAATTGATGCCAACCAGAATGAGACAAAACATTACAAGATAGCATTTGCTTTAATCCTCTAATAATATTATTTATGCTGTTATTATTAATTGTATAAATTACAATATTTTTTATCTTAGCTACTTGGCGAATCTTACTATTTTGTTTTATATAAGCTCTAAGAGCTAATATATAAGTTGCTTTTGAAATATCTCGGGTTAAAATAATAGGTAAATTTAAAGCTTTAATTGTAGTTTCTATCTGTTGTATATTTATACCGTAAACATACAAATTAACTAAATCAGGCTTTTCATTAAAATAGCTTTCATTAGATAAACTGTCAACATATTCTAAATTAGAAATAGACTTTATACTAACTTGACTTAAATGATTATCTAAATCAGTATATACATTAGCAAAATTAAAAACATTATTTTTCTTTATAACTCTATATTCTTTAGAAGAAGAACCACCATATGAACTAAAGTCAATAAAATTAGAGTTTTCACACTCAATAGAAATAGATCCATCACAATTTAGTTTACGTCTTTGTAAAGAGAGTATAGAGCCTTGCAAAATTAAATCAACCATTTGATCAACTCTTTCATGAATTACCCAGTTATAACGATCATGAATCTCTATTGCTATTTGAAAAGCAGGAATAGCTTTCCTTTCTAGTACACTCTTCTGTGACCCTCTTCTTTTAGCTTCATCATCGCCTAAAGTTACATATTGTATACCACCAACTAGATCTGCCAGAACAGGGTTCTTAATAACACTATCTAAGTAGTTACCATGGGCTGTACCAACTAATTGAACACCTCTTTCAGCTATAGTACGAGCAGCTAGTGCTTCTAGTTCAGTACCGATTTCATCTATAATAATAACTTCTGGCATATGATTTTCAACAGCCTCAATCATTACTTGATGCTGCAATTCAGGCCTCGTAACTTGCATTCTTCTAGCTCTACCTATGGCTGGATGAGGAATATCACCATCACCAGCTATTTCATTAGAAGTATCAATAATAACAACTCTCTTCTCCATTTCATCTGCTAGGACTCGTGTAATCTCTCTGATAGCAGTTGTTTTGCCAATTCCAGGCCTACCAAGTAAGAGTATAGATTTTTTATCGTAAAGTAAATCTCTTATAATACCAACTGTACCAAATATAGCTCTACCAACACGAAAAGTTAGGCCAATAATATTACCTTTTCTATTTTTAATAGAACTAATACGATGTAATGTACATTCAATTCCAGATCTATTGTCACCACTAAAACGTGGTATTTTTTTGATGCAGAAGTACAAATCATGCCATGAAACATTAGTTCTGGATAAATACTGGGGACCATTAGGAAAACGTGCTTCTGGCTTTCTTCCTAAATCCATAACTATTTCTATTAGAAATTTTTTATCTGGATGCTTTTCTAAAGGATTTTTAATAAAATCGGGTAATATATCTAAGAGTTTATCTAAATCATCAGCTATTAACATTATTTAAAGTTCATCAGTTAATATATTATATACCAATAAATATAAAATAAGTACATTATCAAATAAGCTTTAATTAAATTATACATTAAAAAACGTGGCAAAAAAACATTAATTGCAATATAATATATATACAAAAATATATTCAATAAATATTAAAGGAATCACTTTCAAAATAAGAATGATAGTAATTAAAAACGTAAATCAAAAAATATAATACATTGTTTATAAAGAAAATGATATATATAAAGTTAACGATTTATAAAATTTGATCACAAGAAATAGTTTGAAGGTAAACTTAATTAAAAACCAAATTGATAGATAAAAAAACTAAATCAACATTTTAATACTTTAGAAAAATACACAGTTACATATGTCAAACTTAAAGAACGTCAAGAATCTTATAAACTCTATTAATAAAAATAATATTAGTCAAATTAAAATAAGAAATAACGAAACGGAAATATTAATTAGCAGAAGCAAAAAAAAATTAAATCAACAAAACGCTAAATTTAATTTTGTTAGGAACACAGAAAGTAATCACGAAAATGATAAAGGGTATAAAGACAAAGAAAATAGTAGTACAGTAATATTAAAAACCAATAAGATAAATACTCAGGATGTTAATAAAAAAGTACAGGAAGATATTACAGAAACATCAAATAAATACGCAACCATCATTTCACCTATGGTAGGAACTTTCTATAGATCGCCAGGACCCAACGAGCCACCTTTTGTTGAAATTAATGAGACAGTTAAAGCAAAACAAACAGTTTGCATTATAGAAGCAATGAAATTAATGAATGAGATAGAAGCAGAAACAGAGGGAGAAATAGTCGAAATACTTGTAAAAGATGGTGAAATAGTTGACTGTGGACAAGCATTAATGAAGGTTAAAATACAATAATAGTAACATTTTAACTATTGTTAACAGATAGAAATAACTCCGCTAAGTAAAACTATAATATTAATATAATATAATAAAAACTTGCATACCATTGAATAAAAATATATAAAATAAAAACTCAAGGTTTTTATTTAAATATTTAATTTTGTAAGTGTGAGTGTTTTGTTAATTGTCTCAGAACATAAAAATAATATAGAGAGGAGAATCTCGATGGGAACTAGCTCAAAAGAGCAAGAGACAAATCAGGTAAAAGTAAGTGTCGATAAAAATCCAGTTACAACGTCATTTGAAAAATGGGCTAAACCAGGTCACTTCTCAAGAACACTAGCCAAGGGACCAAGTACAACTACTTGGATATGGAATTTACATGCAGATGCTCACGACTTTGATAGTCATACAAATTCTTTAGAAGATATATCACGTAAAATATTTAGTGCACATTTTGGTCAATTAGCTATAATTTTTCTATGGTTAAGTGGAATGTATTTCCATGGTGCTAGATTTTCAAACTATGTAGCATGGTTAAGTAATCCAACAGTAGTCAAACCTAGTGCACAAATAGTATGGCCTATTGTTGGGCAAGAAATTTTAAATGCTGATGTAGGAGGGGGATTCCAAGGAGTTCAAATCACTTCTGGCTTTTTCCAGCTATGGAGGTCATCTGGAATAACAACAGAATTTGAACTATACATCACTGCAATTGGAGGACTTTTCATGTCATTCCTTATGGTATTTGCAGGATGGTTTCACTACCATAAATCAGCACCAAAGCTTGAGTGGTTCCAAAATGTTGAGTCCATGATGAACCATCATCTAGCAGGACTACTAGGGCTTGGATGCCTAGGATGGTCAGGACATCAAATCCATATAGCTTTACCAATAAACAAATTATTAGATTCAGGTGTATCTCCTCAAGAAATACCATTACCACATGAGTTCATGACTAATAGAAATTTAATGAGTGAACTATATCCCAGTTTTAATAAAGGAATATTACCATTCTTTACATTGAACTGGAATGAATATTCTGATTTTCTAACCTTTAAAGGTGGACTAAATCCGGTAAACGGCGGACTATGGCTCAGTGATATCGCTCATCATCATTTAGCATTATCTGTTCTATTTTTAGTAGCTGGACATATGTATAGAACAAATTGGGGCATAGGGCATAGTATGAAAGAAATATTAGAAGCTCATAGAGGTCCGTTTACAGGAAAAGGACACAAAGGATTGTATGAAATTCTAACAACTTCGTGGCATGCACAACTTGCTATTAATTTAGCTATGATTGGATCACTGAGTATCATCGTAGCTCATCATATGTATGCAATGCCACCGTATCCTTACATAGCAACTGACTATGCTACACAATTGTCACTATTTACTCATCATATGTGGATCGGAGGGTTCTGCGTAGTAGGTGCAGGTGCACACGCATCTATATTTATGGTCAGAGATTATAATCCAGCACAAAACTATGATAATGTTTTAGATAGGGTAATTAGACACAGAGATGCAATAATTTCCCATCTTAACTGGCTATGTATTTTTCTTGGATTTCATTCATTTGGATTATATATACATAATGATACGATGAGAGCTTTAGGAAGATCTCAAGATATGTTCTCAGATACAGCAATACAATTACAACCAATTTTTGCACAATGGATTCAAAGTATCCACACTCTAGCGCCAAGTAATACTAGTCCCAATTCACTAGCAACAGCAAGCTATGCTTTTGGTGGAAATACAATTTCAATTGCTAACAAGATTGCAATGACACCAATTAAACTTGGTACTGCTGACTTTATGGTACATCATATACATGCATTTACTATACATGTAACAGTATTAATATTAGTCAAAGGATTCTTATTTGCAAGAAATTCAAGGTTAATTCCTGACAAATCTAATTTAGGTTTCCGCTTTCCTTGTGATGGCCCAGGAAGAGGTGGTACATGTCAAGTATCAGCTTGGGATCATGTATTTCTAGGCTTATTTTGGATGTATAATTCATTATCTATAGTGATTTTTCATTTTAGTTGGAAAATGCAATCAGATGTATGGGGAAGCATTACAGACTCAGGTACAATATCTCATATAACTGGAGGCAACTTTGCACAAAGCGCAATAACAATAAATGGTTGGTTACGAGACTTTTTATGGGCCCAAGCCTCTCAAGTTATTCAATCTTACGGATCAGCGCTATCAGCCTATGGACTAATATTTTTGGGAGCTCACTTCATATGGGCATTCAGTCTAATGTTCTTATTTAGTGGAAGAGGTTATTGGCAAGAGCTAATTGAATCAATCGTATGGGCACATAATAAAGTAAAGGTAGCACCGTCAATTCAACCCAGAGCATTGAGTATAACACAAGGAAGAGCTGTTGGATTAGCTCATTATTTACTAGGAGGAATTGGTACAACCTGGGCGTTCTTTCTAGCACGAATATTATCAGTAGGATAAGGAAACATAAAAATGGCAACAAAATTTCCAAAATTCAGCCAAGCACTATCGCAAGATCCTACAACAAGAAGGATTTGGTACGGTATAGCAACAGCTCACGATTTTGAAAGTCATGATGGCATGACAGAAGAAAACTTATATCAAAAAATCTTTGCATCACATTTTGGACATATAGCAATTATTTTTTTATGGACATCAGGCAATTTATTCCATGTTGCTTGGCAAGGTAATTTTGAACAGTGGGTACTAAATCCACTAAAAGTTAAACCCATAGCTCATGCAATATGGGACCCCCACTTTGGTCAACCAGCAATTAAAGCATTCAGCAAAAATGGATCACTTTATCCTGTTGATATCGCATTTTCTGGACTATACCACTGGTGGTATACAATTGGAATGAGAACAAATAAGGACCTATATGATGGAGCTATTTTTCTACTAGTTCTATCAGCAGTTATGCTATTTGCTGGATGGCTGCACTTGCAACCAAAATTCAAGCCTGGCTTATCATGGTTTAAAAACAATGAGTCACGACTAAATCACCACCTGTCAGGACTTTTTGGTTTTAGTTCACTTGCTTGGACAGGTCACTTAGTTCACGTTGCAATTCCAGAATCACGTGGTCAACATGTTCGATGGAATAATTTCACAGAAATCTTACCACACCCTCAAGGCCTAAAACCATTCTTCACTGGTAGATGGTTTGAGTATGCATCTAATCCAGACACTTTAAAACATACATTTAGTACAGGTGAAGGCGCAGGAACAGCTATTCTAACTTTTTTAGGTGGATTTCATCCTCAAAGTCAATCGCTATGGTTAACAGATATTGCTCATCACCACCTTGCAATAGGTGTAATCTTTATTATTGCGGGTCACATGTACAAGACAAATTGGGGCATAGGCCATAATTTGAAAGATATATTAGAGACTCATAAACCACCAAGCGGTAAGCTAGGAGAAGGACATAAAAACTTATATGAAACAATTACAGAATCGCTTCATATGCAGCTAGGATTAGCACTTGCCGCTTTAGGGGTAACTACTTCATTAGTTGCACAACATATGTATGCTCTACCACCTTATGCATTTATGGCAAAAAGCTTCACTACAGAAGCAGCATTATATACACATCATCAATATATAGCAGGTTTCTTAATGGTTGGTGCTTTTGCACACGGAGCAATATTCTTTATTAGGGATTACGATCCTGAGCAAAACAAAAATAATGTTTTGAGTAGAATGATTGAACATAAAGAAGCAATTATTTCGCACTTAAGTTGGGTAAGCTTATTTTTGGGCTTTCACACTCTTGGATTATATATACACAATGATACAATGCTTGCATTTGGTACACCAGAAAAACAGATCCTTATTGAGCCAGTGTTTGCTCAATGGATTCAAGCAAGCTCAGGGAAAGCATTATATGGATTTGATATCTTACTTTCTTCATCATCAAGTGTTGCCAGTAAGGCAGGTGTTAATATATGGCTTCCAGGTTGGCTAGAAGCAATTAATAGTAATAAAAATTCTCTTTTTCTAACAATAGGGCCCGGAGATTTTTTAGTACACCATGCAATCGCTTTAGGTCTACACACAACAACACTAATCTTAGTAAAAGGAGCATTGGATGCTAGGGGTTCCAAACTAATGCCAGATAAGAAAGATTTTGGATATAGCTTTCCATGTGACGGACCAGGAAGAGGTGGCACATGTGATATATCAGCATGGGATGCATTTTACTTGTCTGTGTTTTGGATGCTAAACACAATAGGGTGGGTAACATTCTATTGGCACTGGAAACACATCACAATTTGGCAAGGTAATGCTAGTCAGTTTAACGAATCTTCAACATATTTAATGGGTTGGTTAAGAGATTACTTATGGCTTAACTCTTCACCACTAATCAATGGATACAATCCATACGGAATGAACAATCTATCTGTCTGGGCATGGATGTTCCTATTTGGTCACCTTGTATGGGCAACTGGATTCATGTTTTTAATCTCTTGGAGAGGATATTGGCAAGAATTAATAGAAACACTTGCCTGGGCACATGAAAGAACACCATTAGCTAATTTAATTAAATGGAAAGATAAGCCAGTAGCATTATCAATAGTGCAAGCAAGACTTGTAGGCTTAGCACATTTTTCAGTTGGATATATACTAACTTATGCAGCTTTCGTAATTGCATCGACAAGTGGTAAATTCGGTTAAATAATTAAATAAATAAAAGATTATAAATTATAAGAAATATTGATTTATAATCTTTTATTTTTATTTTAATATCAAGTTGAAATTCAAAACAAAATACGATAAAATTCAATGACTATATAAAGACAATATTAAAGAAAAAATATATGGCAAAGAAAAGCATGATACAAAGAGAAGTTAGAAGAATAACACTAATAAATAAGTATCATAAACAACGCAAAGAAATTAAAAGTGCAATAAAATCCATACAAGACTTCAGTACAATTATAGAACTACAAGAAAAGTTACAAAAACTACCAAGAAATAGCTTAAAATGCAGAAATAGAAACAGATGTTGGATGACAGGAAGAAGTAGAGGTTTTTACCGCAATTTTGGACTTTCAAGACATGTACTAAGAGAAATGTCTCATTCCTGTTTATTACCTGGAATTAGAAAATCTAGTTGGTAGACTATTAAGTTATTATAAATAGACAAATATAGAAATAAAGACTCTAAGCAATAATACTTAGAGAATAAATAGATACGAATTAACACCTATAAACCAAGCTGATTACCTCTACGATATTGTAAATAAGCAGCTACTAATAGACCTAGTAATGTAATCGGAATCAAACCCAAAACTATACCAAATAAAAGAGGTTCTACCATACACAATAAAACTATAATTTAGATAATTATTAATACAATGTATAAAAACATAATAATAGATAATTATACTATATAAATCAATTAAACGACAATTAACTACCTAAACCCAATAGCTGCTTGCCAAACAAAAGCTAGTAGTAAAAAGAAAAAAGGAATAATTGGTAATATGTCGATTAAAGGACGAAATATCATATAAGCTTCTGGCAATTTAGTAAAAACCATCATTGTAAACATAAAACCTCTTAAATTACTATTAAATAAATCCAATAATTTATAATAAATATATATAAAATACATTTCATACTATATATAAATGTACAATAAATACAATTATTTACTCTATTTATTGTAAAAATATAAAATATATATACATAATTATAATAATAATATAAATTATTAACAGATTTAATAATTAGTAAAATATATTATATATTAAACAACATAATAACTGAGTACATTTCAAGATAAATGAAGGAATAGAACTATGGCAATTATTATCCAGTTACTTGTATTAGCATTTGTTATTTTATCAATTATTTTAGTTGTTGGGATACCGGTTACCTTAGCATCTCCCGGTCAATGGGAAAAATCAAAAAACTTAATTTATACCAGTATTAGCATATGGGTTGGTTTAGTAATTATTACTGGAATTGTTAATTCATTTGTTGTATAGAGCTTAATTCAAGAAAAATATTGATCTTAATTAAACGGTAGAATAGTGAGTGCTATTCTACACAAAAAGATTGACAAATAATCAAATTTTTAGTACTGTTGATTTTGTTCACTTATATTCCGCGGGTATAGCTCAGTGGTAGAGCGCAACCTTGCCAAGGTTGATGTCGCGCGTTCGAATCGCGTTACCCGCTTGATTTTAATCAAGTATCAGAATTACTAGGCTTCTTTAGAGTTAGTATCAATGACAGTATTCTCTTCAGAATCAGAAGAAGCACCAGACTTATCACTAGGATCATAAGCCTTCTTGCCAACTTCCATCATTAATTGTTGTAATTCAACCTGTAAAATTTTTATTTGGCTATAGTCATCCTGATTGATAGCGTCTTTTAGAGTTTGAATCTTTGATTCTATTTTCTTTTTAGCTGTTTTATCCAATTTATCACCTAAATCATTAATTTGATTCTGCGATTGATAACATAGAGAATCAGCACTGTTCTTTAAATCAATTTGTTCACGCTTTTGTTTATCAAGACTAGCATTTTGTTCAGCTTCCCTAACTAATTTTTCGACTTCCTCTTTAGGTAAAGTAGAAGCACCAGTAATTGTAATAGACTGTTCTTTACCTGTACCTTTATCTTTTGCTGTTACTGATAATATGCCATTAGCATCAATGTCAAATGTTACTTCTATCTGTGGAACGCCTCTAGGCGCAGGCATGATACCATCCAAACGGAAAGTCCCTAGACTTTTGTTATCTTTAGTAAACTCTCTTTCTCCCTGAAGTACATGAATTTCAACATTAGGCTGGTTATCAACAGCTGTAGAAAAAACTTCAGACTTCTTAGTAGGAACAGTCGTATTACGAGATATAATTTTTGTCATTACACCGCCTAACGTTTCAACTCCCAAAGAAAGTGGCGTAACGTCTAATAATAAGATATCTTTCACTTCACCAGCTAAAACTCCTGCTTGGACTGCAGCTCCAATTGCTACAACTTCGTCAGGATTTACACTTTGATTTGGATCCTTACCAATATAGTCTTTCACTAAATTCTGAATAGCTGGTATTCTAGTTGATCCACCAACCAAGACTATCTCATCAATATCACTAGCACTTAGCTGAGCATCTTTTAAAGCATTACTAACTGGTATTTGGCAGCGAGATATCAAATCAGAACATAAATCTTCAAATTTAGCACGAGTGATATTTTTTTCTAAATGTTTAGGGCCTGTGTCAGTTGAAGTAATAAAAGGTAAATTAATATCTGTTTGTAATAAAGTAGACAATTCCATTTTAGCTTTCTCAGAAGCTTCAGTTAATCTTTGTAATGCTTGTCTATCCTGACTTAAATCTATTCCTTGATCATTTTTAAACTCATTTACTAACCATTCAACAATTTTACGGTCAAAGTCATCTCCTCCTAAATTGGTATCGCCCGATGTAGATAGAACTTCAAAAACACCATCACCAACTTCTAAAATGGAAACATCAAAAGTACCTCCCCCTAGATCAAAAACTAATATTGTTTCATTATTTTTTTTATCTAAACCATAGGATAATGACGCAGCCGTTGGCTCGTTAATGATTCTAAGAACGTCCAAACCAGCAATTTGACCAGCATCCTTAGTAGCTTGTCGTTGAGCATCATTAAAGTAAGCAGGTACTGTTATTACAGCTTTAGTGACAGATTGACCCAAGTAGGTACTTGCATCTTCGACTAACTTCCTTAAAACCTGAGCTGAAATTTCTTCAGGAGCAAAGCTTTTACTCAAGGCAGGACAGTTCAGTTTAACATTTTTACTACTATCTGTTTCAAAAGTATAAGATAACTGATTTATTTCTTTAACAACTTCATCATACTTACGACCAATAAATCTTTTAACGGAATAAAAAGTATTTTCAGGATTCATTACAGCTTGTCTCTTTGCAATATTGCCAACCAACTTGTCTTGTTTTTTAGTATAAGCAACAACAGAAGGTGTTGTTCGTAAACCTTCTTTATTAGAGATTACTATTGGCTTTCCTGCTTCCATAACAGCAACAACAGAATTAGTTGTACCTAAATCAATTCCTATTACTTTAGTCATTGAAAAACTCCATAAATTGTAAAAAAATTATATTACTAGTCTTAATACTGCAATATATGATCTGAAGAGTAAAGTAGTAATTACCGTACAAAAAATAATAATACAAACTAAAAACAAACTTGAAAATTAATCAAAACTACAAGATAATATAAATAAAAAATTATGATAACTAATAAATTCTTATAAATAAGGATGATTAATGAATATAGGGATGATTGGTAAAAAAATTGGCATGACACAAGTATTTGACGACAATGGTAAAGTAATACCAGTAACAATAATACAAGTTGGTCCTTGTACAATTACACAAATCTTAGGGAAATCTACAGAAAAATACGCAAACATACAAGTAGGTTATGAGTATATAAATCCAAGTAAACTTAAAAAAGCTAACGTGGGCCACTTTTCAACTAAGAAATTACCATGCTTTAGATACCTGAAAGAATATAAAAGTGATCATTGGAAAGACCTAACAATAGGACAAATTATCCATTTAGATAAGTTTAAGGTAGGCCATCACGTCAATGTTACGGGAATTAGTATAGGGAAAGGTTTTAGTGGATATCAAAAAAGGCATAATTTTAGTAGGGGACCAATGTCACACGGATCGAAAAATCATAGACAACCAGGATCTATAGGAGCAGGTACAACACCAGGTAGAGTATTTCCAGGTAAAAGGATGGCTGGCCGCATGGGTAATAAGAAAACGCACATAAGAAACTTAAAAATAGTTAACATACATCAGGATAGGAATATTATGATTCTAAAAGGCTCCATTCCAGGAAAGAGTGGCAATATTATTTATATAAACCAAGGCTAAAAATGAGCATATACAAAACATTAGAATATTCAAGAATAGATGGAAACAATAAAATTATTAGTACAACAATTAATATTAACATCTGCGAAAATAAAGAAAAGCAAATGTATTGCATTCATAGAGCATTAAAACAACAACTAGGTAATAATAGAATAAGGAATGCCCATACTAAAACTCGAAGTGAAATAAGAGGTGGAGGAAAAAAACCATGGAAACAAAAAGGGACAGGTAGAGCAAGAGCTGGTTCCAATAGATCACCACTTTGGAGAGGTGGCGGAGTAATTTTTGGACCAAGACAAAAAATCTATAATTCCAAAATTAACAAAAAAGAAAAAAAACTAGCAATTAATTCAATTATTTATAATAAGCATAAAAGTACAATTTTTACTAATGATATAATAATAAATAGTAATAAGCCAAATACACAGGAAGCCATATTAGCAATTAAAAAAACTGGAATTGATTGGACAATAAAAAAGCGCATATTAATTATTGTTAGACAAACAAACCATATCCTATACTTATCATTAAGGAATATTCCTAATGTTGAGCTAATCAACGTAAAAAATCTGAATGTCTTATCTTTACTTCATGCTGATAACTTAATAATAACAAGTAGTGCTTTAGAAAAAATAAATTTATCAAATAATTCAGAATCAAATGGTTAAAAGAAAGAATCTACAAAAAATTATAGATATAATCAAATATCCTATAATCACAGACAAAACAACAAGAAATATTGAGAATAATGTTTATTCGTTTAAAGTAGACAAAAAAAGCAGTAAAGTTGAGATTAAGCAGGCAATTGAATATATATTCGATGTAAAAGTAAAGAAAGTAAATACAATTAACTATATTCGCAAAACCAAGACAGTAGGAAAATTTCGAGGATATAAAAGCGGATATAAAAAAGCAATTGTAAAACTAGATCAAGAATATACGATCAATTTATTCGAGAATACTTAAATAATAGACAAAAATAAAAAGAATGATATGGCAATTCGTTTATATAAAGCATACACACCAGGTACTCGTAATAGAACTGTTTCCACATTTAGTGAAATAACCAAAAATTTCCCAGAAAAAAACTTAACTCGTAGAAAACATTCTGCTAAAGGACGAAATAACAGAGGAGTTATAACATCTCGTCATAGGGGTGGAGGTCACAAAAAAAGGTATAGAATAATCGATTTCAAAAGAAATAAAATTAACATAGCAGGTAAAGTAGCTAGTATAGAATATGATCCTAATAGAAATGCAAGAATTGCTTTAGTTCATTATAAAGATGGAGAAAAAAGATATATATTGCATCCAAGATCACTTCAAGTAGGCAGTATAATTATCTCTGGAGATAAGGCCCCAATTGAGGTAGGAAATGCATTACCTTTAGAAAAGATTCCTTTAGGAACAGCTGTACACAATATAGAAATCAATAGATTTAGAGGTGGCCAAATTGTAAGAGCAGCCGGAACATATGCTCAAATTGTAGCAAAGGAGGGCAACTCAATAACATTAAAACTACCATCAAGTGAAGTAAGGCTAGTAAATAGAAAATGCTATGCAACAATTGGACAAGTTGGTAACATTGATTCAAGTAATATTACAATTGGTAAGGCTGGAAGAAATAGGTGGCTAGGTAAAAGACCTGAAGTACGAGGAGTTGTCATGAACCCAATTGATCATCCTCACGGAGGTGGAGAAGGAAGATCACCAATAGGAAAAACAAGACCCGTAACACCATGGGGTAAACCAGCTTTGGGACAAAAAACTCGAAAAAAGAAAAAGTATAGCAACAAGTATATATTACGTCGCCGCAAATAAAATAAACCATTAATATATTAACTAACTTAAATGTCAAGATCTCTATCTAAAGGTCCGTATATAGAAATAAAATTATTAAAGAAAATTGAAAAACTTAACCAAGGACAGACAAAAGAAACTATAAAAACTTGGTCTAGAGCATCAACAATTATTCCTAATATGATTGGTCATACAATAGCAGTACATAATGGAAAACAACATTTTCCAGTTTTTGTATCTGAACAAATGATAGGACATAAACTAGGTGAATTTGTACCAACAAGAACTTTTAGAAGCCATATAAAAAATGATAGAAGAGCAAGAAAATAAATTATGAACAGTAATTCATTAGAATCTTATGCAACAGCAAGATATATAAGAATATCCCATTATAAATCTAGAAGAGTATTACAACAAATTCAAGGTAAAAAATATAATGAGGCAAGACTAATATTAGAATTTATGCCATACAAAGCATCTAAAATTATAATGAAAATATTAGAATCAGCACTTAATAACATATCTCAAAAAACAATAAATGGAGAAGAAATCAACACAAAAGAAATAAGGATCAAAGAAGCATTCGCGAATAAAGGACCAATTCTCAAAAGGTTTCAACCAAGAGCCCAAGGAAGAGGATTTCCAATAAGAAAACCAACATGTCATATAACAATAAAACTTGAAATATAATAAAACAAATGGGACAAAAAACACATCCATCAGGATTTAGGATTGGGATAACAGAATCACATAAATCATCATGGTTTTCAAATATGAAAACATATTCTAAAAACATAGAAGAAGACTACATGATACGGTCTCACATACAAGAAAAATTAGATAAAGCTAGTATAGCAAATGTATATATTAAAAGAAAATTGGATCAAATAGAAATAGATATATATACAGCAAGACCAGGTATAATTTTAGGGAAAATGGGTAATGGCATAGAATTAATTAGAAACAGCATAGAAAAAAAACTGAAAATAAAAAGTAAAATTAGAATTAATATTATTGAAATCTTAGAGCCAGATAAAGAAGCAATATTGTTAGGACAATGGATTGCACAACAACTTGAGAAAAGAGTAGCATTTAGGAGAGCGATAAGACAGGGAATACAAAGAGCTAATAAATCAAACATTCAGGGTATCAAAATACAAATATCTGGCAGGCTAAACGGTGCAGAAATAGCAAGGAAAGAATGGATACGTGAAGGAAGAGTACCACTGCAAACACTTAGAGCAAAAATAGACTATTCATATACTCGTGCACAAACTATATATGGTATATTAGGCATAAAAATATGGCTATTTAAAGGTGAGCAAATCAAAGTATCAAATAAAACATAGAAATAATCTATAATCATACTATGATTCATTTTATAAAAAAATTCTATTTAATTAATTAATATGTTAAGTCCTAAAAGAACAAAATTCAGAAAACAACATCGTGGACGCATGAAAGGCTCAGCAACTAAGGGGAATAAAATTACATTTGGTGAGTACGGACTACAAGCAACTGAACCAACTTGGCTAACATCCAGACAGATAGAAGCAACAAGAAGAACAATTACAAGATACGTCAAAAGAGGAGGTAAGCTTTGGATACGAGTTTTTCCAGATAAACCTGTAACAGCAAGACCGGCTGAAACTAGAATGGGATCTGGAAAAGGAGCACCAGAATATTGGGTTGCAGTTATCAAACCGGGACACATTATCTTTGAGATTTCTGGCGTTACACAAAATATAGCAGAACAAGCTATGCGACTTGCATCATATAAACTACCAATTAAAACTAAGTTCATTAGAAAAGACGAAAGTAATTAAAGTAAACTAACAAATGAAAGAAAAAAATAATATAAACTTAATGTATAAACTAGAGAGAGTGGATCAGGATATAATTGATTTAAAAAAAGAATTAGTCTTATTAAGAATTAAAAAAGTAACTAAACAAAAGTTAGAACCACATATAATAAAAAAAACTAAACATCAAGTAGCACAGATGCTTACTATACATAAATCAAAAAAATAATATGCACAATAGAGAAACACTGGGAATAGTAATTAGTAATAAGATGAATAAAACTGCAGTCGTTAGTGTAAAAAAACCTATATCACATAAAAAGTATCGTAAGATCATATTAAAAACAAATAAATATTATGTACATGACCCACTAAATACATGTAATGTAGGCGATGTAGTAAGAATAAAAGAAACAAGGCCATTAAGTAAAAATAAACGCTGGCAATTAATTGATTTAGTAAAATAATGATACAAACACAAACTTATTTAAACATAGCAGACAATAGTGGCGCACGTAAAATTATGTGTATACAAGTACTGGGAACAAACAATCCACATTATGCAAAAATAGGAGATATTATAGTCGGAGTTGTGAAAGATGCTTCACCTAACATGCCTGTAAAAAGATCTGATATTGTTAGAGCTGTTATTGTCAGAACAAAAAAGACATTGCGTCGTTCAGATGGAATGAGTATTCGTTTTGATGATAATGCAGCCGTAATAATTAATAAAGATAATAACCCTAGAGGTACCCGTGTTTTCGGACCTATAGCTAAAGAGTTAAGAGACAAAAACTTTACAAAGATTATATCACTAGCACCAGAGGTTGTTTAAGTATTATGAACAAGAAGAAAGTAAATATACGCAAAGGTGATATGGTAAAAATAATATCTGGAAAGTACAAAGGACAGAATGGCCTAATTAAAAATATAATACATAATAAAGAATTAGTAACAATAGAAAATATCAATATTAAAACTAAGCATGTAAAACCACAACGAACTGAAGATAAGGGATATATAGACAAATTAGAAGGACCTATACATTATTCAAAAATCAAAATTATAGGAAAAGATAATTAATGAGTACAAAAGAATCATTAAGAATTATTTACGAGGAAAAAATTTTCCCAGAACTTTTACAAGAATTTCAATACGAAAATCCTCACGAGGTTCCAAAATTAGTAAAAATCACTCTTAATAGAGGTATAGGAGAAGCATCCCAAAATATCAAAGCTATAGATAAAAGTATTGAAGAATTTACTTCTATAACAGGACAAAAACCTATCATAACTAAAACTAAAAAATCAATAGCAGGATTTAAGATTAGGGATAATATGCCAATAGGAGTCAAAGTCACTTTAAGAAGAGAAAAAATGTACAACTTCTTAAATAAACTTATTAATTTATCATTACCACGAATTAGAGACTTTAGGGGAATCAGTGCTAAACAATTTGATGGTCGAGGAAACTATAATTTAGGCTTGAAAGAGCAAATTATATTTCCAGAAATCAATTACGAACAAATAGATAGAATTAAAGGCATGAATGTGACAATCGTTACAACAGCAAAGACAGATAAAGAAGGATTAGCTCTATTAAAAAAATTTGGCATGCCCTTTAAATAGATAACTACTGTTATTATAAATAAAAAACTCAAAATTAATAATAGCCAATAGAAAAATTTATGATCAATGACATAATATCAGATACACTTACAAGAATTAGAAATGCTAATTTAGCAAAACACCAAATAGTGCAAGTACCAGCAACAAAAATAACTAGAAACATAATCAAGGTATTAAAAGAAGAAGGATTTATATATCAATTTGAAGAAATAGAAGATAATTTCAAAAAATATCTACTAATTTCATTGAAGTATCAAGGCAAGAAGAAAGTACCTATAATTACCGAATTAAAACGTATCAGTAAACCTGGATTACGAGTATATGCAAATTATAAGGAACTACCAAGAGTACTTGGTGGAATTGGAATAGCAATTATTTCGACATCAAAAGGCATAATGACAGATAAAAGTGCAAGACAATTTGGGCTAGGTGGAGAAGTATTATGCTATATATGGTAAGTTAATAAAGCTAAAACAAAACATAGATCAAAAAAAGGAAAAAATATGTCAAGAATTGGCAAGCAAGAAATAATAATACCTAAAAATATAGAAATAGAAATTAATGAACCTAGAGTATTAGTAAGAGGAAAAAGAGGAGAATTAAAGTATAAATTATCAGAACTAATTGAGATAAAAGTAATAGAGAATAAAATTAAACTAATTAAAAAAGTTAATACACAAAAGGCACGTGAGATATATGGTTTATCACGAAGCATCATAAATAACATGATTATAGGAGTATCACTAGGATTTGAAAAAAAATTAATCATACAAGGAGTTGGTTATAGATCACAAATGGATGGAAAAATTTTAATCCTAAATGTAGGATATAGCCACGCAATAAGAATAGAACCACCAAAAGAAATAAATATTAAAGTAGAAAATAACACTAACATATATATTTCAGGCATCAATAAAGAAATTGTTGGACAAATAGCTGCAAAGATAAGATCAGTCAGACCACCAGAACCATACAAAGGAAAAGGAATTAAATATGAAAATGAATTAGTAAGACGGAAAATTGGTAAAGCAGGTAAATAAAAAAATAGTAGACAAGTTTAAAAATTAATTTAATTTATGAAAACAAAACACAAAAGCAAGCATAGACTATATATAGTAAAGTCTTGTAAGCATATATATGCTCACATAATTGATAACCAAACAAGTAAAATAATAACAACTAGCTCAACAGCTTCTAAGGAAATAAAGAGTAAAGGGCAAAATTTTCGTAATTGCTGTACTGCAAAACTTGTGGGTCAAAACATAGCCTTAAAGCTAAAAGACTTAGGAATACAAAATATAATATTTGATCGTGGCCGTAATAAATACCATGGACAAGTAGAAGCATTAGCAGAAGCAGCAAGAAAAGAGGGCATTATTTTTTAAATAAGAAGCTATGATTTTGATATAAATAGGTAACAATGAAAAAAAGACAAGTAAAAAATAAAGAAGAAAATCATTGGAAAGAAAAAGTAATACAAATTAAAAGAGTTACTAAAGTAGTGAAAGGTGGAAAAAAATTAAGCTTTAGAGCTGTACTCGTTATTGGAAATGAAAAAGGACAAATAGGTGTAGGAGTTGGAAAAGCTAGTGATGTTATTGGTGCAGTCAAAAAAGGAGTAACAGATGCTAGAAAAAATATAATAAATATTCCTATTACAAAATCTTCTTCTATTCCTCATCCGACAAATGGAATATCAGGCGCAGCTAAAATTATCTTAAGACCTTCAGCAACTGGATCAGGAGTAATTGCAGGAGGTTCCTCTAGAATTGTATTAGAGCTTGCAGGAATTAAGAACATACTAGCTAAACAATTAGGATCTAATAATACATTAAATAATGCAAGAGCAGTCTTAGATGCTTTAAGACGCCTAAAAACTTTTAAAGCAGCAGCAGAAGATAGAGGAATTTTAATAGAAAAATTGTATCAATAAATAATATGGAGACAGAAAATAAATTAGGAAAAAAAATTCTTATTACAATACTGATATTATTTATATCAAGGATGGGTATATTTATACCAATACTCGGAATTAACTACCAGGAATTTAATGAAAATATAGTAAATAATAAAATAGTAAGTTTTTTAAACATTTTTTCAGGTGGGGGATTTTCAACAATAGGAGTATTCAGTTTAGGTATAATACCCTATATAAATTCTTCAATTATCACGCAATTACTGATAAAAGTTATACCTCAGTTAGAAGATATACAAAAAAATGAGGGAGAAATAGGAAAACAAAAAATAACTAGACTAACTAGGTATTTTACAACTATTTGGGCAATAATACAAAGTTTATCTATTGCGCTATGGATAAAGCCTTACACATTTAATTGGAATAATTACTTTGTTATTGACTCTATTTTGACACTAACAACTGGATCAGTAATTATTATGTGGTTTTCAGAAGTTATTACTGAATATGGGATTGGTAATGGTGCTTCATTATTAATCTTTCAGAATATTATATCAAATATACCAAAAAATTTTGACAATTATCAGTTTGAAAACACAGAAAATATAAAAACAGTTTTACTACTACTTATAATATCCATAGTAATCTTGATGATTAACATTCTAATACAAGATAGCAAGAGGAAAATTAGTATTATATCATCAAAACAGTTAGGGAGCATTAATGCTTCAAAGCCACAAAACTACATACCTTTAAAGCTCAATCAAGGCGGTGTTATGCCTATTGTTTTTGCATCAGCTGCAATAACAATACCCCAATATCTTATACCAACTTTAGACATTAATACAAATATATTAAATCAGTTGCTAATGGGATTATTATCTAATAATATTATATATCTATTATTGTACTTTATATTAATAGTAACATTCAGTTATTTTTATTCTTCTATTATTTTAAACCCTAAGGATATAGCAGAAAACTTACAAAAAATGGGGGCTAGTATACCAAATATCAGGCCAGGAAAAGAGACAATATTATATCTACAAAAAATTATTAATAAATTAACTTTTATTGGGTCACTATTTTTATTTGCAATTGCCCAATTGCCATTTATAATTTCCAAGATAACACATATTAATTTATTACAGGGTCTAGGAACAACTTCTTTACTGATACTTGTCGGCGTAGCTATTGATACAGCAAAACAAATACAAACATATATTATTTCAGAACAATATGATAATATGATGGAGTAAACATAAATGATATAATAATATAATTAAAATGAAAGTCAGACCATCTGTAAAAAAGATTTGTGATAAGTGTCGTGTTATAAGAAGACACGGAAAAATAATGATTATTTGTGAAAACCCTAAACATAAACAAAAACAAGGATAAATGAAAAGATCAAATTTATGAATTAAGGAAATAACAAAGTATGGCTAGAATAGAAGGAGTAGATCTCCCTAAAAATAAAAGGATAGAAATTGGCCTAACTTATATATATGGTATTGGCATATCTAGATCCAAAGAAATCTTAAAAAAGATAAACATTGACAAAAATGCACAAGTAAAAGATTTAAATGATGAAAATATTATCGCACTAAGGAATATACTAAGCAATGAATATGAACTAGAAGGTAACCTTAAAAGACTAGAAGCAATGAACATTAAGAGATTAATGGACATTGGTAGTTATAAAGGTAGAAGACATAGATTAAGCCTACCACTTAGAGGTCAAAGAACTAGAACTAATGCTAGAACTCGTCGAGGAACTAAAAAAACTATAGCAGGCAAGAAAAAAGCACCAAGAAAATAAGAATATTATCAAATAAGCATAACAGGACAAGAAAATTGTGGCTAGACAATTAAAAAAGAACCAAAACAAAAAAAGAAAGAATATAGTTAATGGTATCACACACATTAAATCAACTTTTAATAATACTATTATCACAATAACAGATCTACAAGGTGAAACTATTGCATGGTGTTCATCTGGTGCAAGTGGATTTAAAGGTGCAAAAAAAAGTACCCCTTTTGCAGCACAAACAGCAGCAGAGAAAGCAGCAAAATTTGCAATAGAATATGGTATGAAACAAACAGAAATCATGGTTAACGGGCCAGGAGCAGGAAGAGAAACTGCAATCAGAGCAATACAGGCAGCAGGCATAGAAATTACATTAATAAAAGATATTACTCCTGTACCTCATAATGGATGTAGACCACCCAAAAAACGGAGAGTTTAAAAAATTATATTCAGATTAAATAATAAAGAAAGAATTATAGAGTAATGACTCATTTTCAAATAGAATGCATAGAGTCAAAAACAAAAGGAGCCAGAGAACAATACGGACACTTTGTTTTAGAACCCTTACAAAAAGGACAAGGAATTACTGTTGGCAATTCCTTACGAAGAACTATATTATCTGATTTACAAGGAACTGCTATAGTAGCTGTAAGAATAGCTGGTGTAAATCATGAATTCTCAACTATTACAGGTGTTAGGGAAGATGTACTAGAAATAATTTTAAACCTAAAGGAAGTAGTCTTAAAAAGTCAAACAAAAGAACCGCAGATAGGAAGAGTAAGAATACAAGGTCCTGCTATCATTACAACAGGATTATTTGATATGCCATCTGAAATTGAAATTGTTGATCCAAAACAGTATATTGCAACCGTTTGCAATAATACTATTTTTGAGATGGAATTCAGAATTGAACAAGGTAAAGGATATCGCTTAGTAGAAAAAGCAATTGACAACAAGTCTCTAGACTTTCTACAAATTGATGCCTTATTTATGCCAGCCAAAAAATTTAACTACAGAATAGAAGAAAAAAAAATCAGCTCAAATAAGACTGAAGAGAAACTTTTTTTAGAAATATGGACTAATGGTACTTTATCTCCACAAGATGCAATTAGTCACGGAGCTAACATTCTCACTAATTTATTTCATCCACTTACAAACATAAACTTTAAATCAAAAAAAAACTGCAACGACAATAAGGAAAAACAAATTAGCCAGATTTTAATAGAAGAATTACAGCTTTCAGTTAGAGCATATAATTGCCTAAAAAGAGCACAAATTCACTCTATTGCAGATTTATTAGACTATTCTCAAGACGAGCTACTAGAAATCAAAAACTTTGGGCAAAAGTCTGCAGATGAAGTCATAGAGGCACTAAAAAATAAGCTCGATATTGATTTACCGTAAGAAAAAATTTGAATCAATATCATATATAATAAAGGTATACAAACTATTAAATAAACAAAAAAATGCTTACACGAAACAATGAAACAATTATTATAAAAAACAATCATCAGGAAGAATGGTATGTAGTTGATGCTACTAATAAAAAGCTAGGAAGATTAACTAGCCAAATTGCTTACATATTAAGAGGCAAAAATAAAACAAAATACTTAGAATACACTTTAAATAATACAAAAATAATTATCATTAACTCAAGAAATATTATAGTTACAGGAAAAAAAAATAAACAAAAAACTTATAAAAGACATTCTGGTAGACCTGGAAGCTTAAAAACAGAATCTTTTGAGACATTAAATAAAAGGGCACCAAATAAAATAATAGAGAAAGCTATAAAAGGAATGCTACCAAAAAATAGTCTAGGTAGACAGTTATTTAAACAGGTAAAAGTATATGAAGATAGTAAACATCCTCACAGATCTCAAAAACCGATATTCTTAGACATTAATTAAAAACTAAAAACAAACATGTTAATATCAAACCAGAATAAAGTTATATACTCAGGAACAGGTAGAAGAAAAACATCAACTGCAAGAGTAAAAATAACTCCTGGATCCGGTCAGTTAGTTATTAATGGATTACCAGGAGAATCATACTTACAATTTAGTCCAAACTACTTAAGAATTTCTTGTTCACCCTTAAACATCTTGGGATTGGAAAAAGAATATGATATATATGTCAAAGCTGAGGGAGGAGGACTAACAGGACAAGCAGATGCTATACGATTAGGTTTAGCAAGAGCTTTGTGCAGCATTAATCAAGACAATCGTTTAATGCTTAAGTCAGAAGGTCTACTTAGAAGAGATGCAAGGATCAAAGAGAGAAAAAAATACGGGCTACGTAAAGCAAGAAAAGCACCGCAGTACTCAAAAAGATAAGTATGATATATTATACAAATATCAATTCTTAATATTTTGTAAGTTTATTTGGAAAACAACAATGGCAAAAAAAGGTATACATCCTGAGTGGAATAACAATTCAAAAGTATATTGCGACGGTAAGCATATAATGACTGTGGGATCTACTAAAAAAGTACTTGAAGTAGATATATGGTCAGGAAATCATCCATTTTTTACAGGCTCACAGAGAATTATTGACACAGAAGGTAGAGTTGAAAAATTTATGAAAAAATATAAACTGAAATAATAATACAAATTCAAAATATAAAAATCAATTTAACTAGGTTTGACACTCAATTATACAATACTTATAATATATAAGATATTCAAAATATCACGAATATTATTACAATTAATAATGCCAACTATTCAACAGCTAGTAAGATCAGAAAGAAAAAAGTATAATAAAAAAACAAAATCTCCAGCACTAAAAGCTTGTCCACAGAGACGTGGAGTATGTACAAGAGTCTACACGACTACACCCAAAAAACCTAATTCTGCATTACGTAAAGTTGCTAGGGTACGACTTACTTCTGGTTTTGAAGTCACTGCATATATACCAGGTATTGGACATAATATTCAAGAACATTCAGTAGTACTTATTCGAGGAGGACGTGTAAAAGATTTACCAGGGGTTAGGTATCATGTGGTCCGAGGAACACTGGATTCAGCAGGAGTAAAGGATAGAACAAATAGTAGATCAAAATACGGAACTAAAAAACCACAAAAATAAATAGAAATGTCAAGACGTAATATTGCTAAAAAAAGACTTATATATCCAGATCCGATATATAATAGTAAATTAATTAATATGCTAACTGTACGCATATTAAAACATGGAAAAAAAGGAATTGCACAAAAAATCATTTATAAATCCTTAGATATAGTTCATAGTAAGACACAACAGGACCCTTTAGAAATTTTAGAAAAAGCAGTAAGAAATACAACTCCATTAGTTGAAGTAAAAGCAAGAAGAGTAGGAGGTTCAACCTATCAAGTTCCTATGGAAGTGCGAGCATATCGAGGAACAAATCTAGCATTAAAATGGATAACAAAATTTGCTATACAAAGAACAGGCAACAATATGCCAATTAAACTAGCTAATGAAATTATCGACGCATCAAACGAAAATGGTAATGCTATCAGAAAAAGAGAAGAAACGCACAGAATGGCAGAGGCAAATAAAGCATTTGCTCACTATCGCTATTAATTCATACATCTATTACTTAAATAATACTAGAAATAATTTATAAACAAAGGGGAAAATCATGGCACGCGAAAAATTTGAACGAAAAAAGCCTCATGTTAACATAGGGACGATAGGTCATGTTGACCATGGCAAAACAACATTAACAGCAGCTATATCCGCAACATTAGCAGCAGCTAATCAAGGACAAGCAAAAAAATTTGACGAAATTGATGCAGCACCTGAAGAAAAAGCAAGAGGAATAACAATTAACACAGCTCATATAGAGTATGAAACAGAAAATAGACACTATGCACACGTAGACTGTCCAGGTCATGCAGACTACGTGAAAAACATGATCACTGGTGCAGCGCAGATGGATGGAGCAATTTTAGTAGTTTCTGCTGTAGATGGAGCAATGCCACAAACTAGAGAACATATATTACTAGCCAAGCAAGTAGGAGTACCCAATATTGTCGTCTTTTTAAACAAACAAGATCAAGTAGAAGATGAGGAATTAAGCGAACTAGTAGAACTTGAAGTACGAGAATTACTAGAAAAATATGACTTTCCTGGCGATAGTATACCCTTTGTATCTGGGTCAGCACTTGGAGCGTTAGAAGCAGTAACAGAAAATGGAAGTATTCAAAGGGGACAAAATGAGTGGGTAGATAAAATACATTCACTAATGGATTCTGTTGATTCTTATATACCAACGCCACAAAGGGATACAGAAAAAACATTCCTCATGGCTGTTGAAGACGTTTTTTCAATTACAGGTAGAGGTACAGTTGCAACAGGGAGAATAGAGCGAGGAGTTATTAAAGTAGGAGACACAATTGAAATTGTTGGTTTACAAGAAACTAAAACAACAACTATTACAGGCCTAGAAATGTTTCAAAAGACTTTAGATGAAGGTATGGCTGGAGACAATATAGGTATTCTTCTAAGAGGTGTACAAAAACTACAAATACAAAGAGGAATGGTACTTTCACAACCTAGCACAATTACACCCCATACTGAATTTGAAGCAGAAGTGTATATATTAACTAAAGAAGAGGGAGGAAGACATACTCCATTTTTTCCAGGATATAGACCACAATTCTATGTAAGAACTACAGATGTTACTGGAACAATTAATCAGTTTACTGCCGATGATGGTTCCACAGCAGAAATGGTTATGCCAGGAGATAGAATCAAAATGAGCGCAGAGTTAATTCATCCTATTGCAATTGAACAAGGAATGCGATTTGCAATAAGAGAAGGGGGGAGAACCGTAGGCGCAGGAGTAGTATCTAAAATATTGAAGTAATATTGATCAATACTACAAAGAATAAAACGCATGACACAAAAAAAAATTAGAATCAAGTTGAAAACATATGACCATACGTTACTTCAATCTTCATGTAATAGTATTATAACGGCAGCCAATCAAACGAATACTAAATGTATAGGACCCATACCAATTCCAACTAAGCGTAAAGTATACTGCCTACTTAGATCTCCACATGTTGACAAAGACTCGAGAGAGCATTTTGAAATTAGAATATATTCTAAGATAATTGATATGTACCAACCATCCACAAAAACAATTGACGCACTAATGAAATTAAATATACCGGCAGGAGTTGATATAGAAATTAAATTATAAAAATATATAATAAATTAAAGAGTTTGACAAACATTAAAAATCATATAAATTAAGTTCGTCAAACTTACTTTTATTTAATAAAGCTTATCTTCTTGATGAGTTTTAATAGAGCAATCACTTTTAGGATAAGCTACACAAGTTAATACAAAACCACTACCAGTCTGATCATCGTCTAAGAAAGTCTGATCAGACTGATCCACTTCACCTTCAACAACAAGACCAGCACATGTAGAACAAGCACCAGCCCTACAAGAATATGGCAAGTCAAGACCTGCTTCTTCAGCAGCATCTAAAATATACGTATCATCAGGACACGTAAAGCTAGATACACTTTCATCATCCAAAATTAAAGTAACATTATAATCTGCCATACAAAATTATCCTTAACATAGTCTATGCATTCAAATAGTACTACAATGCACTAGTCAAAATAAGTACTAAAAAACTTAAAAATATACATCACCCAATAAAGTAACATACAAATTTTAATCTTCTTACATTTAAGCATAAAAATAAATAAAATATATAATAAATACTTGTCAAATTATAGATAAATTAGACCTAAATATAGGTAGTTTAAATACGTATTTAAGTAAAAGAAATTATATATAAATTTATATGATTAATATACTTATTAGAAATGTCAAATTATATTATAAAGATGAATCAATTCACCAAAAAGAAGAAAGCAAAATTTAAAAATCCACTTTATCTGACTCCTAATTCTAAAATTTTTTCAAAGCCTAGAAATGTAAATATTTTTCAAGAAATAAATACAATTACAAGAAGATTATACTTGCAAACTTATAGAAGACCATCGAGTTTAATGCTCAGTTTAATACAACCACTTCTATGGCTATTATTATTTGGAGCACTGTTCCAAAACGCACCAATCAACCTATTTGAAGGACATAGTGTAAAATATAGAGAATTTTTAAATCCAGGTATTATTATATTTACTGCATTTAACAGCTCACTAAACTCAGGCTTGTCAATTATCTTTGATAGAGAATTCGGATTTTTAAATAGAATTATAACGTCACCGTTATTAAATAGAAACGCACTAATCTATTCATCTATTCTTTATACATGGGTAGTAACTCTTTTTCAAATCATCAGTATCACAATATTTAATATGCATATTATTGAACATCAAACTCAATTAACTGAATTAACAAGTAATATAGTAGTAAGTACTATTACAATTTTTAACATATCAATCCTTAGTATATGCAACGCATTTATACTACCGGGACACATTGAATTTATTGCTTTAACAACATTACTCCTTAATTTACCAACACTATTTGCAAGTACAGCATTAGCTCCCTTATCATTTATGCCGTACTGGTTACAGGTAATAGCTTGTATAAATCCGCTAACATATTCTATAGAAATTATTAGGCATAATAACATATATGAGGCTTGGTATAATAATGTAGAAATTATTGGAACTTCATGGTTTACAATTAATATAAGAGAATCTATAGCCATACTTCTAGTCATTAACATTTTAAGCTATATACTAATAAATAAGATAATTAAATATAAATATGATTAAATTTTAATTTCAGTAGTAAATAATGTTATAATAGATATAAACCATTGAGAATAAAATAAGTAAGAAAAGCAACATATTAAGTAAGAAAAAAAGGAGTAACGTAATCCTATGGCACTACCATGGTATCGCGTACACACAGTTGTTTTAAATGATCCTGGACGCTTAATTTCTGTACATCTAATGCATACAGCATTAGTTGCAGGATGGGCAGGTTCAATGGCATTATACGAATTAGCTATTTTTGATCCATCAGATCCAGTACTAAATCCAATGTGGAGACAAGGAATGTTTGTTATGCCTTTTATGACAAGGATAGGTATAACTGACTCTTGGGGTGGATGGAGCATAACAGGAGAAAGTGTATCTAATCCTGGATTATGGAGCTTTGAAGGAGTAGCAATTACTCATATTGTATTATCTGGTATGCTATTTTTAGCTTCTATATGGCATTGGGTATACTGGGACCTTGAACTATTTAGAGATCCAAGAACAGGTGAGCCTGCATTAGACTTACCTAAAATCTTTGGAATACATTTACTATTATCAAGTTTATTATGCTTTGGATTTGGTGCATTTCATACAACTGGTTTATTTGGACCAGGCATATGGATTTCAGACGGATACGGAATTACAGGTAAAGTACAACCCATTGCACCGGCCTGGGGGCCTGATGGCTTTAATCCATTTAATCCAAGTGGAGTTGCTTCGCACCATATAGCAGCAGGAACAGTTGGAATATTAGCTGGTTTATTTCATTTAACAGTAAGACCTCCACAAAGATTGTACAGGGCATTAAGAATGGGCAATATAGAAACTGTATTATCAAGTAGTATATCAGCTGTATTCTTTAGTGCATTTGTAACATGTGGAACTATGTGGTATGGGTCAGCAACAACACCAATAGAACTATTTGGACCAACAAGATATCAATGGGATAGTGGTTACTTTCAACAAGAAATAGAAAGAAGGGTAGAAAATGCTTTAAATGAAGGCTCTACTCCAGAAGAAGCATGGTCTAAAATACCAGATAAACTAGCATTCTATGACTATATAGGTAATAATCCTGCAAAAGGAGGGTTATTTAGAGCAGGACCAATGGACAAAGGGGATGGAATTGCAGAAGCATGGCTAGGTCATCCAATATTCCAAGATAAAGAAGGAAGGGAATTAACAGTAAGAAGAATGCCAGCATTTTTTGAGACTTTTCCAGTTATTCTAGTTGATAAAGATGGAATTATCCGAGCAGATATACCATTCAGAAGGGCTGAATCAAAATATAGCATAGAACAAGTAGGTGTTACAGTAAACTTTTACGGAGGTAAATTAAATGGTAAAACATTTAAGGATGCACCAAGTGTAAAAAAATATGCTCGAAAAGCTCAGCTTGGTGAAGTTTTTGAATTTGACAGAACCACTTTAGAATCAGATGGTGTATTTAGAAGCAGTCCAAGAGGATGGTTTACATTTGGACATGCAAACTTCGCATTAATATTTTTCTTTGGTCATTTATGGCATGGCTCAAGAACAATATTTAGAGATGTTTTTGCGGGTATAGGTGCTGAGGTAACAGAACAAGTAGAATTTGGTGCATTTCAAAAGCTGGGAGATAGAAGTAGTAAAAAACAGGGTGCAGTATAATTTATCATTAATTCAAGTGTATTACAGTAATCAAATTATTTTATAGGATACATAATATGGAAGCATTAGTATATGTGTTTTTGCTCGTTGGAACACTTATGGTTATATTTTTTGCTATCTTTTTTAGGGATCCTCCAAGAATAGCAAAGTAAGTTAAGAAATAGTTCAGGTAAATTATAAAACAATGTAAATCTAAAGTTTACATTGTTATTACCTAATTAAAGATTAGTTGGTAATTATTCCTCATGCTCTTCAAATGGATCTTTAAGTTCTTTAGAAATTGGACCAAAAGATATATAAATTGAATATGCTGTAACACCAAATAATAAGCTAATAATAAAAATACTAAGAACTGTTGCAGTTTCCATAATTTGTCAAAGAATAGAATGAAATTTTTTTTATAATATTATTATAAATAGTACACACTAAACAAATTTATAAAAAGTATCATGGCTTTAAGAACTAGACTTGGCGAAATACTAAGACCACTTAACTCAGAGTATGGAAAAGTTGCTCCAGGATGGGGAACTACTCCAATAATGGCAATATTTATGCTATTATTCTTCCTATTTCTATTAATTATATTACAAATTTATAATTCATCATTAATATTAGAGAACGTTGATGTTGACTGGGCAACTTTAGGTAGCTAGACATCAAGCAAAAAAGACAAGCATTAACAAATAAAATATTTAGTAGTATAATAATGCTTGTCTATTAAAACTAATTAGATAAAATCAACTCATTTTCAGCAAAATTATTAGTATTTACTCCACTATAAGTCGACTTAACAAAACGAACCAGAACAGGATATTTAATTCCCTTATCTATTTTTACAATAGTTCCAGTTTCTCGATACCAATAAGACTCTGTTCTCAAAACTTTTACTATTGAACCTTTTTTAAGCATTATAAAATACCTCTATAATTAGTTATAAAAATACATTAAAAGATAATAGTAAATCAAAATTAAACTAAGAAATATCAAATTAACTTTTATAAATTGCTAATTGTTTTATATAATAGTTGCCTACAAAATAGTAAAGATGTTACATTCATGTAAATAACTAATAAAATAAAACCAATACATTTAAGGCTAAAAAACTATGAAATTTTCATGGAAAAATATTCTATTATGGTCTCTACCTATAATTGTAATATCTTTTTTTATATGGCAAGGATTTTTTGCACCTATTACAAATGATAATAATAACAATATTGCAAGCTCTAGAATGACTTATGGAAGGTTTTTAGAGTATATAGATATGGGCTGGGTGAAAAGAGTAGATTTATATGAGAATGGACATACTGCGATAATAGAAGCAATTGGACCTGAGCTAGGTAACAGAATACAAAAAATTAGGGTAGAATTACCTGCAAGTGCACCAGAACTGATAACAAAACTCAAAAAGAACCAAATTGATTTAGATGCTCATCCAACAAAGAATAACATAGCAATATGGAACCTGATAGGTAATCTATTTTTTCCATTACTATTGATAATAAGTCTTGCATTACTATTTAGAAGATCCAACAACACAACTGGAGGACCAGGACAAGCAATGTCATTTGGAAAATCAAAGGCATTGTTTCAACTAGAAGCAAAAACAGGTATTGTATTTGATGATGTAGCTGGTATAGACGAAGCTAAAGAAGAATTTGAAGAGATAGTTACATTTTTAAAAAAGCCAGAGTACTTCACAGCTGTAGGAGCTAAAATACCCAAAGGAGTATTATTGATTGGACCTCCGGGTACAGGAAAAACTTTACTAGCCAAGGCAATCGCAGGAGAAGCTAATGTACCTTTTTTTAGCATTTCAGGATCAGAGTTCGTAGAAATGTTTGTTGGAGTAGGTGCATCAAGAGTTCGAGATTTATTTAAAAAAGCGAAAGAAAATGCTCCATGTATTATTTTTATTGACGAAATTGATGCAGTAGGAAGACAAAGGGGAACAGGAATAGGAGGAGGAAATGACGAAAGAGAACAAACACTAAATCAATTACTAACAGAGATGGACGGCTTCGAAGGTAACACAGGGATCATAGTAATTGCAGCAACTAACAGAGCAGATATTCTGGATTCTGCCTTGTTAAGGCCAGGTCGATTTGATAGACAGGTAAATGTAGATATTCCAGACTTTAAAGGTCGCCTAGCTATTCTAAAGGTTCATGCTAAGAATAAAAAGATTGATCCTGCTGTCTCACTATCAATCATTGCAAGAAGAACACCAGGATTTTCAGGCGCTGATTTAGCAAATCTACTAAACGAAGCAGCTATTCTAACGGCAAAACAACGTAAAAATAAGATTACATTAAACGAAATTGATAAAGCGATAGACCGTATTATAGCAGGTATGGAAGGTACAGCTCTAATAGATAGCAAAAGTAAAAGACTTATAGCATATCATGAAGTTGGTCATGCTATTGTTGGAACACTACTCAAAGACCATGAAAATGTGCAAAAAGTTACACTAATACCACGTGGGCAAGCAAGAGGTTTAACTTGGTTTACACCTTCAGAAGATCAAAGTTTAATTTCTAGATCACAAATAAAAGCAAGAATCATGGGAGCATTAGGAGGAAGAGCAACAGAAGAAATAGTTTTTGGTGATTCTGAAATTACTACAGGAGCAAGTAATGATTTACAACAGGTAACTTCAATGGCAAGACAAATGGTAACACGTTTTGGAATGTCTAGCATAGGCCCACTATCACTTGAAAATGAAGATTCCAATCCATTTTTAGGAAGAGGCATGGGTAATAACAATGAGTACTCAGATGAAATTGCGATTAAAATTGATAAACAAATCCAAGATATAGTACAAGAGTGTCATCAAAAAACTATAAATATAATAAGAAACAATAGAGTAATTATAGATAAGCTTGTAGATATACTGATAGAAAAAGAGACTATCGAAGGACAGGAATTTAGAAAAATAATTCAGCAGTATACAGATATTCCAGAAAAATTGTAGAAGCAGAATAATAAAGTAACGAGACTGACGGGATTCGAACCCGCAACTTCCGCCGTGACAGGGCGGTGCTCTAACCAGTTGAACTACAGTCCCATAGAAATATATTAATTGAAATTAATAAAAAATGTCAAACAGTCTTAAGGAGAGGAAGGGATTCGAACCCTCGGTATAATAATAATTATACAACAGATTAGCAATCTGCCGCTTTCGACCTCTCAGCCACCTCTCCAAACGGAGTAAACAAGAATATTGATAATAGTAAAACAAATGGCTCAGGCGGGACTTGAACCTGCGACCTTGGGCTTATGAGTCCCCTGCTCTAACCAACTGAGCTACTGAGCCACAATTATTCCCATAAAAGCATAACATTTAATCGAAAAATAAACAAACTCATTAATTATAAAACTATCATTGATCCAACTCTATCATAAGTTAAAAGCTCATACAAAATTGAATGTTGAAGTCTACCATCAATAATATGTACTGACTTAACGTTAGATTGCAACGCGTCTACACAAGACTTGATTTTGGGAATCATACCACCTGAAATAATACCTTGAGATATTAAACTATCAATAGTACCAAGAGTTAAATTTTTTATCAAAGAAGAAGGATCTTGAACATCACGTAATATACCCGGAGTATCAGTTATCAAAATAAGTTTTTCAGCATTTAATTCAGAAGCAATAGAACTAGCTATCGTATCAGCATTAATATTATAAGTTTTGCCAGAAACATCAGAGGCTATGCTAGCTATAACAGGTATAAATCTATTAGACAAGAGTAAACGAAGTAATTGTGGATTAACAGAATCAACTTGACCAGTAAAATTATTAGGAGATTTAAACATAGGAGATGCTTGGATTAAATTAGCATCTTTGCCAGATAAACCTACTGGTACAAGGTGATTTTGGTTAAATAAAGAAACTAATTGTTTATTTATTTTACCAACAAGAACCATTTCTGCAATTTCTATTGTCTCAGAATTCGTAATACGTACACCATTCTGAAACTCGGGTTTAATATTTAATTTATGTAGCCAGTCATTAATAAAGATGCCTCCACCGTGAACTACAACAATATTAATACCTAAAAAATACAAGAGAGATAAATCTTTAATTACTTGAGATTGCAAAAGAGTATTTTGCATAGCAGATCCACCATACTTAATAACAAAAGTAGAACCAGAATATTTATTAATCAAAGACAAAGTTTCAGGTGCAAAATAAAAACGATCAGACATTATAGTGTTTGACATTTAAATACTTATTTACTATTAATAATTAATGGGAAAATAAAATCATTACATAAACAATATAATTAATTATGTCAGATTTTTGGGGAAATTTGTATAAATTTCCAAGATTTTTAATAAGTGTGCTAATAGGATTTTTCTTGACAACTTTTCAACCTGTTTTTAAGTTATTAAAAAACAAAAAAAACGGAATTATAATTGCCTTTATAACAATTATTATTATAAGAACATGGTATAGGATAATAGCAATGATGACAGATATAGAATAAAAAATTGAACATATATAATATATATATAATACTATTGGAGATTTTTATGTCATTTTCTAAAATGGTTTCTGGTGCTTTTGCTTTAATTGATAGTTTAATAAGAAATGGTACTTCATATATTTTTGGTTATCCTGGTGGGGCTATACTACCAATATATGATGAGTTGTTTCGTTGGGAACAAAAAGGTTTAATTAAACATATTCTTTGTAGACATGAACAGGGTGCTGTACACTCTGCCGATGGTTATTCTAGGTCATCTAGTAAAGTTGGTGTTTGCTTTGCCACCTCTGGTCCTGGTGCTACAAACTTAGTTACTGGTATTGCAACTGCTCAAATGGATTCAGTACCTCTCGTTCTAATTACTGGCCAGGTAGCACGTCCATTTATCGGAACAGATGCTTTCCAAGAAGTTGATATATTTGGTATTACATTACCTATCGTAAAGCATTCTTATATTGTTAGAGATCCTAGGGATATGAGTAGAATTGTTTCTGAAGCGTTTTTTATTGCTAGCCATGGTAGGCCCGGTCCTGTGTTAATTGATATTCCCAAAGATGTCGGTTTAGAAAATTTTCAATATGAGTTTTTTCCAAGATTTAAGGTTTCTTTGCCAGGTTATAGTCAATCTAATGTTAATCAAAGAAAACATTTCTCAAAGTTTCTTGAATTGATTCAACAATCTAATCAACCTCTACTTTATGTTGGTGGAGGAGCTATCTCTGCAAATGCTTCTTGTGTTATTAAAGATTTTTCTCGTTTATTTCAAATACCTATCACTACAACACTAATGGGTAAGGGAATTATTGATGAAAATGATTCTTTATCTTTAGGAATGTTAGGCATGCATGGTACAGCATATGCTAACTTTGCTGTTAGTGAATGTGATCTTTTAATTGCTCTAGGTGCCCGTTTTGATGATAGAGTTACAGGTAAACTGGATGAATTTGCTTGTAATGCTCAAGTTGTTCATATAGATATCGATCCAGCAGAAGTTGGAAAAAATAGAATTCCCCAAATTGCTATTATTGGTGATGCTCAAACAGTTATTTCCGAATTTATGGTCTATATTAATGAGCATCCAGATTTTATTAATAATACTGAGCAAACTAGTTCTTGGAAGCAGAGAATAAGTTTTTGGAAAAAGCAATACCCTCTTCTAATACCTAAGAATGTTGATCTATTATCTCCTCAAGAAGTCTTGCATACTATATCAAAAATTGCGAATGAAGCGTATTTTACTACAGATGTTGGTCAGCACCAAATGTGGGCAGCGCAGTTTTTAAATGTATTACCTAGGCATTGGATGTCTAGTTCTGGATTAGGAACTATGGGTTATGGTTTACCTGCAGCTATTGGTGTTCAAATAGCTCATATAGATGCAACTGTGATATGTATAAGTGGAGATGCAAGCTTTCAGATGAATTTACAGGAACTTGCAACTATTGCTCAGTATAATTTGCCTGTAAAAATTGTAATTATTAATAACAAATGGCAAGGAATGGTTCGGCAGTGGCAACAAGCTTTTTATGGTGAAAGATACTCTCATTCAAGCATGGAGAAAGGCTCTCCAAATTTTGTTAAATTGGCGCAATCTTTTGGCATACTTGGACTTAAAGTAAAATCTAGAAAAGAGATAGAGAAAACCTTAGATTTATTTATAAAATATAAAGGGCCTGCTGTCTTAGATTGTCAAGTGACACAAGAAGAAAATTGTTATCCTATGGTTGCTCCTGGTAAGAGTAATTCGCAAATGATTGGAGTTATAAAACACCAGAGCTTGAATAAGGATATGAAAGTTACTCATTGATGCTTTTTGTCAAGAATTTTTTTCAACATAATTAATTATTTATGTTATTGGGCCGGGTTGGATTTGAACCAACGTAGGCTAAGCCAGCGGATTTACAGTCCGCCCCCATTAACCACTCGGGCACCGACCCCATACTATATTACTAAATTTAGATTAAAAAATCAATTACTTTGTGAATTAGCAGTAAATTAAAGTTTTCATTTATTTATGGATATAACTGGATTTGAACCAGTGACTTTCACGATGTCAACGTGATACTCTAACCTTCTGAGCTATATATCCTCTTGTTTATCTAATGACTAATGCTTACATCCTTCATCTCAGAGTTTTTTAATTAAATTTTTGTTTTAATCTGGTTGCTTTACCTGATCTATTTCTTAGATAGTATAATTTAGATCGTCTAATTTTTGATTGCCTAGTTATTTCTATCTTAACAATTTTTGGTGAATGTATCAAATATATCTTTTCAACTCCTACATTTTGAATAATTTTTCGTACTGTTATTGTTGTATTGATACTACAATTCTTTTTAGAAATTATAACTCCATCAGAAGTTTGAATCCTTTCTTTATTCCCTTCTTGAATAATTTTTTGTATCTTTACATTATCACCTACTGCTAAGTGAGGTATATTCTCTTTTAAGTGATTGCTTTCAATCTCGGTTACCAATTTTTGAGAGTTCATTTTATTGCTAAGCATAATATAATAATATAGAGAGTAAGTGAATAGTATTTTATTTGATAAATAGATCTTTAGTCAACTATTTATTAGTTATATTTTAATAATAGTTTTTATTTCTTTATTTATTGTGTTATAATTTTATATTATCGAAGGTAATTAATTATTTCTAGTTCTAATGTTTTCATGTTTGAACGCTTTACTGAAAAAGCTATTAAAGTTATAATGCTTGCTCAAGAAGAGGCAAGAAGATTAGGTCATAACTTTGTGGGGACTGAGCAAATATTATTAGGCTTAATTGGAGAAGGTACTGGAATCGCTGCACAGGTACTAAAGTCTATGAACGTTAATCTTAAAGATGCTCGTATTGAAGTTGAGAAGATTATTGGACGTGGTTCTGGTTTTGTCGCCGTTGAAATTCCATTTACTCCAAGAGCTAAACGCGTTTTAGAGCTATCTCTAGAGGAAGCTAGGCAGCTAGGCCATAACTATATTGGTACAGAGCATTTGTTAATGGGGCTTGTTAGGGAAGGTGAAGGAGTTGCAGCAAGGGTTTTGGAGAACTTAGCTGTTAATGTTTCTTCTATTAGAGCTGAAGTTATACAAATGCTAGGCGATAATGCTGAAGTTAGTACAAATGGTAGTAATAGTATGCAATCCAGGAGTAAAACTCCTACTTTGGAAGAATTTGGTTCTAACTTAACTGAGTTGGCTGTAGAAGGAGTATTAGATCCTGTAGTTGGTAGGCAAAAAGAAATTGAAAGAGTAATTCAAATTTTGGGTAGACGCACAAAAAATAATCCTGTGCTAATTGGTGAACCTGGAGTTGGTAAGACAGCAATTGCTGAGGGATTGGCTCAAAGAATAGCAAATAGAGATATTCCTTCTATATTGGAAGATAAACTAGTGATAACTCTAGATGTTGGTTTATTAGTCGCTGGTACTAAATATAGAGGTGAATTTGAAGAGAGACTAAAGCGTATAATGGATGAAATTAAATCTGCTAATAATGTAATTTTAGTTATAGATGAGGTTCATACGCTAATAGGTGCAGGTGCAGCCGAAGGAGCTATTGATGCTGCAAATTTACTAAAACCTGCATTAGCACGTGGAGAATTACAATGTATTGGTGCAACAACATTAGAGGAGTATCGTAAACATATTGAAAAAGATGCCGCACTTGAACGTCGTTTTCAGCCAGTACTAGTTGGAGAACCAACAGTAGAAGAAACAATAGAAATTTTATTTGGTTTACGTGATAGATATGAAAAGCATCACCAATTAAAGATGTCTGATGAAGCTCTTGCTGCTGCTGCTAAATATGCGAACCAATATATTTCCGATAGATTTTTACCAGATAAAGCAATTGATTTAATTGATGAAGCTGGATCAAGAGTACGTTTACTAAATTCTCAGTTACCTCCTGCAGCACGTGAATTAGATAGAGAATTGAGGTCTGTTTTGAAGACAAAAGATGAAGCTATTAGAGCTCAAAAATATGAAAAAGCTGAGCAATATAGAACTCGTGAAATGGAAATTAAAGCACAGATAGCTGCTATTGCGCAAAGTAAAAATACGGAGACAGATCTAAAAATAGAAGACCCAGTTGTTACAGAGGAAGATATTGCTGAAATTGTTGCTTTTTGGACTGGCATTCCTGTTACAAAATTGACAAAAAGTGAATCTGAGAAACTTATGCATATGGAAGAAACACTTCATAGTCGTATTATAGGTCAAGAGGAAGCTGTTGTAGCTGTGTCAAGGGCTATTAGAAGAGCAAGAGTTGGTTTAAAAAATCCTAATCGTCCTATAGCAAGTTTTATTTTTTCTGGTCCTACTGGTGTTGGTAAAACAGAATTAACTAAAGCTTTAGCTTCATATTTCTTTGGCGCTCAGGAAGCAATGGTAAGGTTAGATATGTCTGAGTATATGGAAAGACACACTGTATCAAAATTAATTGGTTCACCTCCTGGTTATGTTGGTTACAGTGAAGGAGGTTATTTAACAGAAGCTGTTAGAAAGAGACCTTATACGGTAATTTTATTTGATGAAATAGAAAAGGCTCATCCAGATATTTTTAATCTTTTACTTCAAATCTTAGAAGATGGTCGATTAACTGATGCTAAAGGCCGTACAATTGATTTTAAAAACACTCTGCTAATTATGACTTCAAATATCGGTTCTAAAGTAATTGAAAAAGGAGGTGGAAGTCTTGGCTTTGAGTTAGGCGAATCTCAGGTTGAGTCTCAGTATGGTCGCATTAAGTCGTTAGTTAATGAAGAGTTGAAGCAGTATTTTAGGCCAGAATTTTTAAATAGGCTTGATGAAATTATTGTTTTCAGACAGTTAACGAAAGAAGAAGTAAGAGAGATAGCTGATTTAATGCTTAAAGAAGTATTCGAACGTATTAAGCAACAGGATATTGAGCTTAGTGTAACTGAAAGATTTAAAAATAGGCTGGTAGATGAAGGTTATAACCCAAGTTATGGTGCACGCCCTTTGCGTCGCGCTGTGATGCGTCTTTTAGAAGATAGCTTAGCCGAAGAAGTTTTAGCTGGTAAAATTAAAAGTGGTGATACTGCAGTTGTTGATGTTTCTGACAATGGTGAAGTGAAGGTTTTGTTAGGTGATCGATTAGAAGTATAATTTAATCATTAAACTAAAATAAATAATATAATAAACATATTGGCATTATTTATTTTAGTTTAATGATTACACATTTCATTTTTATATTCTATGCCAGGAACCAGATTTGAACTGGTGACACGAGGATTTTCAGTCCACTGCTCTACCAACTGAGCTATCCCGGCTATAATACTGAGTATAATTATATTATATATTTTATGATTATGCTAGTGAATTTTTCTGAAGTTTTAGAAGATAATCAATTTCATTGATATGCTAATTAAGTTAATAATTGAATATTTATTATTACGGATTTATAATATCTTGAAAGATTGAACTTGCTGGTACGAAAATAATTTGGCAAGATCCGGTGATACCGTTTCGGTTTTTGGATACCTTTATGTCTAAAGTTTTTTGATTTGTATTTTTAAATTCTTTTTCTTGTTTATCATATAACATTAGTATTATGTCAGCGTCTTGCTCTATAGAGTTATGTAGTATCATTGCATGACATAATATATTAAAAACTCTATTTCTATCTATGTCGTATGTGAAATTGTATTTATCAGTTTTTACATGTTGTATATACTTCTTATAAATATCAAAATAAATTGATTCCATACTTCTATTTTTTATAAAATTGATTTTCGTTGATAGTGAATTTTTACTGACTCGAGTCCATCTAGTTTGATATAATTGTTTATGGTTATAGCTTGTTCTTATATTATTAGATCTAATATGACACTTAAATATGTATTGTTTAAAAAAATATAAATTTTCTATTTCTGTTGTTATTTCTATTTTATGTTTACGGTATTTAAATAATTGATTATATAAAATACTTAATTTGAGATAGTGAGTATTTATTTTTAGAAGATTATTTATATTAATGTTATTTCTTGAATTATCAGATAATGAAATATTGTTACTACAAGAAATGCATCCACTCTCTTTTAAATCTGATAGTAACGGTTCTTTATTACTTCTAATTTCTATATTTCTATTTAGCTGAGATAAGACTATAATTGGTAGATTTAAGTTTTGTGCTAATAGCTTAAGTTTTCTAGTTATATAACCTAACTCTTGACTCCTATTATTTTTTGAAGTATTTTGAATTGTAAGTTCAATTAATTGTAAATAATCTATAATTACAAGACCTAAATTCTTGTTTTTTTTTATGATATTAGTAGTATAATTAATATAATCTATTTGAACATTGTTTCTATCATTAATATATACATTTTTATGTATGAGATGATCAAAGATTTTATTGATAGATTTCCATTGTTGTCTAGTAAGCATTCTTAAAGCTTCATCATTGATTGTTTGTTTTAATGCAATTGACATGAACTTATGAAGTATTTCTTTGCTTGACATTTCGAGGCTGAATATACAGATACTAGTTTTTGCGTTTAAAAACACATTATAAGCAATATTTATTGCAAATGAAGTTTTTCCTACTGATGGTCTACCTGCTACAATAATCAGATTACCTTTTGGGAGTCCTGTAATAATTTTATCTAATTTACTGAAACCAGATTTTAAAATGCTACTCTGAATACCATTTTTACTGTTAATCTGAGAATTTTTTATCTCTATGATAGTTGTTGATAGTAAGTTTTTGATATTGATTATATCTTCATTGTTTTCTACTACTTCTTTTTCTATGAATTTTAAGTAAAATAATATTTTATTGTATATTGCCGCACTATTGTTAAATGGTATTGTACCTAGCTTAATAATATTATAACCGTATTGAATTATTAGTCTTTTAATATAATTAGTATTTAAAATTTTAATTAATTCTTTTGTATAATTATTAATATTTGATGAAAATATAAATATTTGGCTTTGTCTCATCATGTTGATTAACTTTTGTATACCACCAATTTTTGTTAAAAGACCTTTTATTTTTAGAAGATGTAATAATTTAATTACATTAAGTCCTTCAGAATCATTGTTTTCTATGAGACTAATGTATATTACCTCATGTGATTCTAAAAAGAAATATTCTTTTTTTAGAAGAGTATTAGTGTATTGAAGCGTATCTGGATAAACTAAAAAAGTACCTAATAAAATTTCTTCTGCTAAATAGTTTTGTGGAACGAATTTATATCTATATGGATACTTTTTATTCATAAATTTTATATCTAAATATCTGTAGGAACAACGTATAACGTGATTGTATGTTTTATATTATTTGTTATTTCTACATCAATATTATATTTACCTGATGTCTTAATTATATTAACTTTAATATTTTTTTTCTTGATAGTGAAGTCAGTGTGTTTGACTATCCAATGCACTATATCTTTTTCTGTTATACTACCAAAAATCAAATTTTTATCACCTGCTTTCTTGTAGACAGAAATGTTGTTTATTTTTTCTATTTTTTTCTTTAATTGAATATTAAGTTGTCTTTCATTTTCTTCTAATTGTTTTTTAATTTCTGTAAACATCTTGAAATGTTTAATTTTATTTGGAGTAGTTACTTCTGCTATCTTATTTGGAATTAAATAGTTAAAAGCATATCCACGAGCTACACTAATGATTGTTCCTTTTCTTTCTTCTTTAAATTGATTCTTTATTAGTATTAGATTAACTTTTTTTCCCATTATTATTATATATTCTGTTTGATTTTCAAATTTATTATTTTTCACTTTAACGCATACTATACTATTACATTTCTGAATTATAGTAAAAATATAGTTTTTTTGAAATAACCTATAGCTCTATATCGTTTGATGTATAATTTTATTAGTGTGCAAAAATAAAGATGCTATATTTGAGCGATTAACTGTTTTACAGTATATTATTAAAATCTTTGTTTTGCTATATTTCCTTATAAAATTCATTACTTTATCTAGTTTGAAATATTTTAAAGGGATGTTTATGGATTTGTTAATATGTTTTTCTTTAAATTCTTTTCTACTTCTGATATCTATTATAATTTTTTTTTCTGAAGATTTGTTATTGCAAATATCGATTCTATTCTCAGTTTTTATTTCCCTTTTTTTAAATTCGCGATTCACTTGAAGTTCATTAGAGGTAATATTTTTGTTTGCATAGATTATCTTTTTTGTTGTTTTCATATTGATTAAATTGTATAGGAAAATACAATTATCATGCTCTTTCCTAAAACCTATAATTATTTTTATTGCTTCTATTGATTGTAAAATTCCTATATGACCAGCAGTAACTCCCATAATTCCATTTATGTTGCAGTTGTTCATATCTAAATTTAATGTTTTCTGGTATAAGTCGTTATATTGAATACCATCTTTATAGTTAAATATTGCAAGTTGACCTTGAAATTTTTCTATAGCGCCATAAACATAAATTTTATGTAAACGATAACAGGCTAAATTTATAATATATCTGGTACTAAAATTATCCGTCGTATCTATTATAATATCATAGTAAGATATAACTTCCATACTATTAATTTCATTTATTTCAAAAGAGTGCGTAATTATTTGGCAAGTATCATTTATTTTTTTAAGTTGTTTCTTTGCTGATTCTACTTTGAGTTGATCTATATCGTCTCTAGTATATAATATCTGTCTATTCAAGTTTGAGAACTGTACTATATCATTATCCAAAATACCTACATTTTCTATGCCTGATGCTACTAAATATATTGATGTAGCGCATCCTAATCCTCCAGCTCCAATTATTAAAACTTTCGCTTTTTTTAGCCTTTTTTGGCCTTCTATACCAATATTTTCTACTATAAGGTGTTTGGAATATCTAATATAATCTTCATCATTTAGTGTAATAGAATGAATGTCAGGATTAAGCATAATTGATGTTATTTCTAATTTATTCCTTGATAATTTCTTTAGTAATTTTACGTAATATTATTTATAATATTAAGGGTTATATCTACGCCTTTAGTTCAGCTGGTAGAACGTAGGTTTCCAAAACCTAATGTCGAGGGTTCAAGTCCTTCAGGGCGTGTGTATTTATTTGAAAAATGATATAGTATTGCTATAGTATTTTATGACTTATATGATTTAACTCATATTATTTACCTTTGAACATAAAGATTTATTTATTATTTATTACTATTTATAACATTATATAAATTATGGCTAAAAAAGTAGTAGGTTTTGTAAAATTAGCACTGAGTGCTGGAAAAGCTACTCCAGCTCCACCTGTAGGACCTGCTTTAGGTCAGCATGGAGCAAATATAGTTATGTTTTGTAAAGAATACAATGCAAAAACAGCTGATAAGACTGGGCTAGTTATTCCAGTAGAAATATCAATTTATGAAGATCGCAGTTTTTCTTTTGTTTTAAAAACACCTCCTGCTTCTGTACTTTTGTTAAAGGCAGCAAGTGTTGATAAAGGTTCTGGCTCTCCAAACTCAAAAAAAGTTGGATCTATTTCTAATGCACAGCTGAAGGAAATAGCTATTACTAAGTTACCTGACTTAAATACGCGTGATATTAATCAAGCTATGTTGATAATTCGTGGTACGGCTCGTAGTATGGGTATTATTGTGGATGAAAAAAAAGGTTAAGGAGATTTACTAATATTTATGTCTAAGTATTCCCGTCGATTTTTAAGTATTTTAAAACAAGTAGATAAAAATATACTATATACTCCAGTAGATGCTTTCGAATTACTAAAGCAGCTCTCATCTGTGAGATTTGTAGAAACTGTAGAAGCTCATATACTTCTAGGTTTAGATCCTAAATACGCAGATCAACAGTTAAGATCTACAGTAATTTTACCAAAAGGCTCAGGAAAATCGGTAAAAGTTGCTGTTATTACTCAGGGTAATCAAATAGAGGAAGCAATGTCTGCTGGAGCAGACATTGCAGGGTCAGAAGATTTGATTGAAGAGATATTAAAAGGAAGGTTAGATTTTGATAAATTAATTGCTACACCTGATATGATGTTGCTAATTGCAAAATTAGGCCGTATACTAGGTCCAAGAGGCTTAATGCCTTCACCTAAGTCAGGTACAGTGACAAAGGACATAACAAGTGCAATCAATGAGTTTAAGGCAGGAAAATTAGAGTATAAGGTTGACCGTACTGGTATTCTTCATGTACCCATTGGGAAATTAAGTTTTAATATCGATGACTTAAATTTAAACCTGAAAGCTTTGCAAGAATCGGTTGATAAGAATAGGCCTAGTGGTTCTAAGGGAAAGTATTGGAAATCTTTATACTTATCTAGTACAATGGGACCAGGTATTCCTGTTAATATTAATTTCTTGAGAGATTCATAGACAGGATAATTGATAATTAATTATATTTACTTTTAAAATTCATAATGACTAATAAAATTAATAATATTATTGAAGAACTTAAATCATTAACATTATTAGAAGCAGCTGAATTAGTGAAGCAGATAGAAGAGATTTTTGGTGTTGATGCATCAGCTTCTGCTAGTACAGGAATGGTTATGATGCCAACAGATGTTACTACTTCTAGTACTTCAAAAGAAGATGAAAAGACAGAGTTTGATGTAATTTTAGAGGAAGTTCCAGCCCCTAAAAAGATTACTATTTTAAAGGTTGTACGTTCTTTGACTTCTTTAGGATTAAAAGAGGCAAAAGAATTAGTTGAATCTGCTCCAAAATCGATTAAAGAAAGCGTCTCTAAAGAAGATGCAGAAGAAATTAGATCTAAGCTAGAAGAAGTTGGTGCTAAAGTGTCCATTAAATAAAAAAATGCAATAGTTATATCTTAATCCTCTATATGACTATTGCATCTTTTTATTTATAAATATTTTTATTTATCACTAGAATAATCCTAGTGTAATAGCTTGAGATAAAGGTAGTGTTGCTCCTATTCCTAGCCATATAGTAGTTAGTGTACCTATTAAAAATACTGTTGTAGCTACAGGTCGGCGAAAAGGATTTTGAAATTTATTAATATTTTCTATGAATGGTACTGCAATTAACCCTAGTGGTACTGATGCCATAGATAGTACACCAATTAACTTATTAGGTATAACTCTTAGTAAATTGAATGTTGGGAAAAAATACCACTCTGGTAATATTTCTAAAGGAGTAGCAAATGGATTAGCTGTTTCACCGAGTCCAGTTGGTTCTAGAACAGAGAGACCAACATCACATGCTATTGTTCCTAGTATTACGATTGGAAATATATACAATAAATCATTTGGCCATGCTGGTTCTCCATAATAATTATGACCCATCCCTTTTGCGAGTTTAGCTCTTAATTTTGGATCTGTTAGATCTGGTTTTTTTATAATTGACATACTTATGTTATCCTTATATCGAATTTTTTATAGTGGACCTGAAATCCCTTGCTTTCTTATCATTAAAAAATGCATTAACATAAATACAGCTGTTAATAATGGTAGAACAAAAGTATGTAGACTATAAAATCTAGTTAAAGTACTTTGTCCTACGCTTACGCTTCCTCTTAGCAATTCAACTATTGTTCCACCTACTAATGGTATTGCTTCTGGAACACCTGTTACAATTTTTACAGCCCAGTATCCTATTTGATCCCAAGGTAGAGAATATCCTGTTACACCGAATGATACAGTAAGTACAGCTAAGATGACGCCGGTGACCCAAGTTAGTTCGCGAGGTTTTTTGAAACCACCTGTTAAATATACTCGAAATACATGTAAGATTAACATTAGAACCATCATGCTTGCAGACCATCTATGAATGGATCTAATTAACCAACCGAAATTGACTTCTGTCATAATATATTCTACAGATGAAAATGCTTCTGCTACTGTTGGACGATAGTAAAACGTCATAGCAAAACCACTAGCAACTTGAATTAAAAAAGAAGTAAAAACAATTCCTCCTATGCAGTAAAAAATATTAACGTGTGGTGGCACATACTTACTTGAAATATCATCTGCTATTGATTGAATTTCTAATCTTTCCTCGAACCAATCATATACTTTGCTCATATAAATCTTTAATTTACTATTTAACTATTATGCGTTTAAACTTCTAAATCTTTTATCTTCTTATTCTTCAGTTAGATTTTTTCTTCTTACTAGAATATATTATAACATTGATATTCTTTGATATATGGCTTTATGTTATTTTAATTTTAACTTAAATATATTTGGTATATATATGATTCTTTTTTTTGAAAATTCAATTGTTAGATTTTTATTTATCTCTTTCATTATTTTATTTATAGCGATTGTATTTGTTCCAACCATTTCTGCTAAGTTTTTATATGATATCTTTAAAGGTATATAAATTTGATTTTTTTGTACAATTCCGAATTGTAAACACATAAGTAAAATTATTTGATAAACTTTATTTTTTAAATATTTTTGGCTTATGATTTGATTCATGTTGTGATAATTATCTGTGGTTTTTTCATAGCTATTTATTATCATAGTCAATAAATTTGTTTTGAATTCTTTATTCTTTTTTACTTTATTCAATCTAAAGCTTGCTAAATATGTTTTTTCTAGGGCCGTTAACTTATAGTAAAATTGATTATTTATATTAGTTTTATTTATTTTAAATATGCTATTTTTATTGATCATTGCTACTGGCAATAGTTGTTTGTTGGAGAAAATTTTGTTAATGTATATACTGCCGTGTATTATAATTATTATTTGATTATCATACAAATCATTATGTATTATTAATGCATCTTCCTTGTTCAATTGATATATATAGTACGGAATCTCAAAGTAGCTTAGAAAATTGATCCATTTCATTGATTTTTTGATCTATTCACTTATTTTTGGTAATAATATTTCTATTATATTGAATTTATTGTAAAATTAAACCTGTGAAAAAAATTTTGTTAGTTGATGATGATTATAAATTGAGGCACTTACTTTCGTCTTTCTTACGTGCAGAAGGTTTTTCTATAGGTTCTGTAGATACAGTTAGCTCTGCATTAGTTGTTCTGAAAAATGATTGTCCTGATTTGATTATCTCAGACATTATGATAAGAGATTTGAACGGCTATGATTTTATTAAGCTTTTGAAATTAGATAAAATGTTAGTTCATATTCCTATTGTTTTTCTAACTGCGAAAGGTATGACCTCAGATCGTATTAAAGGATATAACTTAGGGTGCCATGGATATCTTACTAAACCATTTAATCCAGAAGAGCTACTAGCGATTATTAAAAATATCTTTTATAATATATCTTTAGTTCAAAAAAGTTCTTTTACTCCATTAATTGGATTACAATCTAAATTGTTACTATTTAATTCATTAACACATAGAGAAAAGAGCATTTTACATTTAGTGGTTCAAGGCTATATGAATAAGGAGATTGCCTTTATCTTGAACGTAAGTTTAAGAAATGTTGAAAAGTATGTAAGTCGTTTATTAAGTAAGACAAATACTCGCAACCGTATAGAACTAGTTAAATCTTTTATAAATTCTAATCCAAATTGAAGGGCGAATGACGGGATTCGAACCCGCGTATGATGGAGCCACAATCCATTGCCGTAACCTCTTGGCTACATCCGCCATATTCTATGTTTTATGTGATACAATTACATTATAGTTCTTTTTGCTACGTTAGTCCACTTAAATACAATGTTTTTTAACTATGCACAAATATGTGACTATTTTTATTAATGGAGAGCCGTTTAATTGTAATGATTCTATGTCATTGGCAAATATTTTAGTCTATTTAAGGATTAACATAGATAACGTTGTAATAGAATATAATAATTCTATTTTAGATAGAAAAAAGTTCGATTCTGTTGTATTCAAAAATAATGATTCTATTGAAATTATTACAATTGTTGGTGGTGGTTAATGATCGTCCAGCTATTTTTTTATTCAATACTTCTTCTTGAAACGAATATCTTACCTTGCTTACTATTAATATGAAGAATTTTGACTTTAATTAATGTACCAGTCTTAAAAACAAGGTTAATATTTTTTATATATATGGAGCCAATTTCAGAAATATGTAATAGTGCATTAACCCCATATATACTTAAAAATAATCCGTAAGATTTAATAAATACAATTTTGCCGTACACAATTTCACCTAATTTAAATCTATGTGGACATAAAGTAAATATAGCACTTTTGTTACTAAGAATTACCTGATTTTTTTGCTCAATTGCGGTTAATAGCTTACATTCTATGTTTTTACCCTGTATAGATTTTTTACTTATTTCTGTTATTTGCATTTTATTGAAATCAATATGAGATTTTGGAATAAATCCCTGAATACCTTCTAAGTAAGTGATAAATCCACCTTTATTGATATATTGAATCTGAAGTTTAAACAAAATATCTTCTGAGTAAATCTGTTTAATTCTTTTCCATGCTCTTATATATTCGAGTCTTTTAATTGATAATACTGATTGTTTTGTATGAACATTAGTTGTTAATAAAAAAAATTCCCGTGTTATGTTTAGTAGAGATATACTATGATTATGCTTATTTTTCGATGTAATTGTAATTTCTTCTTTCGGTAAGTAGCCTCCTAGTTTTGTTCCAATATTTACTAAGAAACCTGAATATTCTTCATGTAGTATTGTGCCTGCTACTATGTCACCTTTGTTTAAAATGTATTTGTATCTCTTCAAGATTGTAGCAAATTGATTCATTTTATTAGCTATTTATATTTTTTATTTTTTTTTATATAATATTTTTTAGTTTAGAGTAAGCGTAGGTAATTACAGATTTTTTACAAATTTGAGGAAAGTCCGGGCTCTATTTATAAAAATATTGTTGTATAAATACAGTGTGGGAAACCATAAGGATAGTGCCACAGAAAGATTCCACCTTATATGGGCAAGGGTGCAATGGTTCGGTAAGAGCGTACCAGAAGTATTTTTAATATATTTGCTAGGTAAACCCCATATTAGAGCAAAGTAATCAATTACATTAAATAGTTCTTGTAAACTTTTTTAATCCTGAAGATCTGATTGATTCGTATACTGCATTAAAGTTAAATTCAACTTGAGATTAATAATTACCCTTTTTGTATAAATAAATTTAGTTAATAAATATAATGTAAATTTATATTTTTATTATCCAGAAAGAACAAAACCCGGCTTATGTCTTACTTTAATAATATTTATATAAATGAACTATTCAATGAATTCTTGTAGTTGTTTATCTATATTGATAATATCTTCACTATTAAGTGTTCTGTTGTTAGCTCTGTAAGTGATTCTTAGTCCTATAAATCGTGATTTTGATTCTTTATTTATGTACTCATTAAATATTTCTGTAGACTCTATTAGCAACTTATTAGTGCTTAAAATTTTTTCTCTTATAAGATTTATATTGACATTTTCAGTAACTCTAACTGATATGTCTCTTGTCACTGATGGATATCTTGAGTAGTTTTTGATTAAATGATTGATATGGGTCTTGCCTATAATTGTTTGATTAAGTTTATGTAAATCAAGTTCAAAAAGATAAACATTATGTTTATTTGTATTTCTTGTATATTTTTTGTTAAGCTTCCCTATTACTCCTATTATCTCGTCTTCTGTCAAATCATATATACCAATCTCTTGACCCGCTTCTAAAAAATACTGAATATTTTGAATTGTATTAACATTATGATTATTAGATATTTTTTTCAAAGTTACTTTTGCATCTAAATTTTCTATGAATGTCTCAATAATTCCTTTTACATGAAGTAAGCTAACATTTTCTGGTCTATCTGACCATGTTTTCTGTATAAAATGCTCATTACATATGATCCCACCAAGTGAGAGTTTTTCAATATACTGATCTTTTGAATTTTTTTCGAAAACTTTACCTATTTCAAATGTTTCTACAAGGTTATTTTTATTATTGATATTATTATTGTAATTGACTATTAGGTTGCTCGTTATATTATTTCTGAGTTCAGTTTGATCTTCTGTTACTGGGTTATATATTTTAATGTTGTTATTGTGATTTGCATAATTATTGATTAAGCAACAATTTATGATTTCATTCAAACCTAAATAGCGTAAAATTTTTCTAATTTTTTTTACATTTATTGATAACTTAGAAAAGTGACCTTGGTACGATTTCATTATATTTTTACCGGAAAAATTTTTAAATCCATAAATTCTTCCTATTTCTTCTACAATATCAATCTTTCTTCTTATATCATGTTTTCTATAATTAGGAACATTAACTATAAACATTTGAAGGTACTTATTATAATAAGGAAAAAAATCTAACTGTTTCAAAGTGTTTTGTATATTCTCTCTTGATAAAAATTTGTAATTTTGTTTATTTATTGTTCCTAAGGTTTGATTAATCTCATTTTTGTGAATTTTTATTTTTAATGTCTTGTTTTGCTTTATTTTATTTATTTGGTAAAGTTTTCCAAGTGTACATTTTGTAAATGTTGTAATAAGTTGTATCGTATCTAAATATGCATTAATGTAGTATTCAATGTTAATAGAACTATTTATACACTTTGTGTTTTTGGGGATTAGAAATACCAAGATTTTTAAACGATTATTAATTATTTGATTATTCTCTGTATTTATTTCAGGTTTATTTTCTAGTATTTGTTTAAGAATTTTTGAGTTAATGCTAGACATTTTGCTATTTAGTAATTCATGAGTATTGATTGTCTCCAATACGTAAAATATATATCCCCATTTTATTTTTATATATTCTTGTATATCTCTCAAGATTTCTGTGCTTTGTATGCCATGCCTATTTAATTGTTCAGTTAGCCATTCGGGTTTTGAATTTAACTTAATATTAGTTATATGATGAATACCAATGTATTCAATATCTCGTAATAATTTTTCGTTTATCGCATATTGATATAGTCCTTTATAGCCTAGATATTTAAAGAAATTTATATTATATATTTTCAAAGGAAGGTTTAATATTATACTAACTTCTTTAGCTAAATTGGCAATAGAAACTATTTCTTGCCTATTTGTTGTAATACCTAGTTCAAGTATCCTTTTATCCTTATCTGTTTCATTGATTAAGTTATCTATTTCTATTCCAGATAGTGTTAGTTTTTCTTTGAATTCTTCAAATTGAATATTGTTTAAATCTATAAAATAGCTAAGTAATTTCCATGAAAGCTTCATTTTTCGTCATTTTTTCTATGTTTTTAATATTTTATGCTTTTGTGAAAGATAGATTATTATTATTTGCATATCTTTCCATGAAACGCATGAATCTGTCCCATTCAGAAGGATTACGAATGATGTAAATACACTCAATTCCTTGAGGTTTGCCATTAATAAATTTTGCATTTACATCTGTGGTAATTAATTCTCCTTCCTCATCTTTTAAGTACATACCTGTAATATCACCTTTTTCTTGCATCTCTGGCTTTATAATGTCAGGATTGTTGAATCTAAATGTTGCTGTACCTGTACTACCGTCTCGAGATCTTGTGAGTTTAATACTAGGTATAACTGTCTCATTAATACCATTGATGAATTGAATAACAGCCATTATTTATCCTTATTTGATTTTTTTAGTTTGTATAAATTCATTTTACTATATTGCATAAGACTTTTTGTTTAATCTGATATAGATTTCTATTTATACTTAAAGTAATCTGGGGTAGGAGGATTCGAACCTGCGAATGGCGGAGTCAAAGTCCGCTGCCTTACCACTTGGCTACACCCCAATATAACATCTTAATTCTAACAACTAAAACCCATTCTTTGTCAAGTTATTATGTACTTTTTTAAATATTTAAGATAACTATCTAGTTGAGAGATTTTTATATTTTGTTGTGTACCTGTATCAAGCCATTTAGCCTGTATACACTTGTTTTTAACTTCCTCTTGGCCTAGTATAAAACAAATTTTTGATCCTAATTGATTAGCCTTTTTCAGTTGCTTGTAAAGCTTTTGATTACTTAAATCTAGGTTAAATTGTATATGATAAATTTCGATTATATTAATTACATCCCATATATAGTAAGTCTCGTAGCTTTGACAGGCAATATATATTCTATTAATTTTATTCTGGCTTAATAATTGTGTCCTTGTCAATATGATTAGTCTTTCTAGGCCTATTGCCCATCCAACTGATGGTGTATAAGGTCCACCAAGTTGTTGGATCAACTTATCATATCTGCCTCCACCACAGATCGTATTCTGTTGATTATTGGCTGTGCTTTTTATCTCAAAGGCTGTATAATTATAGTAATCTAGACCTCTAACTAAATTATCATTGATATTATACTTGATTCCTAAGTAGCTTAGATTACTGCAAATATGATTAAAATGTTCTTGTGATGAAGAGTTTAAGTAGCTTTTTAATTTTGGCGCATTTATTAAGATTTCCTGTGTTTTATGATTTTTGCTATCTAATATTCTTAGTGGATTTGTTTCTAAGCGTTTTTGTGAATCTTCATCTAAGTCACTATAATATTTTTTTAGGTAGTCTATAAGATATTTTGCATAAGTTTCTCGCTCATTAATATTTCCTATCGAATTAATTTCTAATATATACTCGTTACACTTTAGTGAATTTAAAAGTTTTATTGCTAGTCTTATAACTTCCACATCTGCTGTTGGCATATAGCTTCCTATACATTCGAGGCCTAATTGATGAAATTGTCTTTGTCTTCCTCTTTGTGGTCTTTCATATCTAAACATTGGGCCCATATACCACAGCCTATTTATTGTCTGACTTTGGTATAATTTATTTGTTATAAATGATCTAGCTATACTTGCTGTACCTTCTGGTCTTAATGTTATATTTCTCTTTCCTTGGTCATTAAAACTATACATTTCTTTATTGACTATATCAGTAAAGTCTCCAATACTTCTCTTGAAAAGTTCTGTGCTTTCTAAAATTGGTGTTCTAATTTCAAAGTAGTTATTTAAAGTTAGTACTTTAAATGCAACTTCGTATATATGTTGCCAAAGTTTAATTTCATCGGGTAAAATGTCCTTAGTTCCTCTTAGCAGTTGCATTGTTTATTCTTATTTTTTACCAGTAATATGTTGTTGTGTTATATTTATTCTCTGTTTTATATCGGGCAAGGAGGGATTCGAACCCCCGACACCGTGGTTCGTAGCCACGTGCTCTAATCCTCTGAGCTACAAGCCCGTAACAGTTAATATAATAACATTATGTATAATAAAATCAATACATTGTTAATTTTTTTTTAATATATTTATATGTTATATTGTAGTATAGATTCGTATTAGTTAATTTTAATCAGGAAAAATAATTATTTAATGAGTAAAAATATATTATACTACGATGATGCCCGTAAAGCTTTAGAGAAAGGTATGGATATTTTATCTGAAGCTGTTGCAGTTACACTGGGCCCTAAAGGTAGAAATGTAGTATTAGAAAAGAAGTTTGGCTCTCCTCAAATTATTAATGATGGTGTTACAATTGCTAAAGAAATAGAGCTAAAAAATATAATTGAGAATACAGGTGTTGCTTTAATTAGGCAGGCGGCTTCTAAAACTAATGATGTTGCAGGTGATGGAACAACAACAGCAACCGTTTTATCTCATGCGATTGTTAAACAAGGATTAAAAAATGTAGTTGCTGGTTCTAACCCGATACTTTTAAAGAGAGGAATTGATAAAGCAGTTAAATTTGTCGTAAAAAAAATTAGTGAGTATTCTCGTCCTATTAGCAGTACACGTGATATTATGCAAGTTGCTTCAATTTCAGCAGGAAATGATTCAAATATTGGCGAAATGATTACTCAGGCTATAGAAAAAGTTGGTAAAGAAGGAATTATTTCCTTGGAAGAGGGTCAATCTACTAGTACTGAGCTTGAAATAAAAGAAGGTATGAAGTTTGATAAAGGCTTCATTTCGCCCTATTTTGTGACTGATACATCCAAGATGGAAGTAGTGCAGGAAAATACGTATATTTTACTAACTGATAAGAAAATTACATTAATACACGAAGAGTTATTACCTATTCTTGAGCAAGTTGCTAAAACAGGAAGATCACTTTTAGTAATAGCAGAAGATATTGAAAAAGAAGCTCTAGCAACAATGGTAGTAAATAAGTTAAGAGGTATAATTAATGTTGTTGCAGTTAGAGCTCCTGGTTTTGGTGATAGAAGAAAGGCATTACTTGAAGATATTGCCGTTCTCACTTCTGGTAAAGTAATTACAGAGGATGCTGGATTAACATTAGAAAAGTTATCTCTGGATCAGCTTGGTGTTGCTAAAAGAATTGAAATTTCAAAGGACTGTACAACTATAATTGCTGATGGTAATCAAGATCTAATTAATAACCGTTGTTCTCAAATTCGTAAGCAATTAGAACTTAGTACTAATAATTATGAAAAAGAAAAATTACAAGAAAGATTGGCAAAACTATCAAGTGGTGTAGCTGTTATTAAAGTCGGTGCTGCTACTGAAACAGAAATGAAAGATAAAAAATTACGTTTAGAGGATGCAATTAATGCAACACGTGCTGCTATTGAAGAAGGTATAGTTCCTGGTGGTGGCTCTACTTATATTCACTTATCTAAAGAATTAGACATATGGGCACATGATAACTTGCTAGAAGAGGAATTAATTGGAGCCATCATTGTTGCAAAAGCTTTGCTTTGTCCACTAATTAGAATAGCAGAGAATGCTGGTATTAACGGTCCTGTTATAGTAGAAAAAGTTAAGCAAAACAATTTTCCATTTGGTTATAATGTCAATCAGGATATTCTGGTTGATATGTATAATTCTGGTATTATTGATCCAGCTAAGGTAGCACGTTCTGCTATACAAAATGCATCTTCTATTGCTTCTATGATTTTAACAACAGAATGCATTATAGCCGATGCTGAATTAAAATAAATTAATTATTTATATAGATATTTAATTAGAAAATAGGGACCTTTATCTTTTTTGATGTTGTTTCCAATCTTAGTCAGTAAATATATGTTAAGAATAGCAATTCTATTTATTTTTATATTGTATAAGTCACTAATTAATTTGCAGTAGCTATAATATCCTTCCTTTTCATTATAAAGATAGTTGAATTTTTTATTATATTTATCTAATGCATCTATTTCGTTATATTTTATATAATGTTTTAGTACTTTTGATGCTGATTGATGTAATAAATCTTTGTTTAGATAGATATAGTGTGTATAAATATATTTTATTATATCAGTTAAGTAGTACTTTTTATGAAAAAAATTCCTGAAAAATCTGTTTTTTGTTAAAAACTTCCTTGTGATAATATTTTTGTTATCTTCATTAATAAAATCAATTTTACTTAAAGGATTATTGATATAATAATTATCAAGTGTTTCGAGACTTGCAATTAGTAAGTCTAGTTTTTTTTTTAGATATATATTATTTTTCATGAATAAGTTTTGTATATGATTTTGACTAATTTCATTGAATATAATTTAAATCTTCATTCTAGAATAAGATTATTCTAATTTGTGCCAGCAAATAGAAACTCAGGAAACTTTTCTTTTGCTTCAATCAATGATTTATTTTTTCCTTTTTCTTGCCAAAAGTTGATAATTTCAGTAGCTTTATTTAATAAGTTTATTTTTTCATTGTCAGATATCCAAGGTTTTGAATCTAACTCTGTTTTTAATTGTTCCCATGCGTCATTTCTAGGCCAGAAAAAATACGATGTTAGTGGACTTATGCTTTTACCTATAATATGGTCTATAGCTATTGCTACATTATTATCAAGCCATAAAATACGGAATGTAAATCTATGCAATATATGACTCCTTATTTCTTACTTGTAATGTTTTTTGATTAGATTTTCAATTGTTTTAGTTGTTTTGGCTCCTTCACGCAGCTTTTTTTGTACTTTGACTATATCTATTTGATGTTGCTTATTTAAAGGACTATAGAAGCCAATTTCTTCTATTGCTTTACCGTCTCTTTTTTTTCTGTTGTCTATTAAGATTATCCTGTAAAAAGCTTTTTTTTTCCTTCCTAATCTTTTTAGTCTTATTTTTAGCATTTATTTTTTATTTCATTTCAATTTTTGTTTACAAATTATTGTATCATATTTTTAAAAAGTAACTTTTATTCTTTTATGTAATTGATTCAATTCGAATATTGTTAAATATTACAGTCAAGCACTGTAAAAATATAATACCAAGCATAGGAGACATATCCATACCAAATATCATCGGTATTGTTCCTCTAAAAAGTTTAAGATATGGATCAGTTAATCTATTTAAAGAGCAAAAAGGTTCGTTGTACCAATTGACTGTTGGGAACCATGCTAAAGATAACTTAAGTAATATTAAAATTAAATATATCTCAGAGAAGTTAGCTACTGATGTAAATATTAAGTTAATTGAGTAAGTAAAAATAGCCATAGTTGATTCTATTTTGTTTTTAGTAATTTTATATTTAACTATTATTATATATGATTTCAGTTGTATATATTGTTAACATTGGATATAGATTTCCTATTTGGTTAAGTATTTCATGATAGCTATATAAACAAACAATGTTAATTTTTTCTAATGGAATTTTTTTCTTTGTATTTAAATTGTTGATTAGACTAATTATATTGTTATTGCTTAATGACTTTTCTAGAATAAAATAAGTTGTTTCGTTGTTATTAGTTATGATATTATGAAGATTAGTCTCATCGTTGATATCTATAATTCTTACATTCGGCACAATTAGTCTAATATCACTCAACATTTGATATGTATCGGAAAGATTACTCATTATTAAATAATTCTGTTTGCAATTAACTGCGTAAAGGTCTTCGATTGAATTTAAGTATTTAATGTATATTTTATCTATTTCTATATATTTTCTGAAAGCCTCATACATGATTAATAGGCCAAGATATCTGTATTGGTATTCATACATGGCAATTTGATTATTTTTTACAGAGTTGGATAATAATTTGATGATAGGATTAGATATTTTATAGATATTTAGCTGCATTATTATGACTTGTTCTATTTTGTTTTAATATAATGTCTATTCTACTTTAGATTTCTGATACTGATAGATCTATTACTTAAAATCCTTCTGTTTAGTACAAAAAAATATAACAAAAATTATTCCTTATATTTGAAGAATAATTTTTGTTATTATTTTTTATTTTTAATATTTCAAAGTTTTAGTCGATAGGTCTCATAGACAATACAGCTTCATTTTCTCTATTGATTCCTTTTTCAAATCCAGCAGCAGCAGCACGTGCTCTGCCTGCATGCCATAAATGACCTATAAATAGAAAAAATCCTAGGAAAAAGTGTGAAGTTGTTAGCCAACTGCGTGGTGATACATAATTTACAGAGTTAATTTCTGTTGCTACACCTCCTACAGAATTTAATGAGCCTAATGGTGCATGCGTCATATATTCAGCAGCCCGTCTTTCTTGCCATGGCTGAATATCATTTTTGATTTTATTCAGATCTAAGCCATTAGGTCCTCTTAATGGTTCTACCCAAGGAGCTCTCAGATCCCAAAATCTCATTGTTTCTCCACCAAAGATTATCTCACCACTTGGTGATCTCATTAGATATTTCCCTAGTCCTGTTGGTCCTTGAGCAGAAGCTACGTTAGCTCCTAATCTTTGATCCCTTACAAGAAATGTAAAAGCTTGAGCTTGTGATGCTTCAGGTCCAGTAGGTCCATAAAATTCGCTTGGATAAGCTGTATTGTTATACCATACGTAGTTGGATGCTGTTAAGCCCATTATTGACAGTGCACCTAAGCTATATGATAAGTACGCTTCTCCGGACCATACAAATGCTCTGCGTGCCCATGCAAATGGTTTTGTAAGAATGTGCCAAATGCCTCCTGCTATGCAGATTACTCCAATCCAAACGTGGCCACCAATTAAATCTTCCATGTTATCAACACTTACAATCCATCCATCACCACCAAAAGGTGATTTCAAAACGTAGCCGAAAATTACTGAAGGATTTAGTGTTGGGTTATTAATTATTCTAACATCGCCTCCTCCTGGTGCCCAAGTATCATAAACACCTCCAAAGAATAATGCTTTAATAACAAGTAAAAATGATCCTATACCCAGTAAAACTAAGTGTATACCTAATATAGTTGTCATTTTATTCTTATCTCTCCAATCATATCCGAAGAAAGGGAATGATTCTTCTAGTGTATCTGGTCCTATTAAAGAATGGTATAAACCTCCAAAACCAAGTACAGCTGAAGAAATTAGATGTAGAACACCTACGACGAAATAGGGGTATGTGTTTTCTATTTCTCCACTTGGGCCTACTCCCCATCCTAGAGTAGCTAAATGTTGCATTAAAATAAATCCTTGCTCATACAAGGGTTTTTCAGGTACAAAATGTGCAACTTCAAACAGTGTCATTGCTCCAGTCCAGAATACCATGACTCCTGCATGTGCAACATGTGCACCTAGAAGTTTTCCTGATACGTTAATTAATCTTGCATTGCCTGACCACCATGCAAAACCTGTTGACTCCAAGTCTCTGCCGCCAACTATGCTATTGTTATTAAAGGGCGTTTCCACGTGGTAAAACCTCCTCTGGGAATATAAAATTTTCGTGAGGTTGATCTTGTGCAGCCATCCATGCACGAATACCTTCGTTCAGTAAGATATTTTTAGTATAGAATGTTTCGAATTCAGGATCTTCAGCAGCTCTTAGTTCTTGCGATACAAAGTCGTATGCTCTTAGATTTAAAGCCAATCCTACAATTCCAAAAGCACTAGTCCACATTCCAGTTACTGGTACAAATAACATAAAGAAGTGTAGCCATCTTTTGTTTGAGAATGCTACACCAAATATTTGTGACCAGAAACGATTTGCTGTCACCATTGAGTATGTTTCTTCTGACTGTGTTGGCGTAAATGCTCTAAATGTGTCAGCTGCATCACCATCTTCAAACAGAGTATTTTGTACAGTTGCTCCGTGTATTGCGCATAATAATGCTCCTCCAAGTATTCCTGCTACTCCCATCATGTGAAAAGGATTTAGTGTCCAGTTATGAAATCCTTGTAAGAATAACAAAAAGCGGAATATTGCTGCAACTCCGAAACTTGGTGCAAAGAACCAGCTAGCTTGTCCTAATGGATACATTAAAAACACAGATACAAATACAGCTATTGGGCCCGAGAATGCAATAGCATTATATGGCCTAATTCCTACTAGTCTAGCTATTTCAAATTGACGTAAGCAGAAACCAATTAGACCGAAGGAACCATGTAGGGCAATAAATGACCATAGACCACCAATTTGGCACCATCTTGTGAAATCTCCTTGAGCTTCTGGTCCCCATAGTAGAAGTAATGAGTGACCCATGCTATTTGCTGGTGTTGATACTGCTGCAGTAAGGAAATTGCATCCTTCTAAGTACGAGCTAGCTAGTCCATGTGTATACCAAGAAGTGACAAACGTAGTTCCTGTTAACCATCCTCCTAGAGCTAAATATGAGCAAGGAAAAAGTAATAAGCCAGACCATCCGACAAATACAAAGCGATCTCTTTTTACCCAATCATCAATTAAATCGAATCTTCCACGATTTTTTTCTTGTCCAATTGCGACTGTCATATATAATGTCTCCAACGCAAATTATTTAAGTAAAGATACCATGCAATATTTTTCAATCAAAGATTTGTCCAATGTCTTCTCTTGTGATCAAGTCATAATATGATTTTACTTGTCTTATCAGTTATATATTATTATAAGATGAATATAATTTAAATTACATTAATCTTCCAATAACTAAGTAAAAGTCCTCTAAGTTAATAATAATAATGCTTAGGTTTATAATTTAATGATATTAGTTGATTCTATATAATAATTAATTGTTAAAATTATATGTTACTATATGTATTTTTAATTTTTTGAGTAACAACTTTATGAGTTTATTCTAGTGTTTTTAAATTATTTGTTCTTTAATGATTATTTTCTGGAATAAGTATCCAGTTCCTCTTGCTGTTAATATTAGATCCGGGTTACCTGGATCATCTTCTAGTTTTGCTCTAAGCCTTGATATGTGAACGTCAACAACTCTAGTATCTACATGCCTTTCCGGAGTATATCCCCATACTTCTTGTAAAATGCATGCTCTAGAAAATGCTTCACCAGCTTTACTCACTAATAATTCGAGTAAGCTAAATTCCATTCCTGTTAATCTAACTCTTTCATGATGTTTATATACTTGTCTTTTATTTGTATCGATTTTTAAGAATCCTATGTTTATTATGCCTGAGCTAGGGATAGATGAATTAAGTCCTATTTTATCTATTCTCCTTAACACCGATCTAATTCTTGCTTCTAGTTCTTTGGGTGAAAATGGTTTTACTATATAATCATCTGCTCCTAGTTCTAATCCAGTTATTCTATCTGATACATCACCTAAAGCAGTTAACATAATTATAGGTACATCTGATTCCTTCCTTAATTCTTGACATACACCATATCCATCTAATTTAGGCATCATAACATCTAGGACTACAAGAGTAGGATATTCTTTTCTAAATATGGTTAATGCTTCTTCACCATCAGAAGCACTTATAACTTGATAGCCTATTGTAGAAAGTCTTGTTTCTAAAATTCTTCTTATACTAGTCTCATCATCAACTATTAGTATTTTATCTTTTTGAGTATCCAATTATTAGTGTCCTTAGCTTTGATTCTATAGTGATTTTAAGTAGTACATATATAAATTATGTAAAACTAAATTAATACAATTCTACATGATGATTATTACTCTTCTATGTTATTTTTCATAGTTAATCTTTTCAATAAATTTAGTTATAAACTTATTCTATATGCTTGACAATTCAGCATAGATAATATTATTATTATTCCAGAAGTTCTGAGCTGTTAATAGCTACCTGATTTCTGAAGTTTAACACTTAAGTGCAAAAAATTTAATATAGACGAGTTATTAATTTATTCTGGATACT